GCTAGCAATCGTGCGTGTTTCGGGTAAATTTCTCTGGGTCTCCAAAAAAGTAGTATCCTTCGGACCCTGTAAAGCCAAAGAAGCACGTAGTGCCTGTAAAGGCAGAAATGTCTCCGCCGGACCCTGTAAATCCGTCTCTCGTCCAAAAGTGCTTACGCACCTCCGCACCCAGGACTTGGTTTTGTCGTCGGACACAACGAAACGACGAAACAGTCCGACAAAACTTTGGACCCCAAGCAAGGGACTTGGTCTTGTCGGACGACACCACAAAACCAAAAAACTGTGCGACAAACCCAAGGTTTTGATTGTGTTTCCGGGCACGCAAATAATAATGGGTCAGGTACACAAGAAAACTGTAGGACGATATATATTGATAAGTTATGATTTCTCCATTAAACTCCTCCATTGGAGTTTTATTCGTGGTGACACATTTTTTCCCATGATTTATTACAATTAAATCCTTATTGCGATCGAAAAAAGGAAAAATACGAATGCGTGAAATATTAATATTTGCAATTTTAAGCTTTAGCGTTTTGAGTTCGAAGAAAATCCTAATATATAATGAAGAAGTTATTGTAGCTTTAAGTTTTGTCTGTTTCGTTATATTCAGTCAAAAAACATTTGGTGAAACTATAAAAGCTACTCTTGATGCGAGAAGCGAAGCTCTCCTTTCCGATTTACAGCAATGGATGAGTTATCAAGAAGCTATGTTGTCCGAATTGAAGAAACAGCATGAATTACGTAGTATAAGCTTGCGTTCAAGTACACAAATGATTGGAGAATCATGTATAAATGATATGGTTACGCGCTGTGCGCCGAAGTGCAAACAGACGGTGAAATCTGTGTTATGCCAACAAATAGAACAAAAGTTGAAAACACTGTTAGCTATTCAAGAGCATTCCCGTATCAGTTTACAGGAGAAGATAGTAACTTGTTTTCGCGAAACAGTTTGTGACGAATTTCGCTTTTCCAAATTGCGAAAACATCAGTCAAAACTAGTTCAACAAAGCATGGTATTATTGAAAGATGGGGTTCCGAAATGAACAATTTTGCACAAAGATGGCTGTTTTCCACGAACCACAAGTGCGACGCTATGCATGCTATAATCGCTGGGTCAAACCGCGCCGGGACGACTGGCGCTAAACCTCACGCAACTCAGCCGAAAGTTAGTAGGAGGGTGATGTCCTGCGTTGGGGTAGACGGTCTGGTAGGTCTAGGGAAACGAATACTAATGATGCGCCCTCCGTTTCTGTGGAGCGTAGGCGGTTTCATGCCTACGGCTTACGAGTGCCGCCGTTCTCATCCGAATATCTTACTTTGTGGGGAAAAAGGAGCGTCCCTGAGAACCGGAACGAAACGCTCGTACTGCGGTGATGCTACAAGCTCACCTGATGCGCTAGGTAGGACAAGCCAGTCTGCGCGATTTGGGCATGACGGCGGCGAGGGTGGGGCTGGGTCACGCCCCAGGATGAGTTGTAAACCCCATGCCAATGGCGGACGGGACAGTGACTCAACTGAGAACCGGTCGGGTAATGAACCCCCTGCTGTAACCGCCCATATGGACGGTGGCGGTTGGAGGCGGAAACTCGAAACTCTCGAACGAAACGAAAAATCCGGGAAAGTTAGAAACATCTACTCCATATGCACGGACCCGAACTTCTTGATTGCGGCCTATGAACAAATTAAGTACCACACGGGTAACATGATACCGGAGGGGGGGGGCCAGGAAAGAGAAAACCTCTTCCTTCGTCGAGTGGCTCCGCCCCCGGAAAGTCTAGATCGCGCGTGGTTCGAAAGAACCGCCGAATTACTTCGAAGCGAACAGTTTCGCTTCAAACCCGCCGCACGTGGGATACCCACGCCTAACAAGCCCACGGAATTCAGACCTTTAACTATCGGGAGCGACGAGATTGTTCAGCAAGCCATGAAAATAGTGATGGAACATATATACGAACCCAGATTCCTGGACATCTCCCACGGGTTCCGTCCCGGAAGAGGATGTCACTCAGGGTTAGAACAAATTTGCCTGAAATGGAAAGGAGCGTCGTGGTTCCTTGAATTTGGCATAAAAAGGTGCTTCGATTCCATAGATCGACATAAGCTGGTCTTCATCTTACAAAAGCATATAGAAGATCAGAGGTGGATGGATCTCGTGCATAAACTGTTCACCGCGGGACTTGTTGGCGGCGGTCCAGACCCCCTTCAAGGATCAGTCCTCTCCCGGTGGTCGACTGCCCCTTGGGCCCTCGCCCCTCTACTTTGTAATATTTACCTGCACGAATTGGACCAAGAAGTGGCCAAGATGGCTAATGAACTCTCACGAAGCCGCTGCAAGCGAAGAGTCGACGAAGGAACCACGGCGACTACGAGGAGGACGCCCAGAACGAAGGCGTTCAGAGCGCTGACCCCGCCGCAGGCGGAAATCATGACGGTCCGTAGAAAAGCCGCGTCCCCGACTGATTGGAAGGACCCGACCTACGCACGCGCATTTTACGTTCGATATGCGGGCAATTTTCTCCTAGGTATTGCCGGACCCAAGGAACTGGTGTTCACGGTCAAGAGTAGGATTGTGCAGTTCGTTAATTCGAAGCTGCACCTAGAACTCGCCGAAGGTAATATATCCCATATAAGCGCCGAAAGCGCGAAATTTCTGGGAATGGAGATCAAGGTTGTGCCCTCCTCGAAACTTCGAGGGAGATTCGGCAAGGCCATGGAGAAGCGACGGAGGGTTAGGAACCGTATCTCTACCCTAAGAGTACGAAAACGCAAACGCCAAGACTCCTTGATCCACGATGCCTTGGTTAGGGCGCTGGGCAAATTGTCGAGGAAGCAGAACTCTGCGGGACTGACAAAACTCCTTCCTAAATCCCCAGAAATGGCGGAGTTAGCTAAAGCCTTGTTAAGAGAAATGCAAGCCGATAAGAATCTAGTAACCGACATTCGGGACTCGCAGAAAAACTTCCACTTGGCTTTATCGAGCAGGCTAGACTTTGCCCCGGATGAGGCGCGGGAAGCAATGGATAACCTCGAGAGGATACTCGACAAGTGGTGTGATGAGTCTAAAGTCCGAATCCCTTTTGATAAAGAGAGGGGAGAGGCTCGACGCGTGGGAAGATACGAGGCGCTATCCCTGCAAATTTTGGCTCCATTGAGAAAGATAAGGAAAAAGCTCAAATCGCGGGGCCTGATTACGGAGAATAATAAACCTCGTTGTGTGGTTAGATTGATTCAACTCAACGACAAAGACATTGTGCTTTGGTTTAACTCCGTAGCCCGAGACCTATTGAGTTATTATCGTTGCTGTGCCAATTTTTACAAGGTACGAGACTACGTGGATTATTTTTTACGCTGGTCCTTGATACACACAATGGCCAGGAAGCATAAGGCATCGGCGACGGAGCTCATCGGGGCATTATCGAGAGATATGGTCATAAAGGATGACGAGGGGAAAAAAACAATAAGCTTTCTAAGCTCCAACGAAATTCGACGGATGGGAAGAATGTTCTTGAGGGGCATCCAATGTGGCTCCGATATGCGGACTCTGGACCGTATTTACGCCACGTTCGGGCGCTCCTCCCGATTGCGGTGCTCCGTGGAGGCGCGGTCTGAGGATAAGGTGTAAATGCACCATGTGCGCAAGAGACAGCTGGATGCTTTTTTCTTCTGGGGGTAACAGTAGTGACCAAGGTTACGGTAATGTAAGCGTTGTTCGAGGTTGCCATCAAATCAATATAAAGCAAATACCTTCGTGTATGGATCATATCACGATGAATTGCACAAGAGGTTATTGTAGTTTGGGGAATTGGATCGGGAGTAGGCCCCATAAAATTCCAGGTGCATACGTCCAATCGAGAGTAGGCTCTTGGAGAGCCGTGTGATGGAAGACTATCAAGCACGGTTCCACGAGAAGGGCGGGAGCGCCTTTACTCGACAGATATAGGTACTCTATATTTAATTTTCGGTGCCATTGCTGGAGTAATGGGTACATGCTTTTCAGTACTAATTCGTATGGAATTAGCACAACCCGGCAATCAAATTCTTGGTGGAAATCATCAACTTTATAATGGTGCGCCCGGATATACATCGTCCGACAAGAAGAGCTATCCACTCTTCTCTGTGCCATCCAGGCTAGCTAACAAGCTAGGGCACAGGCTCAACTTGCAGAGGCGCCATAGTAATATGGCTTACTCGGGAGCGGCAAGTCTAAATCGGGGAACGGTAGGGCTGCCACCGCTAGGACGCCCTGAGAGAGCAGAAGGTACGGCCAGGATAACTGACTTGACACGCAATGCTCGTATTACAGTAGACCTCTTGTCTCGAGCAGCACATTATGGCAAGAGCACGATGAGTAAGCCTCTACGGAGGTCGGAACTGTGCACAATACATTGTGTGTGCACAGTCCCTGGAAGAATGTGGGGCACTCTACACAGATATCAGCTGAGTAATCAGCTAATTGCGCAAGGGCCTAACCCTTCAGGATCTAAGATCTTTCTCGGCTTTACGAAGAAAGGATCGAAGTGTCTTCCGGACACGAATGACAAGGACTATGTAGGAGTCGGGGAAATAACCCGCCCCAATTGGGGTGGGGTTCGGAGGGCCCGTAATAGCTTCGGATTTTTGCAATCCAGCCTGGCAGTTAAGGAGCCTAGCTCTCGATCGTACTGTTCTATCCCGGAGGTCTCGGATAACGAAACATCGTCTCGTTCCAACGGCTCCGCCGGCTCAGCCCCCAAAGCTGACCGGTCTGACCGTGTCCGTATGTCCGTTTCGGAACAGATTCAAGCTTATTTAGGCCCGGACAATAGATACAATGGGCTGATTCATCTCATATCAGACCCTACATTTTTGGCCTTGTGTTATGAATCCATCCGAGGTACGCCAGGGACCCCCGGGTCTAATGCGAAAACTTTGGATGGTCCAGAATGGTTTGTACAAGTAGGTGAGAAACTTAAGAAGGGCCTGTTTGAGTTCTCGCCCGCGCGAGGACTTACAAAGCCCGGCAGGAAGGAAAAGCGTCCCTTAGGTATCAACGGCGACCCACGAAAAAAGCGCTACGGGGAACAGATCGTACAAAAGGCCTTACAGCTTGTGCTTGAGGCCATCTATGAACCTATTTTTCTAGATTGCTCGCATGGATTTCGTCCCCACCGCAGCTGTCATACAGCATTAAAGAGGCTCTGCTTAGAAGGAGGTCACTATCCCTGGGTTGTGAAGGGAAACATTCGAAAGTTTTTTGATTCGACACCTCATAAAGCGATCCTTCACAAAATTTCACAAAAGGTAAAGTGTCATCGTACGCTGGAATTACTCCAAAGGGCTCTCCGTGCGGGTTACAAGGATCCTACTTCCGGTCAGGTTATAGGTGACGAAGGCACTTCGCAGGGCTCGGTGCTGAGTCCGCTACTCCGCAACATCATACTCCATCACCTCGACGAATTCGTGATGAAACTTCGTGATCGATTTGACAAGGGCAAAAGTAGAAGACTTAACCCGGAGTACAAGCTATTGACTCGTCGTATGAATGCGAACAGACAGGATAGATCTCTCCTGATTAAGCGCGGATTAATCCCGTCGAAAGCTGATGATCCCTTGGACCCTTACTTTCAAAGAATTTTATATGTACGATATGCCGATGACTTTGTCATTTTAGTAAGCGGAACTCGGTTAGAAACTTTCGCGATTCAAGCGTCGTTACAGAACTTTATGCACCGGAGTCTTGGGTTAGAGCTTAGTTTGGATAAAACCATGGTCTCACACCTTGCAAACAAGGGATTCCATTTCTTAGGTGCATACTGCAAACGCACCCGATGTAGTCATCGGATTCTCCATGTGCGCACGAAGACGATAAAGCAGCGCTCAACAGAACGTCTTCGGGTTTGTGCCCCTATTACCAAACTTTTTTACGGGTCGAAAGAAAAGGGTTTTGTAAAACGGAATGAAATGGGGAAACATGTACCCACGGCGAGGAGTAATCTAACCCCATGGGCTCATGCAGACATTTTGGAATTCTACAATCAGAAAGTTCGGGGAACCCTGAATTACTACTCGTTCGCGTCGAATCGCAGTAGTCTTAATCAGATTGTACATGTGTTGCATATGTCCTGTGCCCCGACCCTCGCTTCGAAATACAAACTGAAGACAGCTAGTAGGACTTTTCACCGCTTTGGTAAGTGCCTTGCTTGTCCCGCTACGGGTATGAGTCTATTTCGACCAGGTGCGTACGAAGCCATACACCTATATAATCCCGACCCGATCGCCCGGGCTGAGCAGGTTATTGATATTAGCTGGAGGTCGACCCGAGCCGCTCTTTTTAGAGCATGTGCTCTTTGCGGATCAACAAAAGTCGGGGGGACGCATCATATCCGTTATGTAAAAGACGTCAAGGCCAGGATCCGATACGTCACTTCCGCTTCTCATTCCGAGTGGAGGGGCGCCTTGAAACGAAAGCAGATCCCCCTATGTTCTCACCATCACAGTGCGTATAACAACGGCCAGTTATCTGAGTCAGAAATGTTAGCACTGTCTCTGTACACGATCCATGGAGAGATGTTCAATTGTAAGATTGAAAGTTCATAGCAATAAGTGGAGACCGGAGTTGCGAGCCGTTTGAGGTGAAAGCCTCACGTACGGTTCTGGGGGCAGCTGTGTCGGAAGAAGACCCGACTGACCCCCTACTGTTAATAACAGCTCACGCTTTTCCAATGATCTTCTTTATGGTTATGCCGGCGATGATAGGTGGTTTTGGTAATTGGTTCGTTCCCATTCTCATAGGAAGTCCGGATATGGCATTCCCTAGATTAAATAATATTTCATTTTGGCTTTTGCCACCGTCATTGTTACTTCTTCTAAGCTCAGCCTTAGTAGAGGTGGGTTGCTAAAGCCGCAGCCCACCCCAAAAACTTCACTATATGCTGGAAATCCTTCGGACAATCAGCAGGGAAGTCGAACCCCCTCAGAGACTATACGTGAAGCGAGCTTCCAGCTTAAAGAAATAGTCCAAGAAACTCCAAAAGAGTCTAGTTCGGGCAAATATCAGCCACCAGGCGATAAGCTTGATGCTTATTTGGCTGGTTTAATGGGATGGTTCTCTAATAACTCCTGACAGCGGAAGGGGCGGCTGTGGGGATCGGTATCCCAACCTAAAGATTGTGTTCCGTTGTGAAGACGAGTCCCCTTTCGTTCCAAAGCTTCGCGCAAGGATTGGAGGTACCGTCTTATACGATGCTAACCATTTAGGCGAATAAATCGGGTGCACAATATGCCTGCAGTATTCGGAATAGTCACTTGCATCAACGGCAAGGGGCGCACCCCAAAAATAGAAGCGCCTCACCGTATGATTGAACGGGTACTTTGCAACCTAGAGATCGATAAACAACGCCCCATCTTGTCCAATGGTTGGTTTTCGAGGATGTTATGGATGGCCACTTCGCTGTTTAATACGACATCAGTGAAGAAAAAGCCGTTGCATTCACATGCATATACGGTTTTGTCCCACGCAAAGTGCGAAAGGCATATAAGATCTCGCTTTGTTGCAACATGTTATGACAACCATTGCTTGGACAATGCGCTGCACCATCCCGGAGTTTGAAACCCGTCAGCGGGGGGGAGAGCGGGTTTTCTGTATTTCTGGCACTAGCCTGGAATCAAGAAACCTGTTAGAGACTTATTTTACGAGGTTTTCCCAAAAAAATATCTCGACTTCCGTGATTGGTCACGCGTTTGCTTTTTGCATAGAAGCAAACTTAACAAGAGCGCGTCGGGTACCCAAAAAAGAATAGCTTTGAAAGCTACTATGACTACTGATCGAAAAGATTCGAGCTTTCCAAATCTGTACTGGCTAAATGCCGCCGATTAGACCCTTACATGAGGAGCTTCGATGTGCGGTTCGGGGTGGACGGTCTATCCACCCTTAAGTGGTATAACCAGTCATTCCGGAGGCTCTGTTGATTTAGCAATTTTTAGCCTTCATTTATCAGGTGTTTCCTCTATTTTAGGTTCTATTAATTTTATAACAAGTGCGCCGTGCGAGGCTCGTTTTCGGTTAGGAATAATACCCATATTCCTGCGCGTATGTCTGACTTCCATAGGGAAATACGTGCAGCAGGCCGATGCGACAGATTGGGCTAATAATCCATCATGTTTGCGAGCAGTTGGTCGAAGGGGACGCCAAAGGGGACTGCCCTTCTTGGTGGTGTCTCCTAGCTGGGGTGGTCAAGGTCAGGTTAACCAACTTGATACGCACCCACTGCCCGAGAAGGGGCTACATATCCCAAGCAGAATACGTCGGTATGTGTGTGGCGGAGTAACCCAGGGAGGGATCCAGCTGGGCGAAAGCTTTGACTGATGCTGTTAGCGGTCGGGGCTGTCGGACAGTCACAAGTAATTCCAGCATAGGAACTGACTTGAGCAATCAAGCAAGTGCGCAAGGACCTTACACCACTAGGTGCTCTGAGGAAGGGCGAAAACACGGAGATAGAGCAACCACGGGAAGTAACCGACATCGTCCAACAGACGATGCGCGGGTTCAGAGGTCCCGTAGTAGTGAGGGGGAGGGAAGCCAACCCAGCCAGGCCACGAAGGCGACTAGTCAGAACACGATCCATAGTTCTTCAAATGTCTCGGGCAAATACTCTCGTCAGCCTACCCAGAAGAATTGTTGTCAGAGGGACGCCGGTACATATGCTAAGAAAGTGGTGAACAATTGTAAAGCTAACCAGGGGCCCTATAATGGACTTATAAGAATTATACCAAATCCAATGTTTCTGGTTCATTGCTATGAGAGTATCAAAGGTAGGATTGGCAATAGGACTCCGGGATGAGCAAATGGTCAAACCTTAGATGGGCTAGACCGGAATTCGTTTGTACAACTTGCGGAACGTATAAGCAAGGGTCAGATCCAAATTTGACCTGCCCAAAGAGTACTTATACCTAAGCCCGCTAAAAGCCCCTCCCAAAGCCGGACTTTCTCTGTCAGACCCGAACGATGCTCCCATAAAAGACTTGCTTCAAATTGAAGGGGATTCCAAGAAAAAAACCATATGACTATAATGTACCCAACTGCGATGATAGGACTAGTGGGACTATCGCACTCTGATATCCTGGCTTTATACAATCATAAGATTAGAGGACTGCTTAACTATTACTCTTTTGCGGGTAATAGGGGGAATCTGCAAAAAGTGATATCGTTCCTAGTTACCTCATGCGCTCTAACCCTAGCTTTGGAATGGAAGCTCCGAACTAGAAAAAAGGCGTTCAATAAATTTGGAGCTCATTTTATGTGCCCGAATACCAAGAGCAGCCTGAACATTCCAAATAACTAGAAGGTTCTGCACCATTACGAAATCGAGAGTCCAATGGCTACTCCGGATTCGGTTATCCAGGTTCCTTGGGCTGGGAAACTTTACAAGTCTGGGTTAGGGCAGGTTTGCGTCATCTGTGGTGATGGGTAAGAAGGTGGAGATGCTTCACCTAAGGGCTATTCGCGACATTCGAGCTAAAATTAGAATAAATGAGGCAACTTACCAGGGATGGTTAGGGGCGTACGAACGAAGACAGATTCGATTATGTGGAGCTCACCACCAAGCTTATCATGCAGGGGAGCTCAATGGGGAGGAAATTCAGATAATATCATCCTATTAGTAAACCCGGTTAAGCCCCGAGCTCCCTCTATAAATAAAGTAACCCATCTATTATAGAGATAGACTTGATACGATAAACTCAGCAATTTAAGTTTTCTGAAGGAGAGCCATATGACGAGAAATCGTCACGTATGGTTCGGAGGGCAGCATCGACTGACCCTATCTATTTTCAATATGAGGGGCCCCGGATTGACTATGCATAGATTACCTCTATTTGTGTGGTCCGTTTTAGTCACAGCTTTTCCACTTCCATTATCCCTTCCAGTATTGGCAGGTGCAATTACCATGTTATTAACTGATAGAAACTTTAATACAACCTTTTTCGATCCTGCCGGTGGCGGGGATCCCATTTTATACCAGCATCTTTTCTGGTTCTTCGGTCATCCCGAGGTTTATATTCTAATTCTGCCAGGATTTGGTATCATTAGTCATATCGTCTCTACCTTTTCGAGAAAACCGGTATTCGGTTATCTAGGCATGGTGTACGCCATGATCAGTATTGGAGTTCTTGGATTTATTGTATGGGCTCATCACATGTTTACTGTAGGGTTAGACGTTGATACACGTGCTTACTTCACCGCGGCTACCATGATTATAGCCGTGCCTACTGGAATAAAGATTTTTAGTTGGATTGCAACCATGTGGGGGGGGTCAATACAATACAAAACACCCATGTTATTCGCTGTAGGGTCCATATCTTTGTTCACGGTAGGGGGGCTTACTGGAATAGTATTGGCCAATTCTGGGCTAGATATTGCTCTACATGATACTTATTATGTGGTTGCACATTTCCATTACGTTCTTTCTATGGGAGCCGTTTTTGCTTTATTTGCGGGATTCTATTACTGGATAGGTAAAATAACCGGTCTTCAATACCCAGAGACTTTAGGTCAAATTCATTTTTGGATTACTTTCTTTGGTGTCAATCCGACTTTCTTTCCTATGCATTTCCCAGGTCAATATTAGGCCCACTTCCAAAGTAAAATTTGGAGTGAAACATCACTATACGCTGGAAATTCCTTAGAGCCCTTGGTACTCACTTCGAGCAGTAACCATCTCAGGGATTGGACAATCAGCAGGAAACCAAAGTCTAATCTCAACGCCGACGAATAAGATCCTCAGAGACTATACGTGATGCTCCCAGACAATTAGGGTGAAGATATAGTCCGGCCTCGTTAGAAATATCAAGGATATTCCTTATTTATCATTGGACTAGTTCGCCTTTTAAAGCAAAGAAGGAGAATTAGTGGTGGACTCTTGAAATGGTAACTCGCTGCTAATAGGATATACTACTATTCGGGATAACCTTAATTCGAGCGTAAATTATATTCGAGAGTCCCTATAATTATCCGATGTTAAACCGAAAAAGATTTGAAACTGGCGATCAGTCCGCCGGGTCTAATGGTAATTCAGAAGAGCCAAAAGGCTCTGGAAATAGTTCTATCGTTAATTCTGACGGACCAATTACAGTCAAATTAGATCACAAATTCTCGATTAATTACCCATTAATTATTGATAATTTACGAGGGAAACCACTTACTTCCAATATATGATAAGCTTGGTTAAATGGAGAGCAAATCGTTTCTTATTATCCAACGGAAACTGGAATCTATCTTTGGCATAATTTAGTTAATGGGAAACAATATGTAGGTAGTGGTTATAAATTAAGCGATAGACTTGCTGAATACTATCACCCTTCTAAATTATCTGATAACAGATATATTTATAATTACATTTGGAAATATGGTCATGACAATTTTAGTTATTATTGAGTCATGTGGTTCAACAGGTACTATTACTGAAAAGGATTATTTGGCTCGGGAACAGTACTATTTCGATCTTTATGAACCAGTTCTTGATACCAAGAAAAGAACTGATTCAACATTGGGATTTAAACACACCGAAACGTCTGAAAGACTAATTCCAGATGAAGTTTACAAAAGAGAAATATTTAGTCACAATCCATTAACATTTGATAAATAAGGAAAAAACCGCTTGCAGGTATGCCACGTCGCATTCCTGATTATCCAGATGCTTACGCTGGATGGAATGCCTTTAGTAGTTTTGGCTCATACGTTTCTGTAGTAGGGATTTTTCGTTTCTTTGTAGTGGTTTTTCCTACTCTAACTAGTGAAAACAAGTGTGCTCCAAGCCCTTGGGCTGTTGAACAGAATTCAACGACACTTGAATGGATGGTCCCAAGCCCTCCTGCATTTCATACTTTTGAAGAACTTCCAGCTATCAAAGAAAGCATTTAGACGTCTCAGCAATTCGTGCAGCTTAAGCACCGATCTGCTCCGCCCTATACAGACTTAGTCCTTATAGGGCGGAGCCCGCCCTGTTAGGGACTTGACCGAGGCGGATGCGGATTTAATCCCTCCTGGGTATTACTGGCGCCTACGCTTGTACCAAGCGTCTGTATTTGGCATTCCTTCGAGTTTCATTTGTATATTTGATGACAATGTCATATTTTATCTATCTATTATATTTTTATCTTCGAAAACTCGGGTCCCGCCCTAAAGGTAAATACCGTAGGCCCTTCTTTGATGAAACTATTGCAAGTTCCGTAGGTATGGTAAGAATAGGTGCGTAGCGATAGCGAGTCTCTACCTTAGGCGCCGAAGGCGCTCTCGACCTTACTCTCGACCTTACGGGGAGGCTAAACCAACCCGAAGGGCCGTAGGCGCGCCGAAGGCGGTAGCGGAGGCGCGTAGCGATATTAAGGACCGCGTAGCGGTCGGTCTAAAGTGGGAAAGGCGCGTAGCGCGCATTATTTCAGCTTTGTATGGTAGGCTACGCTCCTTATTAAAGGAGCGTAGCGCGCATTATTTTGACCGCTACGTGCCTCTCCCATACTACGTACCTTAGAACGCGCCGATAAATAATTAATAAATAAAATTCAACATCAAGTACAGAACCCAAGATGAAAGCCGCGCTTGAGTAGGCGCCACGCTTCTAATCAATCCCGGCAACCGCGCTACCGCCTTTCTTCGGCGCGGCCTACGGCCCATGCTCTCCCTTTCTCATAAGCCGCTTCATCCACACGGCTACCCGGTACCCTGAAAGGGGGGGAGGGGTGAAGCAAATAGACGCTGCTTCGCCCCTCTTCGATCGAGGCCTACCGCTACGATTTCGCCTCTTCGGCCTATTCATTCGCGGGGCCCTCCTCTTTTTTTATGATTGATGAGTTGCTAAGAAGCTCTGCGTAAATTTCTGGCAAAAGGTAGCCAGTTGACTACTAATTTGCTCAGTGATGTTTTTTTGTTGTACAATAGCGGAAAGTATACCTGGGTCGATAGATTTCAATAGCTCTTGCTCATATTGCGTTATGAGAACGACGGGTATTTGGTCTAAGTAACCTTTGACAGCTGCATAAATAACCACGATTTGTTTTTCAATAGGAATTGGGCTATATTGTGGTTGTTTAAGTATCTCAGTTAACCTAGCCCCACGATTTAATAAATACTGAGTGGCAGCATCAAGATCTGAACCAAATTGAGCAAAAGCGGCTACTTCACGATATTGTGCCAATTCTAGTTTTAAGCTACCGCATACTTGTTTCATAGCTTTCAACTGAGCCGCAGAACCGACGCGACTCACAGATAATCCCACGTTAATAGCAGGTCGACTTCCACGATAGAAGAGTTCTGTTTCCAAAAAGATTTGTCCATCCGTAATGGAAATCACATTGGTAGGAATATAAGCGGATACGTCTCCGGCTTGTGTTTCAATCACAGGTAGTGCAGTCAAGCTACCCGCACCAGTCTGGTCTGACATTTTAGCGGCTCTTTCTGATAAACGAGAATGTAAATAGAACACATCTCCTGGGAACGCCTCACGACCTGGTGGTCGACGTAATAATAATGACATTTGGCGATACGCCACTGATTGCTTACTCGGATCATCATAGATTATTAATGCGTGCATTCCATTATCTCTAAAATATTCTCCCATAGCACAACCTGAATATGGTGCTAAAAATTGCAGAGGAGCTGGATCCGAAGCAGTGGCTGCTACAATAATAGAATATTCTAAAGCACCCGCTTCTGAAAGAATCTTAACTAATTGTGCCACGGTTGAACGTTTCTGTCCAATCGCTACATAGACACAATACAATTTTTCACTATCAGAGGTGCCCTGTGCGTTGATTTGTTTCTGGTTCAGTATGGTATCAATAGCTATAGCGGTCTTTCCAGTTTGTCTGTCTCCTATTATAAGTTCTCGTTGACCACGACCTATAGGAACCAGGCTGTCCACTGCTTTCAATCCCGTTTGCATTGGTTCGTGCACAGATTTACGTGCAATAATCCCTGGGGCTTTCACTTCTACACGTCTTCGTTCTACAGCGCTCAAAGCACCTTTTCCATCAATGGGTACTCCTAACGCATCAACCACACGACCTAACATGGCTTTTCCTACCGGAACATCCACAATAGATCCAGTGCGCTTTACAATATCTCCTTCTTTGATGGCAGTATCACTACCAAATATAACAATTCCTACATTTTCATTTTCCAGATTTAAAGCCATTCCTTTTACACCGCTGGCAAATTCAACCATTTCCCCCGCTTGAATCTTGTTCAATCCATAAACACGTGCAATTCCATCTCCAACTGAAACCACTCGACCGATCTCGTCGACTTGCAATTTGGTGTAATAGTTGGTAATTCTTTGTTCTAATAAAGTGGAGAGTTCAGCTCCAGCCAATTTGTTCATAAATGAATGGAAACATCGACTAATCCATAATTCCGCAATCTGAACCTTAAGATTGTGACCAATTTATCATCTTAGATGATAAATCGAGACAGGGGGGCCCCAGCGCCTTAGGGCCAATCAAACGCAAAGGGTCCAGGCCGCCGCAGGCCCATATGGCAAAGGGCGCGAAGCGCAGAAATATACCGCTGTCGGAAATCTACGAGCCATCGCTACGCGCCTTCGGCGCTTCTTTCGCAAAGCCAAAGAAGTCTTCTTCGGACTCAAAAGCTCAGCGAAGCTGAGCTGTTCCAACTTGCTTGTAAAAACCTAGTTTGGCTAGAAAAAGACGAAGCGGATGCCTACCGAGCCAAGCATGCGATTCCGTAGTCATTCAGGAGGGCTTTGAGCAACATGAAATATTTTGGTGCTGGCTTACTTCTGATTTGATCCGTTACTACGCGACATTTGTTCCCAAGGACTTGCAAAATCAAAATAGCGAAATTCTTGAGTCATCTCAATAGGTTCAGAAACCACACGTTTCTCCGAATCATCATACCGTACTTCCACATATCCACTTAAAGGAAAGTCTTTTCTTAATGGATGCCCCTCAAAACCATAATCTGTTAATATACGTCGTAAATCGGGATGATTGGAGAAATACACACCAAACATATCCCAAGTTTCTCGTTCCCACCAGCCGGCCGATGGGAATATACCGACTACCGAACAAATTGGAGTGATTTCATCTACACCTGTTAATATACGTATGCGCGTATTATAGTCAATACTAAGTAAATTATAAACTACTTCGAATCTTCGTTTTCGAGAGGGATGATCAACTCCACAAATATCAATCAAAACTTTAAAACGCGTATTGGTATGATACTTCGGAAAATATAATAATTGAAATAGACTGTTCGGGTTGGTATATAATATATTTTCATGTTTCGATGTTTGACATTTATGTATCCATTTCGGTAAAGTGGCTATCAGAGATTTGAAAAACAATTGGTTATGCATAAATCGTCTCTTTTTTTCCGTAAAACCGGTAGATATATCTTTTCCATTTATATATATATATATATATGTATTTGAAAAATTGATATATATTAATTTTTAAGCGCCTTCAACCTGATAGGTTAAAAGCGGCCCCTTTTTCATATCACTGGCTTTCACTGAACGAAGGCAGCGCGTACGAGAGAGTCTCCTCTTTTTACGGACCCTGGCCTTCGGCGCTTCTTTCGTGAAGCCAAAGAAGTATGTTGTATCCCGCGGGATCAAAAAATTTTCTTTTTTTCTCATCATAATTACTTATTTCCCGGGGACAACGGAAGACATAGAATAAAGAATTCAATTGCGGAGCCTTTCCCCGTGCACTCGCACGATATCATCAGCAAGTGCTCGGATGATTAGCCATCACCTGGTTCTCCGACTCAAGTTTACCCGTGGTTATAAAAATCGTATGCCTCTAAGCGTTTCCCCAGTTTTGGCGGGCAATGAATTGGCCCGGTTGCCAGTTTTTGGTTAGCGGTTTCGTGTCGGGTAGCTTTATTTGCCCATATCGCGTGTAGGGAATGGCTGGCGAGAAGTGCCGTTCACTCCCCGTCCCCACCCGATTGGACACCCCGGGGACCTTGTTGAGGCCCTTCCTAGCCTTAATTGGTTTTGACAGGTCCCTGCCACCCTTGGCAAAAACCTTAGCTGCTGTGCCTAGTTTAGATTTGGCCGCATATGTTTTAGCCAATGACGTACGTAGTATGTAGCTTAAGCGTGTGACACATCGGCGTTTGGAGTTTGCAAGATGGTAATAGTTGGCAAGGCCGCGTAGAATGGAGGCTATGCGGGCAACCGAGTAGGTTTGGGGATACTGAAAGTAAGCAAAATTTGGTTTTGGGTGACCCGATTTATCACAAAATCCATTTTCCGCCAGACGGTTTATAACTCCACGCATATCTACAAGTGAACTAAGCCCACCAGATCTACGTATTCCGTACCTTCGTCCCCGTCTAAGGTAGGTCGAATCGCGACTAATAAGGTATCCAAGGAAAGCAATCTTCTTCGCTCCGCCCCTTATGCAAAAAATTTGTTTCTTCCTTTTGCCCGTAGGCGCGTGTGCGGAAATTGTAAAGTTATTTCCGGCCTTCGGCGACCCTGTCTCCTTCGGACCCATAGGCACGTAGTGCGCGGGTAGGGTGTTCGAGCGAGATTGAATGGATTCACGGGTCTTATCCAGGCTAAGCTTGAGCCGCACTTCAAGAAATCGTGTGACCAAGCCGCGTATCCTTTCTGCCAGAGCTCTTGGACCAATGACTCCAATGAGAAAATCATCTGCGAAGCGCACATAGTTTATTTGCCGGGTTTCCTGCTGGTGGCCTAGACCGGGGGGGCCTTCGTCGGTCCCCCCCCGGTAGGTCACCCTGGCTCTGTGTGCCGGAGTGCGGTCGGTTAGAGCCGCCGCAGACCGACGCCACAATTCCTTAGACTCCAGATTGACTGCCCAACGCCGCCCCCTGTCAACGATACGTTTCGGTCGCATAACAAAAAGGTCTAGCTCATGCAGCACTATGTTGCATAGAAGGGGGGCAACCCTCCCCTTTTTGGCCTTGGTGGCGCCCTCAGCTCCTCCGGCCTTTAGGCCCGTTTCTAGCTCCTTTTGAACCAGGTTCAAGAATGTGTTGTCTCGAATTCTTCGCCGCATGAGGCCCATAAGCACTTGCTTATCTATTTTATTGAAGCATTGCGTTTCACCTTCCACGAACCAGACGGTACCCACGAAGTCACGGCGTATCTGCTTCAAGCAGGTATGTTGGGAGCGTCCCGGTCGAAATCCATGGGAACACGAAAGGAAGTACGGTTCGTAAACCGTCTCTAGGATGCTGCGAATCACTTCCTGTACCAGTATATCTTTGTCCTTTTGGGTAAGCCCCCGCCGCCGTAAAGCCAAAGAAGCGTCTGAAGGATCTACGACCCAAAGGGCACGAGACACTTTGTGGGTCCGAAGGGGACGGGGCGAAGAAGTGTGCGAAAATAGACGAGCCATTTCCGGTCTTTGGCTCTTCTTTCGCAAAGCCAAAGAAGTTTCCTTCGGACCCTCCGGACCCGGGGCTTGGCCCCCTGTCCCTAGAGTCTCGTGCCCTTTGGGCCAACTCCGGCGGCGGCCCGTAGGGCTCCCCCCGTTTATCACAGAGTCTCTCAGTGTTTCTAGTGCTTTGATCGAGGTGCCTTTCGGCCTTTCACCACCGTTCTTCGAGCCTGGTGACAGCTTCTTATAGGCCGCTATCCACAGATTTATGTCTTTCATCAGCCGAAACAGGCCTTCTGCCTTGAATTGCTCTTTTTGACAGTGTTTCCAAAGGGCACGAAGACGCTCGGTCCAAGCCGAACCGGGGCGGGGAGAGCTGAAGCTTAGAAAGGCCCTTGGCCTTTCAGAGCTAAAGGCCCTCTGCCCCATTCGTAAATCCAAACGTACAAATGGTTCACCGGTTCCACTGAATGCTCGGAATTGGATGCTCTCGGGCATCTTCGCGCAGTTTTCAGGTGCTTTAGATACTGTTCGACATTCATGTATCCTTTTCGGTGGAGTAGCTATTAGAGATTTGAAAAACAATTGGTTATCCATAAATCGTATCTTTCTTTTTTCGTAAAACTGGTAGATATTTATATATTTGTTTTTCACTCATATATATATTTTTCAAAAATTGATATATATCAATTTTTAAGCGCCTTCGAGCGGCGCCGGCTCCTCCTTTCACTGGACGAGGCACCGAGGGCGCGGCGCGAGAGAAGGCGCCGAAGGCGGCGCCCGCTACGCGCCTCCTGTGGTAATGAATAACACAGCGCCTAACAATAATTGTAGAAAGCCCAAAGTAAAGTACATCATTGCTATTTCCCAATGTAGTAGGCCCGGAGGGGTTCCGCTACTCAAGCGCCTTCGGGGCCTTCGGGCCGCCCTTCGGGCCGCCCTTCGGGCCCTCCGATGCCGCTACGATAAAAGGCGCCTTTTATCGTTGGATTAGACACGGGCCTTTGGCGCGCGCTTTTCTTCCTCTTACGAGGCCTTGCATAGGCCCGGAGGCGCGTAGCGCAGCAATAATACAATAACCGAAAGAAAGCTTGCTAGCCCTATGGGCCTAGCAAGCATTAAAATTTTTGATTAATCTGGCTTCACATTTGCCAAGAATGGGCATTATAGCAAAATAGAAGAAAAAACCCACTGAAGCGATTTGTCCAATAGTAACATATGGTGCTTCCACAGGTTGACATCCAATCCAACCTAAAAGCAAGCGATCTGCTACAAGCAACCGAAACAATTTTTGGTGAATTGGTCGAAAACTTGAACTACGTACATATGAAGTGTTAATGAAAGGTAGAGCCAATAATGACACAAAAACTAGTCCTATGGCGGCTACACCCCCTAATTTGTTAGGTATACTTCGAGGAATCGCATAGACTGGTAAGAAATACCATCGAGAGTAAGGGAATGGGGCCATTTCCGTTCCCAACCCTTCTCACAGAACCGTACGTGAACGTTACCGCTCATACGGCTCCCACCCCCAATCTTTTTCGTTGTAGAATCTAATCATCGAGAGTCACAGGCCTGCCCTCTTCTCGGTTTCGGGTTCAGAACCACAGATACATCTATATCCTGCAGACTGATATCCCCCGCATGCATCGCCTTGTGGTGCTCCCTGCATAGGGAAATTTGTTTCCGGTTAAGCGCCGCGTGAAGAGCTTCTAGCCCACTGATTCGGTCGCTGCTAGAGTTGACTATCGACAGGGTGTCCGCTCCACTGCGTTTCAGCGCACGGATATGGTGCATTTCGATTTTACCCTCCAGGCAACCTATAACCGAGCATCTATCGGCCGGGTGCCTAGTGGTGCGTAAGAACATCAGACAAAGAATTCTCTCCGGGTCTTTGATGCTCTTCACCAAGAATTGTTTCCCCATAACCCTCAGTTCGGTAGGTGTAGGGAAATATACCCTTGGGCCCTTCACCGTTTCCACCCGCAGCTCGTGGGTATATTTGTCTATGACTTTCCCTACGCCCCTGGCTTTCATCTTGTGTGATAGGGTGTGTAGGCAGGACCATCTGAGCTGATAGTCTACTACCTTTTTGACCTTGTAGAAGTTATCACAACATCGGTAATAACTTAAGAACCCGTGTGCCACACTTCCGTACCATTGCGTGATAGTGACATCGTCTTGGGTCGCGAGGACAGGTACGGAGGTTGGTCTTCCCTCAGCGTTAATTATTCCTATCGCCCTTAACTTGTCCAGTATCCGCGAAAGCGGTGCGTATATCTGTATTCGGAACGCCTGGCGTTGGTTCGTGGGGACATACTTTGCGTTCCTTTCGGGGCCTGGACCCGTTTCTTTCCGCTCAACCTGGGACTCTGGGTATAAGAGCTCGTGCACCGATACGACGAATTCGTCGAATTCTCTCACCACTCCCTGTCCATCCCGCTCAATAATATTCGTGAAGATGTCCCCCTCACTCAATTCACGTGCCCACCGGAACATGGCGTCCCGACGAATCCCCGATGGCCTTTGTACCTCACTCACAATTTCCCGACAAATCTGTTCTAGCATTTCCCGCACCTCCCGGTCGGGTTTAAGAAGTGTAAGGTTTCTCCCAGCCTCCTTCGAGGCCCTCTTGAGGGCGCACACTAGTAACTTCTCTCCGAGCTTCTTAAGCCCCTTTTCCCACCCATTCGAGAGCTCCGACGCGGCCTTTCGGACGCGGCCCCGATATTTCTTCCCGGCCCGAGTCGCTTTGTCCGACCCTACGTGCAATTGACTCGGTTTCGGGCCCACGAGATTCATACCTAAGAAGGTTGCCTTCTCTTCCACAACGTGTCCGAGACGGGTTTTCTCTGGGTTTATCTCCAGGTGGAGAACGTCTTTGAGGAACCGGGAGACTCGTTCCATGACTTCGCGGGCCAAAGCTTTCGACCCCGAAACTGCCATCAGAATGTCGTCGGCGTAGCGGCACGCGTAGACTCGCACGAATTTAGGGTCCTTGGGATCCGCCGCAACGGGTATACCCTTCCTTCCGACACTTTTAAGCCGTCCCCTCCTTTCCCGAAGCAGGGCGGCTCCCGGTCTCATCTCCATCACCGAGTTTTTCGGGCTGTGCTGCAGTCGCTCATATACGGGATTGGCTCGACGATGCCTCGGGTAGCCCTTTTCGAGTTCCTTTCGGATCCTTAGGATCTCCCTGTCAGGTCTGTCGAGGTATAAATTGGTCAGGATGGGAGATATAACACTCCCCTGGGGAACCCCCCCCGCCGGGCCTCCCAATTCGACATCCATAATCTTCGCGTTCCACATTTGGTTCAAGGTACTTTCGAGTCTACTATCTCGAATGGTTTCGCTTAGTATTGACACTAGTATTTTCTTGTTGATAGTGTCGAAGCATTTCCGAATATCGAATTCGAGCCACCACGATGGGTTCTTCCACCGCATTTTGATGTCCCTCAGGGCTGAGTGAGTACCCTTGTTCCTTCGAAAGCCATGGGATATATCTTGGAACCTTGGTTCGTAAATAATTTCCAGTACCATCCGGAAAGCCTCCTGTATTATCTTGTCTCTCGGGTTCGCTATCGTTGGGGGGCACTTTTCAGCTCCATTCGGCTTACGTCCTTCCGACCTCCGAATTGGCCCAAACTCGTATGTACCTTCCCTCAGTTTTTGGCCCGTTTCATGAAACCATTTCGGGCTTATGCCGCCGGGCGAAGCCACTCGACGAAGGAAGAGTGTGTCGCTCCCTGGACTTACGGTCATATTCTCCGGGTTGGATTTGATGTTGTTATAGGCCGTAAGTAGCACTTCCGGTTTAGATATAATCTCCCTTACCAGATGGCGATATTTGCCATCGATGAATTGTTTCTCTACAAGTTGGGCCAGATGTGAAAACTCCAAGGGGTTAAGAGGAAGGTCAAGATTCGAATTCTTAATCGCTCCACCCATCTGTCCATGGATCGGGTTCGCCTCATCTTGGGCCCGTACCTCATAAAGGCCTAAGGCTTTATTCGAGGCTTCGCTTATCAGTTCCGGGGTTCCCCTCGGCCAATCTTGTTTCGGTCCCAGCCAATCCGAAGCACTCGGTGTGGTCCTCCCTAAGCATTTACCAGTCTGCGAACTTGGCGACGCCGTCTCGTTTGGTCCTTCCTCAGAGGGGCCCTTTCCTCCCCCGGAATTAGGAGTACTCGCGTGAGTCCGGCAAAACGACGTGACCGCCGGCCCGCCCGGGCGGAGGCGGCAGCCCCTTATAGTAAGAAGGCGGCTTGGGCTTGTATCAGGAACCACAAAGAGCATTTTCCCATCCAAAGAGCTTGCCCTGGGGAGGAGGTCACTCACCCCCCAGTTTCGGTAGGGATTAGCCTTAACGCCCTCAAGGCACCGATTTCCGTCGGTAGCGGATATTGCTGGGTCCGAACCGCGCTCCGGCACTATATGAGCCGGGGTTGACATGGGATTTGCGGGATAGAGTCAAGAGTCCACCCTATACGGCCCCAGGTTTACCCTGTTTACCGATCTGGGATACTTCAGTGCTCTCCGAACCGTACGAGATAGTCGCCCATCACACGGCTCTCTAACCTGACTTTCTTCGGAGCTTCTTCAAACCCGGAAGGTCTATTCAACGCATATTCCTTCTCTCTCGAGCGCCCATTACACGGTCCTTGGAAGATGGCCTGATAGACTGCGTCAAAGTGAAACTTGCCAAACGGTAACCATTCAGTAAGTACATAGGCTCCTTCCCTGCTGCTTGTTATCAAGCGCTTTCCTATTGCTAGGTCCCTTTCGGGTAGGCGGGTAATACGGGCCCTCTGACTTCCTAGGGATAAAAGTGACCCCTAGGACCTCACCGTTGTTTCCTACACGGCTCGTCCGAAAACCTTCGCTTTCGAACGCCCTGTGCTTAAGATGTCGTTTAGACTCCTGTCCCTAGTAGTATAGGTAATCCGCTCCATCTTGAACTCTATCCTTCCACACGAGAGAGTAAGTAGAGGACAAACCATTTATGACCCGGTTGATATATACCATCAATAGGCATGGAGCGAGCAACGTACGTTCATGCGCTTCGCCATTTGCAGAGCTCAGGTGCCAATGGTTAATTGCTGGTTGACAAGGACCGAAAGAGTCTCCGATTCGCCGGTACAGAACCTCATCTTAAATACAAGATAACCGGCTTGCTCCATACTTTCGGGTTACCCCCCCGGCGGGGTAGGAGGTAAATGAAACCCCCTCAACAGAGCTTCTTGCACATGCTAAGGTCTCCGTGTTCGTTGCCGAACAGGGATGAGTGCAACGCCTTTGCACAGAAATGGACTTGTGCTTTTTATCGTGCGGGATCTAGACCGGTCGCCTTATATAGTTGTCGGGATGCCCCAATACATTAGGTGCGTAGAAAACAAAAATAGAAAAAAAGATTGCAAAAGCTACCCAACCTACTAAATCTTTTACGTACATATAGGGATAAAAAGCTATTTTATCTACAGAGGAATTGATACCTAATGGATTATTGGAACCATATTGATGCAATGCAGCCAGATGAAGAATACTAGCACCTGCTATTATAAAAGGAAGTAAGTAATGAAGGCTGAAAAAACGATTTAAGGTCGCATTGTCTACGGAGAAGCCACCCCAAAGCCAAGTTACTATAGTGTCCCCTACGACAGGTATTGCGCTAGCTAAGCTTGTAATTACCGTGGCCCCCCAAAAGCTCATTTGACCCCAAGGTAGTACGTATCCTATAAAAGCTGTTATAATCATTAATAAATACCGATAGGGTTCTTCCCCCCCCCGGTCAGAACCACACGTGCAAGTTTTCCCGCATGTGGCTCGTCCATGATAACTTATTCAGGTTTTACCGGCCTTCGCGGCCCGCATAAGCGATATCTCCCATCCGGCGGGGCATTCCGCCGTAATTGAAAATCCTGATTCGGGGTATATTAGTTAAGTCCAAATGAAGGCCGCTCAACGGCTTACCAGCTATTACATTCATCCCCCATTCAGGGCCCCCCGCCGGGACTGTCTGACAGGGTCTTTTTGACGTAGTAAGCTTTGTTTGAAGGCTCCAAAATTGCCATCCAGCGTGGTCGAGGGATTGGATTTTTTAGCGTAACCCGCCGCCCGTAAGCATCTAGGCTGGAGCATCATGTCTGCTACATTGGGGCTTTAGGCTTTAGCCTCCTACAGGTCCTGGCCGGGTAGGCCGGCCCAGATGGCAAGTCAGAGGGCCGTTCCCTTGGATTCTGGAGTTACTAAGCATGTCCGGGACATACGCCTAGGAACCCAGATTTCGGTGGCACGTCTCCTGTAAATTGTCCTTTTCAGACGGGACGTAACCCGCTATACGCCATCCAGGTTGGGATTGTAGCTGTTGTAGGGAAGGAAAAATTCCAAGAAATATTTTTCTATTTCCCTACCTCATAAGGTACCTTTGTTTCTTGCCCTTTCAGTTTCTGGGGTCCATCGCCAATTCCTCCGCTCAAACGCAGCTAACCTCGAGGTTTGCTATTGGTTTGTCTCAGACGAAACTCGACCGAAATTACCAGTAAGCCAGCCTCTACTCCCACTTCGCTTTATCCGATTCCGCCGTGCTCTTCAGGCGCGGCGAGCGCTCACCCCTCACTACGTGGAAGGGGGGTCAGTTACTATCAGAGAGCCCTTCCGCGTGTTTCCGGCATAGCATTTTATCATCTACAGCCCTTTCCTCCGAGCATTTCACTCGTCGGGGCTTCGTCGTATGTTCGACATTAATTGCCCGGTGTCTCTCTCGGAGTACATTTATGGCTGATCTGTCACCCATCCATTTTTGGCCAACCAAAGCTTTGTGCTCTTGGGATTGGTTCCCGCTTCTCTCTAATCAGCGTCCTTATAGAGTCTTTTTGGGTGATCCCTAGGTTTCACGTTTGTTCGTTTGCTCGCCGTTTAGGACCGTGTACGACTCTTCCTGTTAGTTACAGTTACCTCCGGAGGGTTGTTCGCGCGAGAATATTTTATGGACTCTCTTGCCTTCCGGACCCCCGTGGTTGGGAGGGGGCTGTGGCTTGACCCTGTTGCGTACGAAAAGAAAATATTTTTTTTGCCATGCGGCGAAACAACGGATAAGCCCCATGCTTTAGTTCCCTGCGGTCTGGTCCCGCCTCGGGTTAGGAGTCTTATCCGGGCGATCGCTTTCAACCTTCGCATCTTTGAACGAGACTTCCTAGGCGCACTAAAATTACCACTCCAAGGCACCAAACTAATTCTCTAGGACTCGCATAACTTCCGTAGTATAAACCACGAAAAAAATGGAGATAAACGACAATAAAAAACATACTGGCTCCATTAGCATGCATATAACGAAGCAACCAGCCTCCTTTCACATCTCTCATGATGTGTTCTACGCTTAAAAAAGCTAGATCCACATGAGGTGTATAATGCATAGCTAGGAAAACACCTGTAAGTATTTGGATAATCAAACAAAGACCAGCCAACGAACCAAAACTCCACCAATAACTTATATTGCTAGGAGTTGGATAATCTATCAAATGAGTGTTGAGTGTAGAAAATATAGGTTGTTTAAGAATCGATAGTCGTCTTGCCATAAATTTCGTGCTTTTTCCTTTTCGCGGATCATGGAAACTTTGTCTTCTTCATGATTGACGTCATACATCATGGGCGGGATTGACCCATCGGGGGCCTTGGGTTGAAAAAAATAGATATATATTTTTTTTCTTTCCATAACGCCAACTTGAGCCAGCATCGACGGAGTCCATGGAGCGAATAAAAAGAATTCTTTGGCGATGATGTGCATTTCACCTTCTCTTGCCGGACAGTCCCCAGACCTTCGAATCGTAGTCGGAATCAATACAGAAATCTACGCGGTCTAATTCACAAATCTTTTCTCCCTTACAAGTGTCCATTAGATAATGCAAAAAGTTGTTGTTACCCGGTTCTATTATTTGATCAATGCAATCAGCGCTACCCTTAACTATATAAGGACTCCTTCAATTCGGTAAAGCGGTGTATCAGGGACAAGTACCTAAGAACCCCAGGCCCAGAATTGTTGCTCAGGGAGGGGGTATCGCTTTGTAGCTGTCGATTCAGCGTCGTGCTATAGGATGATACTCCCACCCAGCCCCCCTATCCGAAGGATCCCGGGGAAGCCTTGACGCAAGGATCACTTTGGGACTATAGGGAATTTCCCCAGGGACAACAAAGGTTTTGGAGATTTATATAATTAGCCAGAGGTTACTGAAGGGTATTCCGAGGCATAGTTGGTCGTAAGTGCCCTTTGTTTTGTCGGACAGTTTTTCGGTTTTGTGGTGGCCGTCCCTCGCACAAAACCAAGTCTCCCGCCCCGCGACCAACAACCAGATATAATTCTTTATCTTCGGAATATAGCGGACACCGTTTACGAACTCTATAAGGACGAGATGGTTACGGGACCTACAGGCCCTACGTACCGCATGACCAAAAAAATATGTTCGGGCTCTCAGCGAAAGCGTCCCTAAGGTTCTAGGAGAAGTGCCATGATCCCCGCCCGGAGTTCCTATGTCACTTTCACGATGGAAGTCCCTGGACCTTCCCAACGGAAAACTAGAGGCCTATATAACAGATCTCAAGAACGTGGTAACCCGACCCGGGGAAGATTCAGGCCCTTAGTATCTTCGAAGGTTAGAGGTCAAGGCTATCTCCTACCCTGACCTATAAATCATATATATATATATATATCTATATATATATATAGATATATATCTATAGATATATCTATATATATATATAGATATATCTATAGATATATTGCAGCTCATCGTCTCTCTCGAATAAGAAAAATAGTAGCTCATTTTCTTTTGGAAGATGGGCAGAGAAAGAATAAATATGAATTTAATAGTTTCTCCCATAAATAATAGAATCTTTTCGATTTATGCATTTTCTCCGTTACGCACAAATATATATGTATATATATATTTGAATTTATTTCATTTCCCAATCCATTCTATTTATTCCAATTCAATTGATTAACTCTTCCCTATTATATGGAATTCTTCCATATCCCATATAGATTCCTATTATATATTCCTTTACCGACCCCTCAATTCCATATTAAGGGGTATTCCTCTCCGTACGGATCCCCGTTCAGTTATATTAGCTAAATATGCGTTATTTAGCGAAGGTGTCATTAGCAATGGGGATTCCGGAGTATTTATTAGATATATTTATCTACAAATCCTCGGGATTTAGTCATATTAGCGAAATTTAGTCATTTAGCAATGCTTCCTTCATGTTAGCGGGTGGATTTCGGGTACTATATCTATCGTAAGCAATTTTATGGCGGGCTGGGATAGCTTGGCTCTTTTCGAATCTGATCGGAAATAACCTCTGTCATTATTTGTTCGCGGTCGTCCACTAGGTCATTACTTAATTTCTTGCCCGAAACGACGCAGCGTTTTATTAGTAAGGATTTGGGGCCGGGTCGCAATGGAGGTCATCATTTTTTTTTTCACAGAAAGCGAAGTGCTAAATCTATGGGCTGCTATATCCGGCATCCAGGCGAGAAAGATTCGGATTCTCGCTCCAAATCTCGCTGAAACGAAGCCCGGTGATTCTTGGCGTAGTTACTGTTACCTCTTTTTCATTTCTAATGCCGCATTCCCAAATTCGATAAATTTACGTTTTATATGTATATATCGGATTCCTCCTCCGGCGAAGCCGCCAGGGGCTCGAAAAAAAAATGCAGTGGGTCATTGTATAGCTTTAAAGGATTCGGGGGGACATGAGTACCGGCGGCCGGGGGGGGGGTCGGAGGGGGATGAGGGAAACGGATATCTACAATGTCGCGCCTGGCCCAAAGGTCGCTCCGGCGTCAATAGCTTTTTCGGCAGGCAGTAAAGGCTATTGACTTTAATGTTTACTCGGTACGGGTGTCTGCAAGTGCGATACGATGAAGCTCTGCCAGTTTGCCCTAGCTCCGTTACGTGCTGCGCGTGCAATATCCAACTCTGCCCGTGTGTCTTCAAGCAAATTATGATAACTTGTCCCCGCCGTGTGCTCGGGCGGGTTCATTCTAAGCTCCAATGCCACGCCATATTAGCCAAATTCTGTTTTCCTTCAGCGCCACCATTTTTGACTTCTGAATTTATCCGTTCGAGTCCGCGATCGTCCTAGTGATTGCAATGCCGACGACCGACGCTCCTACAGCCACAACTGTGGCTAGTCCGCCCGTACCCGTAGCGACTGGCAATGTTTCCGGGGCATGTTGGGGCGCTGCGTTTGCTAGCCCACAGTTCCTCCCCATGTTACGTTTGGGTATCCGCTTGCCATTTAAATCCGAACGATTTTAAAGGGTGCCGTTGGCATCGTTCAAACCGCCTGCGCCCCAAGAATCCTTATAAGCTCTATAAAATTGGAGTTGATTATCATTCAGAATTTTATACCTGAGTCTTATAATTCTATACCTGAGTCTTATAATTCTATACCTGAGTCTTATAATTCTATACCTGAGTCTTATAATTCTATACCTGAGTCTTATATAGTAAACTGATGCTATATATATGAATAACTCCATTTCGTTCCCCGGGTTCAACAAATAAAGACGTAATGGCATATGCTATCACGGCATATGCTATCAGAGAAACAAGTATAAATCTCCCGTAATAGTTGTGCCGTAACCATTCCTACAGCCGAAGGCGATGATAATACAAATAGTATTGGACGAATCTGGTTTTGCGAAGGGACAAAAAGGCGGAATCGATGTTTGTTTGTTTACCCAGCGATCTATTGAATATAAAACCATGCTTGCCGTGACCGGGCTATGAAATAGCGATGGGCCGGGGGATTTGCTTGGGCGATATAACCGGAATGAGTAACCGGGTGAAAAAGTACAAATTCATATAGTAAACTCCCTTTATTTTTCGGCTTCCATTTCAAATGGAAATATGAACTTCTGGCGAGCTTACTGAAAATTTTATTAAAGTGCAGGAGGGCTTGTAAAACTTAACCATTCATTCAGGGGCAGCCTCCTCCTAAGGCTACATGCCTTAGGCCGGCGGCTAAGGCGCGTAGCGCAGCAGGCACGTAGCGCAAGGAATGAAATGCGCGTAGCGACGTAAATCGTCTATATACAGAGAACCCAGCCGAATAAGTATTTCCGAAGGTGAGCGAAGCGAACGGCCATTTCGAATGCCCCTTGGCCCCCCAAGCCCAACATATTACCCATTAGTCGCCTTTGGCTGGTTCACGCCTCGGGCCGACAGGGCCATTACAAAAGAATCGAACAGAGTAGTGAGAATCATGAAAAAACAGAATGCATAGTCTACTTCACTGAATTAGGTAAAAAGCCAACACCCCAATCCCGTTTTTTGGCGAGTTTTCCTCTCCAAAATTACTAATATTTTAGAGATCTTTCCATAAATATGAGCAATTTCCAATTAGTGAGCCATGTTTTTTTAGTCTCCGAGACCCGCTCTGGCCCTAGTTTTCTGGGACTATCTCCGATCGATGACACCCCAAAAAATATCCTATCCAAAAGTCCTGATGTTTTCATAGGATCTTCGTAAATCGACAAGCTTTTTTCTATATATCCGCTTTCTATTCCGAAAGCCATGAGCCAGCAGCGCCACCAATTTGCCGAAATTGCTGAAACCTCTTTTCCAGATCTTGATCAACCGGGATTTATGTGGAATTGGCAGTATCAACCAAGTGGTTCCAGAAAAAAAACAAGAGCCCCTTCCATCATATCCGCTATTAGTTCATAAATCTTTTCTTTGGTATAAGTAGAATTAGGATCTTCAGAAGTCACATTACGCGATAGAAAACTCAAGTCAATTCTGGTATTTTTGCCTCGTAGTTCGCTTTCCCGAACGATTCGTTCACGCTGTTTATAATATACTAATGCGATTAAAGGCTGGTTACGGGCGCAACCAAACGAGATAAACACTCTCTATTTTTATATTTAAGTTTTTCATCTCGGCCCGGAATGCACTGTTCTTGCCTATGTTTTTCGGAAAGCACGTCGGGCCAGCGTGTCTTCCAGGAGCGTAATAACGATCCCGCTTGAGATGCTGACGAGATCCATTGAGCTTCCACGGCCTGCTTCTCATGGCGTCCCTCAAAGATTAATGCTATCCCACAATGAAATATGTGCTTAAAAACCATTTTTGGGTGGTTGAGATTAGGGATAACCCATAATATGGGAGTAGAACTGTGATCATTTTTCAAATAAATGATCCCTATTTCGAGTCCCACCAATCCAGTGCCTGTTGTAGTCAGGGTGTTTTATATTTGGCCACAATCACCTGGATTCTTTCGACAAAAACCAATCCGAAAATTTGCGAACTTGGAGCAAATAAAAGTAAAAAATTATAAGTGACCAAAAATTTACCTAGGAAAATATGGGAGGCTGTCATGATATCGATGGTTTCTGGATGCCCCAAAATTTGCAACAAAAATTGAACGGAATTCCCGATTTCCTCATATGGAGAGGGAATCATGGAGGGACAGTAGCATCATTAGTCGGCCCAGCCCGTCTTTGTAGCATTGCCAGATATTCCCCGCGTCGGGCCGCTAGTTATTAGAGCCATAGTCTCGGTTTTGTAATGGCTGATTATCGCTATTAATTCGGGCCATTTCCAAGCGTCTCGGGCTTGCTGGTGTTGTCCCTGGTTCATAGTTGCCAACCCCTTCCTTAGAGCAAGACCAGTCCATGCGACTGACTAATGATCTTCCTGCAGTAGGTACATTCCGAGTACGGGCTCGCAGTGCATGGCAGCCCGAACCAAATTACAATCGAGGAGGGGGCGCCCCCCCCCGTGTAGGGTCGTATTAAACACGTCGGTTAGTCGCTATATAGATACCAGTAATTCTGACCAACTAATATTTCCATTTCAAATATTTGGGCCTCGTACGTATCCCGTTATCGTCGGCCCCCCGATCTAAGCCAGGAGCCATTTATAAGCCAGGGGTAGCCGCCCCCCTATGTTGGGTTGTGGTACATCCCGGACAGGAGATAAAGCGGATTCAGAATGAGCGCGTTTACGCTCAGATTCAATCAACTCGCTACTTTCAGCAGAAGACTACTTCCTCTCCGCCGCGTCCCGCATACAGTGTGGGAGCCGTAGTGAGAGGGACATATAAACCACTAATCAAACATTGAATAATTGGAAGAAAAGTCCAAGTAGGATTGCGTATAGAAAACTCAGCAGTAGGCTTTACCCAATTCAAATTAATTAGGAAGGAATAGAATTACTTAATCTGGCTTCTAATTTTTTGACAGGCATGGGCGTAATAACAAAAGAAAATAAAAAACCAACTGAGGCTATTCGTCCGATAGTAACACGATGAGGGAGAGTAGCACCTATAAAGGGAAGTGAAAAATAAGGGCTAAATCGAGTTAATCTCGAAAGGATATGTGGCATAATAGGTTCCTTGTTTGCTTCTTAGTCCAATTCATTGAATACCCGAAAGATATAATCATCCAAATAAGAAGCTTCTACGATAATCTTGGGACATATGGCGCGAACTGGGTCCAACGAGGGCAGAGCGTATCGGAGCTTAAGTTGTAGCAGTCTGCTCCTCTCCGCCCCCACAACAGATTAGGTCCTTTCATCGCTTCGCGAACGCGAGGGAAGTGGGCGGAGAATATAGCAAAAAAGTATATTTTTTTGCCCCCCAAGCGTGCTTTTTGTTGAAAGGTCCGAGAAAGCGCAAAGCGCTGTCCGGGCAGCCCTTTTTCAAAAAGGGACGGACTCTATCTTCGTCGGCCGAAGTTAGTTTTATTGGTAAATTGCGAACTTAGGCATCACTTTCTATCACTAGATTTTTGTTTCACTCGTTTATGGTGAAATATCTCTATACATAAAGTTGCGTAGCCTCACATTAAATCTCTGAGGATCCTACTAACAAAGAGTGCCCCGGTTTCGGGCTTACCATCCCGGCCGGGAGAGAGCTGAAGGCAAAAAATCCATAGATTTTTTTTCGCTTTGCGTTCTCTGCGCTTTGCGCCCTCGGCCCCAAATATATATATATTTTTTTGCGTGGCGCGAAATGACTAAACGAATTAGGGGAGCCATTCGAAAGCTACTAGAACACCAGATACAAAGACTACCCATGCTAATGATAAAGGCAAGAATACTTTCCAGCCAAGTCTCATTAATTGATCGTAACGATATCGTGGAAATGCTGCGCGGACCCATATATATACGAACAGAAAGAAAAGGATCTTTATACTGAACCAGATAGAGCCCGGAATTACCCGTAAAATAGGAATATCCAGGATGGGCAGCCAGCCTCCTGGAAAAAGCAATGTACAGAGACTACTCATTAAGATCATATTAGCATACTCCCCTAAAAAAAAAAGAGCAAACCCCATAGAAGAATATTCGACATTGTAGCCCGCCACGAGTTCTGCCTCGGCCTCTGGTAGATCAAAAGGAGCTCGATTAGTTTCTGCTGAACAAGAAATGAAAAACATAAGAAACACGGGAAACAAGGGAAAAACAAACCATATCCGTGTTTGCGCCAGAACAATCTCGCTAAAATTGCAGGAACCTGCGCATAGTATGACGGATATCAGAAGCAATCCTATGGAAACTTCGTAAGAAACCATTTGAGCGGCAGATCGTAATGCTCCCAAAAAAGCATACTTGGAGTTACTTGCCCAGCCTGCCGTAATAATTCCATACACTCCGAGTGAAGATATCGCAAATAGATACAGAACCCCAACATTTAGATCTGAAAAAACCATACCATAATCGAAAGGGATCACAGCCCAAGCGCACAAAGCCAGTGTAAACGTCAGAACGGGTGCCATTAGGAAAATAAAAATATTCGCGCTACTAGGCAAAATTGGCTCTTTCATCATGAGCTTCAAACCATCTGCTAAAGGTTGCAACAGTCCCAAAATGCCGACTACGTTCGGGCCTTTTCTCCTTTGCATAGACGCCATGACTTTTCGTTCTGCTAGTACTAAGAACGCGACGCCCAATAACAGGGGTATTATAATTCCAAGTATCTTAGCGACAAGACCAATTAGATAAATTTTCATATTTGTTGGCTTTTTTTTTATTTATTGTGACCGAAATGAATTGCGTAGTAATGGCATAACCGAAAGATTGGTCATCTTGGATTATCCGTAAAATTACATAATGAACTCACCGGGAGTAAGACGAAGGTCCTGAAATATTCAACAGATAACTGGCCGCACTCCTTGGGGATTTACGATTGGAGCGCTTCACGAAAAGGGGTGCGTAGCACTCGACCAGAGGGAGAGTGCTTTACCGTTAGAGCGCGCGACGAAAGAAAAACTACGTGCCGCCTTCTTTTCCCAGCCATTTCGGCGAAGTGGGCGGAAATCCACGAGCCATTTCCGACTTCTCGGTCCTTCGGAAACTCGACCCTTCTTACTACAAGCGCTGTTCCTCCGGTCAAGTGCTGCACACCTGCCCCCTAAGCCGAATGATGGCTTCGGTTATGATAGAAAATTCGTAAGACTGAAGGTGCTGTAGAGGCAGGCGCTTGAGTAGCGCTTGTTATATATTAAAAACTTATGAGATGTTGAGCGCATAACCCCACTTCTTTCGTGCAGGGGGCCCGAAACGCCGCTACGCGCCGGATTTAATCCCTCGCTTATATTTATATCCCGTGCTTTCCCATAGGGAGGGGGGGCGAAGCTATATGCTTCGCCCTAATTCCCGCCCCACCAATATATAGGAACAGGGGGAAAAAGCCATACAACATCGACAAAATGCCAATAAAAAGCAGCGGCTTCAAAGCCAAAGTGATGCTTCGGGGTAAAATGACCCAGATATTGACGAATCCCACATATTATTAAGAAAATAGTACCTATAATGACATGAAATTGAGATAGGTAGGCTCTTTCAAGCTTCCCCCCCCTAAGAACCGCACGTGCGAGTTTCCCCGCATACGGCTCAAGCAACGTAGAGTTAGTTCAGGCCCCGGTTAACCTGGGCCCGCGACTTGACGACTGTTGGTGCGCTTTGCGCCCATGATGCACTATGCTATCACTAAAGTGTTCTGTAACTCTGCGAGTTGCTTATGCCGCAACTGCGCGATTAGCCAATATTTACACGCGCATTGCTCGCAGTTATTCATCCGAATTTCGCGTGGTGAGTGGCTTTTTCAGTGTTTCGTCACCCAGGATTCAGGTCAGCACGAAAGGCAAATGTAGATTGTTCTAGACCCGTAGAAACAGCCCTACGGCCCCCTTTTGGGGGAGAGTGTGGCGCCCGAGAGGGTAGGGGGCGGCGGGGCCCCCCGCCGGGAGCCTAAATGGCTGAGAGAGGAGAGGCCGCCGGGGTTGAAAAAAATAGATTTGGCCAACTTCGATTGGCTTTTTGAATCGTCTTCTGCCCATTGGACGGTATCCGATCTCACGATCAAACCTCCCGACGCCGGGGAGCCCATTGGGTTTACCCTGTTGACATTTCGACTCTAATGCAAGGTTTCAGATCCCGTGCTATACTCCGGTGATCATTTGCCGATCGGGGCACGCACCGATTCACCGTGTCCCAAATCACATCCGGCCCTACTCAATGAAAGCTCGTCGTAGGTGCGGTTTTACGAAACGTCTTTGCACAGTTCACTTGCGTTGATCAGTAGCCTTGGCACTCCCAGCGGGTTGTATGCTGTACCATAAACTTCTTACTTTGTCCCTCACGCTTCGAGCCCTCTCCGTTTCCAGGAGCGCAGGGTGAGGTAGGAGCATCCCGTCGGCGGGGATGGCAATATAGTCCGGTGGGCTATACGCATTGTCTTATGTCCTTCAAGTCGCACAACCATGAAACCCTGTGGCTAAAAAAAACGTAGAACCATAAATTCCATCGGAAATAGTGAAGGGGGCCTCTATATATTCAATTCCTTGAAACCCAGTAAAGACTAGAGCCAGTAAAACGGTAGCTGTTAAAGCGTAAACTGCTTGTTGCTTCAAACCCGCAAGTATAGCATGATGAGCCCAAGTTACGGCAGCTCCAGATGAAAGTAGAATAAGGGTATTTAGAAAAGGAATTCCCCAAGGATCTAAAACAGAAATACCTTTTGGGGGCCAGATAGCTCCGATCTCAACCGTAGGTGCGAGAGAAGAATGGAAAAAAGCCCAAAAGAAAGCTAAAAAAAACATGACTTCAGAAACGATGAAAAGAATCATACCATAGCGAAGTCCTAATTGGACCACAAATGTATGATGTCCTTCGTAGGTGGATTCACGTACAACATCGCGCCACCATACAAAGTAGGGGTCAGTCGGGTCTTTCAACACAGCTGCCCTCCGAACCGTACGAGAGGCTTTCACCTCAAACGGCTCTCACCTCCGATCTCCACTTATAACTATGAACTTTAAATCTTATGATTCAAATCTCTATGCGAGGGACCATCCGAGGGCGTTGTAGCATAAATTTCCTGGCTTACCTGAGATGGATTCATAACTAAATGCCGGGATTACTCCCAGGATAAGCTTGATTCTGTTCCGAATAACGGAGATAGGAAGGCGGACGGACCATTCGACTTTATCGGCGGCTGATTGGTCGCGCCGCTGAGACGGGACAATGTCTCAACATCCAACACCTCTACGGTAGAACAGTGCGATCGATAGCTAGGCTCCTTAACCGCCAGGCTGGACTGCCAAATCCGAAGCTACTACGAGCCCTCCGAACCCCATCACCCGATGGGTTATTTCCCCGACTCAACATAGTACTTATTTCTGTGTCTTTGGGGAGACAATGATCCAGAAGGGTTTAGGCCCCTGCGCAATTAGCTGATCGCTCAGCCAGTTCCTTGTCGGAGTGCCCCACGGTCTTTCAGGTACTGTACACACACCATGTATTGTGGACTGTTTCAGCTTCCTACGAGGAGGCCTACTTACCGTGCTCTTGCCATAATATTCTGCTTGAGACAAGAGGAGCTATGTGACGCGAGCATTGCGTATCAAGTTAGTTATCCTAGCCCTACCTCCAGCTCTTTCAGAGCGTCTTAGCGGTGGCAGCCCCACAGTTCTCTGATTGAAACTTACTGCTTCCAAGTAAGCCATGTTACTATGGCTCATCCGCAAGTTGAGCCTGTGTCCTAGCTTATGAGCTAGCCTGAACGGCACAGAAAAGAGTGGATAGCTCCTCTTGTCGTACGATGTATCTTCGGGCGCACCATGGTATATAAGATCATTCCCAGGCCTAAACAAAGAAGTGTTCCGCCTCCCGTGAAAGAGTGCATGTACATAACACCACCAATAGTGCTTGCCAAGGCTCCGAGTGAACCCAAAAGAGGCCATGGGCTGGGATCTACTAAATGAAAAGGATGTTTTTGAGAGACACTCATAATTGGTATTTTGTTTGCTTTTCAGTCTAATTTATTGGATACCCGAGAAACATAATCATTCGAAGAAAAAGCTTCTACGACAATAGGCATAAAAGCATGATTAGTGACACCCCGTAGGTTTTGAGAGATGAAACAGTCAAGCAAGTCGACGGAGATCAAACGCACGGAAAAGCGAAATAGAGGACGGTATAAAGAAAGTTTTTCATGCTCGCCAACCTTAGCAATGGCCAAACGACGAGGAAGGTACCTAAAGCATGAGAAACAATAAGAAGTTGAATTAACCACAAATTTTGTTGAGAAGCACTCATTTTAATAATGAGGTCTTTATAAGTGGAAATGAAACAAATCACACATAATCGGTATTTCGTTTGCTTTCTAGTCCAATTTATTGGATACCCAAGAAACATAATCATCCAAGGAAACAGCCTCTACCACAATAGGCATAAAGGCATGATTAGTTCCACAAAGTTCACTGCACTGACCATAGTAAACACCCTCTCGTTTAATGAAAATGGAAGTCTGATTCAAACGACCAGGTACAGCATCACATTTTACACCTAAGGAAGGTACAGCCCAACTATGAAGTACATCGGCGGAAGTAATAATCATACGTAGATGAGTTTTTGCTGGTACAACCATCCGATTGTCCACGTCTAATAAACGTAATTGCCCCAATTCTAAATCATCATCTGGAATCATATAACTGTCAAAAGTTAATGACTGTTCATCAGAACTGTTATAGTCTGAATACTCATAGGTCCAATACCATTGATGTCCAATAGCTTTGATAGTAATAGCTGGATCTACTACCTCGTCCATTGAATAAAGAAGGGCGAACGAAGGTATTGCAATAAACATCAGAATAATACTTGGAAAAATAGATAGAGTAAAAATTTCACCTCATTATAAGATTACTCAAGTGCTCTCCGAACCGTACGAGCACGTCACCGTGCTACGGCTCACTAACTCGACTTACTTCGGATTACTTTCCGGGTTCAGATAGCGGGGCTGGCCCAGGTTGCCAGTTGCCCGGTGGGCACCTAGAAGGAAGGCGCGGCGCTACTCGCGTAGCGCTTTTTTGGCCGCAAGGGCCCGAGGGAGACTTCTTTAGCTTGTAGAACCTCTTCAGCTTTACAATTTCCGCGCACTTCTTCGGCCGGGCCCTGTAAAAGCAAAAAAGTCTTCGGACCCATAGGCACGGATTGCGCGGGGAGCGTGTTCGGGCGAGGGGCCGGCGGCGGGGGCCCCCCCGCACATGATTTTTACATTGTCCGGAGACCGCCCACATGGGGATTCTTTCCACTCCTTGAGCAAAACGCCACACGAGTAGCGCCTCATTGGGTCAGTCGGAACTACACAACTGTACACGTACTTCCGAAATTTCGCGCGCTCTTGTTGATATATCTCCGGTTTATCGCTCGGGCCAATTAACGCTTTTTCGTGTGTCGGAGGAGTCTACCTCGGACCCTGTTCGGTTGGCTGATTCCCCAAAAGCCCGGGATGTCTCTAGGCGTACCTTTCCCACTCACAGACCGTCGCCAAGCTTCCACTTGTGAGTCAGTGACTCCCACTGGATATCGGGTTTCGAGCACCCTACCTAAATCGTTACCTGCTATCTGGAATACCTTTCTCAGGGAGTGCAGTTTGAATTTCGCTGCAAACATCTTGGCCAGGGAGGAACGCGGGACGTAAGCCAAATAGGCAATGGCCGAGCGTTTGTTTCCGGCAAACTGATACCAATTGGCGTATCCGCGCAAAATGGAATTCATTCGTCGGTTTGCTTCGCTTCGAGGTAACCTCATCAAGCCGAAGTTTGGTGAAGGATCCCCATTCGCAGCAAGGTAAGCCTGCTGTTGCAATCGCAGCTTCAACTGGTTCATGTCTGCGTCCATGGTGAGGATAACTTCCTTTTTTCTACCCCATCGCCAACCCTCCTGGGTCTGGTATCTTTGTTTCGTGCGTACTACTCGGCGTCCGATACGGTGCCCCAAGAAAGGAATTCCCACGGATATATGTTTTATATGGGTCTTTTCTATATCCAGTAGCAATTTGAGTTTGTCTCCCAGGAAGGTTTCGCATTCCTGACGAATGACTTTAGCATCGGACAGGGCGCCACGGATAGCTATGAGGAAGTAATCTCCGTATCGTCTGTACTCCATTCTTCGATACAATGGGTCGAATGGGTCACTGCGGGGGCGCGCTTTACGCATCTTTCCCTGGTTCTGAAGCAGCACCCAGCTCCGATTATCCTTCCTTTCTAGGTTGTATTGCTGTATGCGCTCTTCTATCCATATGTCGAACCCGTGTAGATATATATTGGACAGTATCGCACTCAGTATTCTGCCTTCCGGGGTTAGCAAGTTCGAGTCCTCAATGTTCCCATAGGGCATGTGCATCTTCGCTTCCAATCCGCCACTAATGAGTTTTAGCAGTTTTTTGTCCCGGATCTTACGTCTCATGATGTGGCAGAGTACGCCATGGTTCACGGTGTCGAATAATTTGTTAATGTTGCCTAGTACAATCCAATTAGTTATTTTGAAGTCGCTGCGTATGGTTCGTAGGGCCGTGTGCGCGCTACGCCCCGATCGCCAGCCGTGGGATCTACGAGAGAATATTGATTCATAGATAGGCTCTAGAAGCATTCTCAGCACCCCTTGCACGATACGGTCTTGGAAGCAGGGAATTCCAAATGAGATTATTTTCTTGCGCTTATCCGGCTTGGAAATGATTTTTGCGCCTCCCCATTCGTACGGGCTTTCGCTGTCCAGGACTGTATCTCTCAGCGCTTGAAGCTTATGAAAAGACGTGCCATCGATGGTCAGGCCGTCAGTCCCAGGGCTCATTGACCCTGGATTTGGTCTCAATTTCTGGTAGGCTATGCTCCATATGTCCATACTCTTTAGGTAATTGTTTAGATCATGGTATATCCAGTCACGCCTTCGAAAAGACGAGATCCAAAGGTCCACGAGGGCATCAGCCCCATTCCGCACATAGTCGGACACATCCACCTTGGGATCCCAGGGGACTGAGTCCGTAGACGATATCGAGTAAAATCTGCAAAGGTATGGCAGATGCTTAGATCCCTTCCCCGTTGCTTCGTGTTCGCAAAGCGCTTTCCTCTTACAAGGCTGCGTTAACAGTAGGCAGGTCATATGGATCCTCTGACTTCCCAAGACGTGTGACCACGCTGGGATCTCACCGGTATCACCGATAGGCCGTGTCGCCACGAGATGTCTTTTAGTTCCCTGTCCCCAGTGATGTAGGTAATCTGCTCTCATGCGGAGTGTAGGCACCGCACTATCTCCGGCCTGTACACTTTGGACCATTGTCAGGCTGAGAGCTTGAATGCGCGCGCTCGTGCGTGTCACCGGTTTGGACCCGGATAGCATCAGGTTAAATTCGACCGAAAGGAACTTAGATTCGCCAAAGCAGCTCCTCATCTCGAATAGCGATGGCAGGTTAGCAAGATGATCTTGGGCTTTCCACAGTCCAGCTGCGAACGACAAGGACCCCTCAATCCCGCTTTTACGACATGCTCTGGTCTCCCACCACTTACGTGGCAAGGATGAGTCGTATACCTGGCGCGCGGAGGATAGGCTCGCGCGGTTTAGAACCCATGTGTTGAGCCCCATTGACATAACTATGGGTGACCTAACGGTCGCCCTCCAAATAATTTCTATAGTAGTTCCATGAACAATCCTTTCTGGAATTGGATTTCTTTTATAGTGAAAATGCCATAAAGCGCGAACCAACATCCATAATACGAAGATCAAAATAACGATTAAAAAGAAAAAAATATCATGATGTAGGTCAATTAGTTTGGATAGGTAGGCCCTTACGGGCTTTCCCCCCTAAGAACTGTACGTGAAGGTTTACCCTCATACAGCTCCAGTTCATTCTCAAAATTTCTCCACAAGCCTACGCACCGGAAATGGCTTGACGATTTCATTTCCGTGCACGAAGACTAGAAGGAGAGGCACGTAGTGCGAGGACGACCCACCCTCTTTTCCCAGCCATTTCGGCGAAGAGTGTCCTTCAAACACTCGACCAAAGAGAGAGGGCATCCTAGATTCATTTGCAAATTTTGTGTCACGGGTAGAAGCCGCCTACTTTCATGTGGTGCAGATGCACTCGTTCCCATTGCGACCCAAAAGACTACACACCGGTCATTACGGTATATTGTATCGAGCGGCGCTTCTCACTCGGGGTTGCCGGGAATATTGATGCGTAGGCCGTTCCAGTCTCCCTTGTTGCCCAATTCTAATCATCTACACCCCGACTGTTTTGTTCGTTTCTCCGTGCTCGTTTCTTCGTCAGTCTGGTTGCGCCGGGCTGCATCCAGACTTGCTTCGATCTCATTGTGCTGAATGCCGCCCCAAGTCAGCCACCTCTTTTGCTTCGTGGGGCTTCCTCTACCCACATCTCGTTATGTGCCCTTACGGGTGCACCTCCATAGGGAGTGGATAAATCCGGGCTTACCATGTTACATTAATAGCACCTAACCTTTGCTGATTCTTCCGACTGTACTTTACCCCGGTGAACTTGCGGTTTCGATATGCCCAAAGGAAAGGAGCTAATCCGTTCACGTCGAGCCTTACGATTGACGAGGTTTATATACATTCGCTTACACTGCCTCTATCAGCTAACCCTACCCCCAAGGCTTCAAACCCAGTCTTTCGAGTCAAGGCATGCTTGAGTAGGGTCCGGCAGAAACCGTTGCCAGATGGAGAATCCTCCCCCCATATTGCTCTCAATGTCATCATGTCGCACTTCCTTGCATCATAGGAGTGGCGGGGTCTTGAAAACCTAATTGCCAAGGTTCCGCAGCATCACGAAAAGCAATTGGAAATATCCATATCAAATTCATTGGGTATATTCTGGTTCTTTTATGAACTACTCCAGCCCCGGTTTCAATATAAGGGCCCCTAGTGCTCGACCAACGCGAGAGGGCCTGCCAACCGGGAAAGATGTTGGGTCAAAAACCAAAAAAATTTTTATCTCGGGTCCCCTCCAATGGAGACTTCTCTGGCTTTACAGAGGGAGTCTCCATTGGAGAGGACCGATAAGCACTACATGCGCGGGGCCCAAGCAGAAAAGCCGAATACGCGAGTGCAAGGGCAAGATAAATTTTTTTTCGGTGGCCCTGCGGGCACGCAAAACACGTCGGTGGATTTTTTCTTATCTTGCTCGATGGATCCCCACTGCCTTGATGTGCGTGGCCAGAGACGTATAAACGATAAACCATCTAGGGGGGTGAGCACGAAGCGCGAACAGACGCTGTGGTACTTCAGCGCTTCCCCCTGCATAACCCGGAGACAAAACAAATTTGCCGGACAAGGAAATGTGGCGCGTAGTAGCAAGCGAAATTAGGCCATGGCTTAGTGTTGGTTAAAGGGGGGCTAGTTGCCTCTTATAAACTCGTATAATCGATGCGTAAAAAATGGTCAACTCTATTATAAAATAAATAGGTAAACAAGCGACGATTTGACACCAGATATCCGGGGGTGTGGAAAAAGCTGCTACGAAAAGCGAAAAAACCAGAAAAAAACGACGATTTTTTATAAGGGTTTTCACTCCTCTCGATTCCAGCAAACAAATCACAAGTACAGGTACTTGAGAGCATATTGATGAAATAAATAAGATACGAACGGTTAACATAATATAGTCAAAAATCTTAGGTTGTGACTTTATTATAAGTAAATTAGTCGATGTTGTACTTAATTCGTATAAAAAGTGCCAAACGTTGGGAATTACCCAAACAAAAGTCACGAGAAAAAACAGAAGGAAGCAAAAACCACTTAAGTAAAACAATCTATTGTATTTTTGTCTCTGTCCTTCATAGCAACTGGGCATCAAGAAACACCAAATTTGGTAACTTAAAAAGGGAAATAAAAAGTAAAAGCATGATATTAGAGACGTAGTAACATATGTGCTCAAGGCCTCCGTTAATTGTGTACAAATGAAAGATGAGTCTGAATAAGGCAAAGTAGGAAAGGGTTTAGCTAATAAAAAAATGAACTCTTCTGGGAACCAATAACACGTAAACCATGTAAAACTAGAGCAAATCAATATCCAAAAAACACGAATTCGAACTTCTTCCAGAATAGTTTTTAATACAAAATTCATTATATTTCGTCGTGTGTTGAACCTGATCCAAACCGGGAAAGGGGACGCAAAGCGAGAAAATATATTTTTTTGTTCGTTTCACCCCATCGACCCTTTGTTCTTTCCCAGCCTTCGTTCGCGATGCGAATAAAGCGGGAGAGAAGAAAGAAGCAAGCTTCTTTCTTCTCTGGAGTTCACTCTTTTTCTGCAAAGTGGTTAGTAATGTGGCGCATTCTTAGCTCAGTTGGATAGAGCAACAACCTTCTAAGTTGAAGGTCACAGGTTCAAATCCTGTAGGATGCGTAAAGTGCGGAATGAATAATATCTACCAACGGTACATCCTTATACTTGTTTAGTTAGTCCAAAGGAACAACGCTACACGCGTAGATTGACCTATTTTTCGTCGGAGTCCCGTGGCACCGCCGTAAAATATAAGCTTACTTATCATAGGGAGAGTGGCCGAGTGGTTAAAAGCGACAGACTGTAAATCTGCGGAGGGTTTCCTACGTAGGTTTGAATCCTGCCTCTCCCAAGTATACTTCGTATTTGAAAAATAAAGGGGAAGCACATGTTTTGTGCTTAACCCTTCATGCAATTGAATGGAGTGGATAAAAATATATATATATATATATATCTATATATTTGTTCTTTCCCAGACACATATTGAATGCATTGGTACTCGAGCCCTCTCCGAACCGTACGAGATGGTCGCCCATCATACGGCTCTCCGATTCAACCTTCCTTTGGATTTGCTTCTGTCGCAAGGTCTTGGCTTGTTCTTCCAGTGACCTATGTGGGCCTACAAGTGGCGTGAGTAAGATGAAGTAACTTGCTTTCTCACTATAGCGATCATGCGCGATTCTAGTGGGAGGGAATAAAACCAAGCATTCTCTTATATGAGCCCCCCTCGTCCTTTGGTTGAATCCGATCTGCTAAGATATAGCAGACGCTTAAGCCCCTTCCCGTGTGCCGCCGATTAGCGAGGGAAAAAATCTTTTTTTATTTTTTCACCCTTCGGGTAGGCGAGTACTACGGGCTCTCTGACGTCCACCTCCGTCCAGATGACTGAAGTGGACCTCACCGGTGTTGCCTACAGTTCTTGGCCGGTTGTTTGTGCAAGGCCGTTTCGCATCGAGATGTCGTTTAGTCTCTTGTCCCCAGTAGTTTGGGTAATCTGCTCCCTCCTTGAGGCTCTGCAATGTCTGCAGACCGGAAGTTACCATTCTGGTCTTACCGTAATTTACCAACGGCAGACTGAGAGCTTGACAGCGTGTATTCGTGCGTGTCACCACATTCACACGGTTCACCGCGGCGGGTCCAGTTCAACCGAAAGAGACTTCGATTTGTCACAGCTGGTTCTCATCTCGTACAATAGCGAGCTGAACTTAGTAGTCTAAGGGTCAAACCTTCCCTTCTATCCCCCCTTAACTACGCTTTCAGAGCATGCTGCGGTTCCCACCCGTTTACACGGGGTTTAGGTAAGCTCTATGCCCGGCACGCGGAATAAGGTCTCGCGTGGTTTGCTGCTATATGGTGAGCACAGAATAGCAAGCAATTCTTCTCCATATGGCCAAACAATGACTGTAAGCGACGCGAACGGTCGCCCTAAATTCCACTGCAATAGTACCGCGAATTCGAGAAGTAATAACCAAAATGGCTAACCCAATAGCGGATTCCGCAGCAGCCACCGTCGAAACAAATAAAGCAAATAATTGACCCATCATATCATCCGAATAAACAGAAAATACCAAAAAGTTCAAATTGACAGCAAGTAACATTAACTCAATTGACATTAACATAATAAGAATATTTTTTCTATTTAAGAAAATTCCCCAAATACCTGAAAGAAAAAGAATCATAGAAAATGTTAAATATTTTACTAGATCCATAATAATAGTCTCTGTTTTGAAAGCCAACTCGATCGGAGTGCTCCGAGAAAAGGAAAATATATTTCTTTCCTATTTCCCGGGGGAAGCGCCGGGCCCGGAGTAATCACCGGACGTGCAACCCGATAAATAAATAATTCCCAAAGCCCTTTTTTCCCTTTTTTCATTTGACAGTCCCGGGGCCTCTCCCTATAGTCGAGTACTCGAAGGGCCGCTGGCCCAAAGGGCGGATTGGGTCGGAAATGGCTCATTTACGCGCACGAAGACTGGAGGGAGAGGGGAGAGTACGTAGTCGTTCCTACTCCACCTAGAGTCTCGTGGCCTTTGGGCCGTTAGTCTCATGTCTCGGACCCGCCCCCCTAGGGTAAGAGAGGTACTTCCTCCGCGCCTACCTTTGGTGTGAGGCGCCATTTGAACTCCCAGATGGTTCTCAATTCTTTTAAAAAACGAAAAACACAAAAACATATTTGATAATTATTAAACAGAATACTCTGAGAAGCATCAAAATCCAATTTCGTGTTACTTCATGGTGAACATAATCTGCCAAAATCTCTTCAACTCCCACATGAATATGCCAGAATAACAAGATATTTAGCAGAATCAGAGTGGATACATTTGCTATAAGAATGGTAGGGATTAAAAAAGTAGCAGTAATTCTTTGAAGAAGCCAATGCCCCAAGGTTTCTCTATGAGTTTCCATCGCTTTCACCTCTTTTTCCGAGCCGCGAAATTTGTTTCTTTCGGGGCGCTCGGCGAAAGGCTCCACCCAGCGCGGCTTTGCCAATGGAATAAATGTCTTCGCTAAACGCAAGCGCCCGGCCCGTGTTAACCTAAATGATTTATACTTCGAAGAAACAAAATATTTTTTTGTAATGCGTCCCCCGAGAAATCATCAAGCTCATAAACATAGGCAAAATGCCGTTTGATGAGTAACTGGGAACAAGGAAGAGGGTTATGGGAAAGAGAAACTAATAAAAAAGACAGGGATTGCTAGCGTAGACCAATTTTTTTATTAATTGTTTTTGTTTACCATTCAAGCCCCAGATATAGCCCAAATTGTCTGAGCAATCGTATGTGCTTGCCCCACGGCCCCTAGGTCTTGATGGCAAAAGCCCTCCCCGGGCATAGCATGAATATCTACGGTGGGATAAGCAAAGCGCATAAAAGCTTTCTGTTTCGCGACAAAATCTATTTCTTTTCGTTCCCACCCCCTCCGAAAGTCCTGATGAGTGAAACCGATCAAGAGATGAACAAGAATAGATATTTTAGGTGCAATCGAAGAAAATACTGTAACCATAGTTTGACACTGTTTCGACGTAATACTCAAACTATGGCAAAAGCATTAATGGTCATTAAAAAATCTATACGGTTCCGCATGAGAAACCAATGAACGGAGAACCTACGTGTCCAATAGAACTATAAGCTTAATACCGACAGCACCAATCTTTCCATTTTGTCAAATATGAAGCTGCTCCCATAGCCGCCGGTTTTTCGTTTGATAATAAATCACGAACCCCGTACTTTTTAGCTAAATGCGAGGTGGTAGCGAGTTAGAAAGTATCCAAAGCAGGTGCGGCGAGAGCTTACGGTAGAAGCGGCGCCGGAGGGGGGTCAGTGCGTTTGAAGGCTGTGGGACGCCTGAAGGAACTTCGGGAGCAGGTACATGTGGCAGGTTTGCAGCCATCGTCCAAAGTTTTCTTATTATCCTCCAAGGCCTTGGTACGTGACTGTACAGCAGCCTCAGATTGCAATTTGTTGGCCCCGTATTTCATTTCACTGTAAAGCCAAACCACCCGCCCCTGCTGTTATGCGGCGGCGGGACTCATCGTGCCGTATAGCATCCCTCAGTACCTGTTCTGCGTGTGTTACATTATTATTAAGATAATCGCGTCGTTGGCTCCAAATGCTTATTTAAAGCTTCTGCTACTCCAAGCCATTAGTGGTATGAGCCGCCCCAGCCTTCGATTTATTCAACTCGACTTTGAAGTAGTTCCCCACGGCCGTGGCTGTCGTCCCCATCACGGTCTTTATGGCTTCTATAGGTCGAGACTTGATGCGGTCAGCCACCGATACCCGAATCGCTCGGGCCGCCCTTTCGATGCTATTATTAAATGTAGTGCCCCGCGGGTATATAACCCCATACATCAGGTTTATTTGCGTGGGGATATGGGATTGGCGGCTGGTCCTACGAAAGTGACCAAACAGCACATCTGATTTGTTAGGATAATGGTTAGGTCTTGGCGGTAGCTCAACAGCTATTTGCTCTTGCAGAGCAAATGCCCGGAGGTAGCCTTCGAGCACGAGAAGGAGAATACTCCTCATGTGGGTGGAAGGCCTTCGCCCTCCAGGGCATCGGTCAATAAATCCGAACCTGGTGAAATAAATCCTCCGTAGTTTTGAGAGCTGAACCAAACGGCTGTCCCAAGTTAAATCCTATAATTAAGGCCATCAAAACGTACTCCTTGAATAATTGATCCATGGAAATACATCGAAATCACAGGTCTTGGAAAATCTTAGAGCCAGAGTGTGCGATCCGTAGTAAAAAGACTTTTCCTGTAACTGTAAGAAGAAAAGATAAAAATTATGTGTAGCGAAATACACACGGAATATACCAAAAATCCACTTGATCTTTTAAGACTCAGATGAAAAAACCGGGGATAGGGGAAAAGCGAATGGAAGTCGGGTACGCTAAATCTAGAGCTCTCCAACTGCTGGACCCACTTAGTTCACTCGTGAGACCATTCTGCCCTACACACTCATTGCTCTGCTACGCGCCTACTTTTTCCCGCGGTACCAGTCGTTTTCTTAGTGGGATACAGGGCGGCCATTCAGTATTGGTTTTTACCAATACTGAATATAGGACGAAATGGGGAGTAATATGAACCAAACATAACCGAACGAATTGCGTCAAATACGTAAATTGATCTAGTTGAGGCCGAAGATGTAGAGCGTTAGTTCTACATAACATTTTTTTTTTCTTTCCCTTTTTCCCTGACATCTCACGAAATTTTTTTTTTTCGTGGTCCGTTCTTTATCTTCGCCAGAGTTCTCTTTTGTCCGCGTAAAAGATAGATTTTGTTAAGAGCGGTGGTTTGACGTGAAGCTATAAAAGTTGTTTGATAAGTAGAAGGACTCAAAGTTGAAAGTGCGTTCTTTTTGATCACTTGTGATACACTAATCTCTCCCAAAGAAGATACATAATCTTTATTCATTCGTTGCAATTTATTAGCATTTGCGAGTTGGACCATTCCTTTACACCACTTGGATGCTCCGGATACACTTGAGTACAGATAGTTTGCACTGGCTTGAAAACATTCTTTGAAAACTACATCCTGTTCTACACGGTCATTGCTCTGCTCCGCGCCTACTTTTTCCTGCGATACCAGTCGTTTTCTTAGTTTGATAATTCGACTTATTTTGGGTAATCCATCATTATATAATAATACGTAAAAAGTCATATAAAACACGCATAACCAAACGAATTGTGTCAAATACGTAAATTGATCTAGTTGAGGCATTTTTTTTCACTTTTTTTTTTACCGATTTCAATACTTATTGAATCGCGCTTCGCCCAGCCAAATAAAATATATACTTTATTTGCGCTCCGAGTCGTTCTGGGAGATTATTATTTTCTCATTTTCTCATCCGAGGCCATGCGCGTAGTCTGGGTCCGAAGGACATGGGGGAATCATGCCTGTATCGGGCTATAACAAAAAAGCAGAGCTTTTATTCGCTTCGCAAAGGACCCGCCCGAAACCTAGGGGAGGTCCTCCGTCATGGGCCGGAAATTTTAGAGCCGGCCGAAAACGCGAAGAAAAGAATTTTTCAGTGATTGGCTAAAGGGCGGCAGGCAGCCTCCCCTTTTCATTACTGAGGTCCTGAGTATACATGTGGGCATACCCCCCTCCGCATTACCTGAGGCTTAGGGCGGTGAGACATCGCTTGTAGTCGCACTACCGGCTTATTTGCGTGACATCCCTTCTTCGCATCTAGTTCTTAACCGCGTTAACACACCAACAAAAACTAATTATTTGCCCCGGCCTTGGTCTTTGAGTCGAAATACGTTATTTTTGGTGGATTGTTTAGTAGTTTCACGTTTCTTCTCAGTATAGGCGAGAGGAGGCTTTGGACCTAAATGCTTGAAGCTCTGTTTCGCCCTTTTGGTCGTAGTAACTTTCTCGGAAAAAATATTTTTTTTCTTGATGTTGGTGTTCCCTTCCACGTCTCGCCGGTGTTTTAGCTTCGCGCCCAAATGCTTTGTTCGTTCCTGATGCGATCTTGGCGGCGAAAAATAATCTATTTTGCCATCACCAATCTCTTTTACCACGATATTACTTATTTCTGGTTTCATGTTCAAAATGGAGAATATTCTCCATTGACTATAAAATACTTTTCTACTTCTGAGAAGACTCTTGGGGAGAAAAGCTATATAACCGCCGATTGCTACAGCATAACCTCCTTTCACTGAATTCAAAATAAATCCTTTGACCAAATTTTGGTCACTTCGCCAAATCTTGGTGAGTTCAATCCAAACTAGTTTTCCCTTACATTTCATTTCTAATGGTTTCGGCAAAAGCATCTTTGGTTCACCAAACACTTCTACATCTTCAATTCCAAAATTAAACCTTGCTTGCTTGGTGATTGGCACTTTCTTCAGTTCATGTTGGAAACAAATTATTGGAGTTTTCAGTCCTGTATCCACCAAGACCTTGTTCTGTTGTAATTGTATCACTGAACATTGTATAGCACTGCCACGTAATGGATTAAAACTAGAATTATATTTGGGAAATAAGTGACTAAAGCTCATTTTTATTCTTCTTTCCTTTTTCAGTATTTCTGTCACCTAATTCGTTTGCTTATCGAGGCCTTCGGACTAAGCAGTACCCTCATAATCAGTTTCATGAGGCCTTTGGGGCATAGTAATTGCTAGAGGGAGAACAAAATTATTTCTTTGGGCTGCGCCCAGCCTTCCCGTCTTTCGACTCGAAACCATCCCGGATGGTTGAATAGGACTGAAATCGACGAGACTCGTTCAGTCCGGGAACGAAAACGACCCAAGCTCTCTCATTCTCATTTTCAGGAGCCTGAGAAAACTGTGCAGGCGTAAGCCGCAGGCCCCTCCCATGGAGCATGGAAGGAACGAAATGGAAAAAATATATATAAATTTTTCCCTGTTTTCGACCCTTCCCCGGCGTCGGCCCGGCTGGAGACACTGCGGTATCGGCTAAAGCCCGAACCCTATGGGCCCAGGGGCGCGATACTATAGGGAGAAGTGCTACGCACTTTTTGGGTCCGAAGGGCCGCCGAAGGCCAGACATGGCTTGTAGATCTCCTTCTTCGCCTTTACGAAGGAAGGGCTAAGCCCCGTGAAGCCAAAGAAGTCTCCCCCGGACCCTAAAAAATTTTTTTCTACTCTTGAACCCCTATTCACCATTCTATGATGACACAGCACTTTATGATGATATTTAAACACGACGTTTTTTAGGGGGTCGGCATCCATTATGTGGCGTTGGGGTTACATCGCGAATTTTGGTAATAATAAGACCTCCTAGTTTTAAACCACGCAACGAAGATTCCTTTCCATAACCCAATCCTTTGATTCTCACTTCAACAAACTTAAATCCAAGTTGAATGGCAGCTCGCGCGGCATTTTCTGCAGTTGCTTGAGCAGCATAATTGGTTGAGCGACGAGATCCCTTAAACCCCACTGAACCCGAGGAGGACCAAGTTTTTGTATTTCCGTCATAATCCGTTAAAGTAATGATTGTATTACCAAAAGTTGATTGAATATAAGTAATACAGTGTTTTTTTTGCATATTAGTAATACCGTGCTTTTCTTGCATGAGTGTTCATTGAATGTTTTTGGTGTTGCTCAATATTATCGATTCCGTTTTTTTCCCATTCACGAAAAAACGAAAAAAACTTTTCTCAACTTCTGATCGAAATGTCTCTAAATTTGCGAGAAGTCTTAGCATTAGTATGAGTCCGTTGGCCGCGTAAGGGCAATCCTGCATTATGGCGAAACCCGCGATAACAACCAATACTAATTAATCGTTTGATGTCTCTCTGAATGACTCTCTCCAATTCCGAATCGACTAAATAATTTTGACTTATTATTTCTAGAATTTGGTCAAATTGATACTTGGTTAACTTATTAACCTTAATGTTATCGCTGAGGCCTAATCGATCACAAACTTGAATTGCCTTTTTAGGCCCAATTCCGAAGATTCGAGTTAAGGCAATTTTCACCTGTTTATTGGAATTTAGATTGGTCCCCAAAATATATGACATGATTTATTTTTTTTTCCCTTGTTTTTTATGTATAATCTCGTTCCGATATTGTATACCCCTCCCTTTATAAACCTCGGGAGGTTTACAACTTTTGACAATGGCAGCAAATTGAGTGACTTTTTGATGATCCATTCCAGTACAACAAATAAGATTAGGCTTTAAGCAAAAAACGCGAACTGAAGGTATAACTTGAAGTCGAATCTCATGACTAAATCCTAATTTCAAATATAAAATAGAGCCTTGTGCGTTAGTACTGGCTTTATATCCAACTCCAATTATTTCCAAAAAACAAAAGAATTTGGCTTCCATAAACCTTACTTGATTTTTTTAGAAAACTTGGCATAGGATCTCACCGCCACCAAAATTGGTTTTTTGTGCTTCACGATCACATATCAAATTTCCCCTTGAAGTGGATAAGATGGTTATACCAAGTCCTTCCCTTCTTTTCGATAAACGATTTTTTGATGAATAAATCCGAAAACCTGGTTTAGATATTGTTTCCATTTTTTTTATTACACCTATTCCAGAAAAATGATACTTCAACACTATTCTCAAGCTTCCGTCTGCTTCCCGAGAGAATCCGTGGATATAACCCTCATCGTACAGAATTCTGCAGAAATCCCAACAGAGACGCGAAACGAAAACACGAGGCGTAATTTTACGAGCGGAGCAGACAAAGCGTTTTTTTTTCTCGCTCATTTTTTTGAAGGAGGAAAAAAAAAGAACACGCTTTTGAGCTTTTTGCGCATTTTTTATACTAGATAAAAGATTACTTAATGTATGCATAAAAAAAAGATTTTTTTTCGATTTTTTCGAACAGCACTTCGGGCCTCGCGGGGCGTTTGATTTATTTTTTATTAAGAGACATATATCTGAATTGGTGGTTACCCCCCCCCCCCCCCCTATAGTCTCGTGCCCAAAAAACCCATTTTTCGTCGGACAGTCGTGGGCCCTTCGGGCACTCCCGCCTTCTTTCCAAGCCATTTTTAGAAGACTCCGGACACTCTTCCCACCTATTAGGTCTTGTGCCCGCCGCCACTGGGCCGTGCGTAGCACCTCTATTTCTAGTCTCGTGCCCTTGGCGGCCGCAGGGTTCGGAAAAATATTTGTGGTTTTTCGCTCTATTCCTAATTCAGCTATTAGATTCTCCGTGGAGAAAGTTTAGCGTGTAGTAACCAAATGTTCGAATCATAACCGAGAAAAAAAACGTATTTAATCCTCCGAGCACCTCGTATACTTGGCAGGTTGGGAGGCGGTGAAAGAAGACCTATAGATACTCGAAGAGCTAACCTTTTATTGGCTACCAACACGATTTGTTTATGCCTATCAAAGAACCTTTAGAAGCTAATTCGCGAAAAACTATACGAGAAATGCGAAATAACTTATATACGGAACGAGGGCGCCCCGTGAAAATACACCGGTTTCTTACTCGTGTTTTGGAACTATTTCTTGGCAACTTGGACAACTTAAAAAAATATTCATAACGGTTACAGTAGACGTGGAATTTCCTCTGACGCCCCTGATTCAAAACCGTACGTGATAGTCTCCCATCATACGGCTCCCTGCACCCAGATTGAGAAATTATTACAACTTAAAGACACGTTGTGTCTCTCATCCCCGATTTTGAAGCATTATATGTTGACTGCTTCTCCATCCTTTCGGATGCATGGACACTTTAGCATATCCCGATCGTCGTAACAACCGGGCAAAAAAAATTTTTTTAGCTTTTTGCCCCATCCCAACCCTACACACCATGAAGTTAGCCCGCCTGAGTTTAAGCTCAGAGGTGCGCAGGATTACACAGTTCCGAGATTCCATTCATCCTTTTGGATTGGGCCGTAAGGCTCCCGCTCTACGCCGGAGGCGCACTGAAAGAACGGGAAAGGTCAGAAAATTCCTTTCCCTCGGCCTCTGTCTGATCGGACGCGGCGCGGGGTCTCCTAAAGAGTAGGAAGCAATACTACCCCGCTTTCCTATTACGACGCTTCAGATGCTACGGTTCAGTAATTAGCCTTCGTGGGTAGAATAACCACCCTGTAGTATTCACCCGGACAATGCCCAACAAAGGGTATTTGTCACGCCCTTGCGAGAGATTATTCGTTCCCTACTTCCTAGGGGGCGAAACTCGCTTATCCCCGGAGGGGAGCGAAGACTGCGGAAAAGGCTTTAAAATTTCCGGGTTCTTCATCCCTTTTCTACCCAGCTTCACACCTTTGGATGCCACTCCAAACGCATGTGGGTACGCTGTTACCCTGTTCTCAAGGGAGAAGGACTTTCACCTTCATGGAAACTCAGTTCACTCGCTCCGCTATCCGAGTGCGGATGAATGCGGAATAGAGCGCACAGGCGTGACTCAACGTCTTGACCTGTGAACAGGTCGCACTATCTTATTAGGAAGATTTCTATCTTGACAAATGGCTTTATAATACATTCGCTTCAATTCATATTTAGCCACAAGCAATCTACGTTTGTGATCTCGCATAATTTGATTTGACATATGACTAAACCTCTTTTTGCAAAAAGCCACTCCACAAAATTACAGTCTCATCTTGTGTGTTAGCTGAAGTGACAATAGTTACATCAAACCCTCGAATATGCTCGAAAATCTCGAAATGATCCTGTATTTCGGGAAATAATCGTAACAACGACGTTGCCATTGATAATTGAATGGAGTTTTTCCGTATTTTGACTGGATAATCGTAAAAAGATATTATTGTAACAAGTTTTTCCAAAAAATTATACATGATATGCCCTCGTAGAGTGCTTCGTGCTAGGTGAGTGACATATCCTGTGTCTCTCTTGGACTCCTGATTTAATACGAATTTATTAAATCGAAAGGACTTTCCTGTCGAACCTCTACTTCGTGTCTGTATGAATTTCTGACCACAAACAATTTCCATGGCTAATTCAACATTCTTTATGAAACTTGAGGGTGCCTTTGGAACTACTATTATTTTACGCAATCTCGGAACTTCCATTATATTTTCGTAATTAATTTTTAGCAATAAATCTGGACGTATTACCTGATCGTAATGAAACTCGAGTCTATTCGGAGAGAACATAATTCGATTTGGCCTTTTTTTATCGAAATGGAAGCATCAAGGGCATCGAAAACCAATGTACCAGCCCAATTGTTTATCGGGAAGGGTGAGCAGTCATCAGCTCACCCCGATGGATATAGAGAAAGTAATACTTGATCGCATGGTGCGAGGTTAAGACCACGCACCCTAGAGATTCGACCTACTTCATCGCGGGCACTTTTGACAGCACCCATACCACCTTCTTGACCCCTTCTTGAAGACCGCGCGTAAACGACGGCTCTTGGCGGGACTGAGTCCGACTCCTTTGTAAGTCTTTTGGCGTTTCCTGAAAGTCCGGCGGTAACATTTCAAAGATATTTTTGGCGTTGTTATCCCAGTCATTAAGTCAGTAACAATATTGTGCAACGTGCGACTAGCGGAATAAGCAGCTATGCCGGTTTCCCAACCATGTAAAAGTGCCAAAGCCCACCCATTTGCGCGGCCAATCCGGGCTGAAGTCAAGTTGTAGCCGGAATGACCGGTGAGCGCGGCACAGAAGATAGCAAGCACCACGCGCCTCTATAAGCGCTTCAATCTACAAGCCCGAATACGCTCCCCGCGCACTCCGTGCCGATGGGTCCGAAGGTGATAAATGCTCGTCAATAGTAAGCGACTACTTATAGTAAAAGGTAATATTCCTTTTCGATAGTAACACCGAATTAGCAAAATGGGGTTACTATTGACGGTTCACTAGGAGAAAACAAATAGTCTCTTAAGAGTTTTTTCATTTCAAATGTATCATCTTTTTTCCCATTTTTCTCTCCTCCGATAGAAAAATATAGAGATATTTATTTGCGATGGGTCACGGATGATTAGCTCGGATTAGCTCAGAAGGATCTGCCTGCAAAATGTATTTCTTTTTTGCCGGCGGGTATTGAATGCTTAGAGGGAGCGGGAGATCTTTGAATAAGGTCTCCCACTGTGAGAGATTAGGAATAAGTAACCTTCCGCAACGATTAAAGCAGTATGATACGTATAGAACTACGCCGGGCTGTACATATAACAATACGAGTATCAAGATCTTAGTAGACTTTGAGTACGGGAGGTGCCGATCGAAAAGATAGAAGGGCAAACGTTCTTAGTTTCGGGGGGTATTTCGAGCGTTGAACGCCGGCTCTTATAATCTCCCTGACCCAATTTGTTTCGAAGGAGCTGGGCTAGGTGTCATCCTATTTTTCCAATGATTCACGGCGGCTTCTAGCCCTTGTGTTGGGGGCCCCTCCAAATCCTTGGGTTAGGACGGCAGGATGGTTGTCCCCAAATACTTGGTCTACGAGGGTTCAATGGCTACCCTTCGTCCTTCGAGTTGTGCGAAGAACCGCTTCATCAAGTCATTCTGTTTTGTATTCATACATGGCCGGAATAGCTTTGGCCTCGGCAGCTCTTGCTTTCGTCTCATTACTAGCTGCAATAAATTTTGCTCGCTCAGTGCCCCCCCACGATTTGGCGGATTCCTCCCCAATTACCAAGGGTTTCCCGGTCGGCGGCACCGCTTTACCCGAGATATGAGCGACCCCCGTGAACATACATACATACCAAGGTCCACTCCTACTATCGGGGTCGATGTCGAACCTTGCAATATCGAATCGTATTAATCTGTGGGAAAAAGGGGCCGGACTTTGGTTCGTCGGACACCACAAAACCAAGATACTGTCCAACAAGAGCCCGCGACTGTCTGACAGAATACGAGCCAACATGAGAGTGGTAACACTGGAACGAAGTAATGAAATAAGTAAAGGCGCGAAGCGCCATTGAGCATATACATAGGGATGATCGGAACATAAAAGAAATCTTTATTGTAGGTGCGTAGGACTCGACCAGGGAGAAAGGTGCATAGCACTCGACCAGAGAGAGAGCGTGCGGAATGCCACTTTTGTCTTGAGAGCGGACTTCTCCGATAGAGCTAACTAACGTAACGAAGGTTACAAGCTAATTTTGACTTTTTGCCATATCTTTTTCCCTTTCTCATGACCACTTAAAAAACTTTATCGACAAACCCAGTTTATGCGCGGCCAATGTAGCAGCTTGTTGAGCATTTGACAGACCGACGCAATCCATTTCAAATAAGATTTGTCCCTTCAACACACGAGCAATCCAACCTTTAGTATTTCCCTTCCCCTTTCCCATTCGCACTTCTGCCGGTTTACTGGTAATAGGAATATCTGCGAAAACTCTTACCCATATTTTAGAATTTCTTCGAAATTTTCTGCTTATAGCACGACGCGCTGCTTCAATCGCTTGATACGAAATACGGCCAGCTTCACAACTTTTAATGCCGTATTTTCCAAAACAAAGTTCTGTACCGTCCGCTTTGCAACCTTTACATCTGCCTTTTCGATATTTACGAAATTTTGTACGTTTTGGATATAGCACAACCTGTCCCTTTTTTTTGCGTTAGAAAATACGAAACCCACACTTTGACACCTAAGATTCCATAAGGAGTAGATGCTTGTGTTTTCGCATAATCGATTTGATCGGAAAAAACATGTAAAGATGTTTCGCCGTATTTTTTGTATTCAGTTTTAGCTATTTCCGCACCATTTAATCGACCTGAACAACCAATACGGATCCCCTTCACATATGGGCATTTTTTGATTTGTTTAAATATAGATCTACATATTTGTCGAAATGATCTCTTTTGTTCCAGTTTCCAAGATATTTCTTGAGCAATTAGAGAGGCACTTCGATAAACAGAAGCTATTTTGACTGGCTGAATTAAGGTATTAGTTTTTGTTTGATCAGAAAATAAAGATTGCATTTTTTTCAAATAATAATAACGACTGGAAAGAGATGTAGCTTTCCTAAATCGGGCATACCTTAAGAATATTATAGCATCGAAATACAATGTGGACCCGGGTTGACGAATTGACTCCCCGCTTTGTCTTCCTCGCTCGGCCGGCGGAATTGCTCTCATGGATGTTCTAGCTAGGCCTTGTGCCACGGGACTTCTGTTAACCATAGGATCAAATTGAATTTGGTTCTTTAGATTGAAGAAATATTGCATTACGAAATAATCCAAGAAAGCACGCCCAGTAAAATCAAAGAAGTCTCCTTCGGACCCAAAAATATCTTTTTTCTTTTCGGCACGCGCAGCTACCAGGATGGAAGGCGCGAAGCGAGAGAACGCATAGCGTTCTTCTGACGCTCTTCCGTCATCATTTTCGTCTTTCGGCCAGATACTTTGAAAAGTAGAGTGTATGTCGGCCATCCAATCGCTGACTCGAAGTAATTGGTCAATCTTCTCCATCGATGGCGATCGACCATGGTATTCATAGCGGCGTTTTTCGGGCCAAATCCCGACTTCATTTCTCTGTTTCACTGTATCGTCGTTAATACGCCCGATCGACCTTACAGATGGTAGTGCCCCAAGGCCTTGATGTCTTGATTGGCTAAGTCGATCCAGAAAAGATAGATGAATAAATGTTTTTTTGGGAAAATGGTGGATAATACACCTACCAAGACGAAAGCCAAACGTGTTTCCCGCAGGTGGACGTATTGAACCAAAATAATCTCTAAAATTGAAATCTTGATACAACAATTTTCCGTAGTAATAATCACTAAACCAACTGGAATCTGAACTACGATTCAGATTGAGTCTGACTGAAATCGGATTGACTTTTTGTGCCATAGTTTACTATCGTACCTTTTTGATTGGTTTGATCTTGGTTTTCGAGGGCAAAGCTCTCTTACCCAAGGAGGAGGTTTTCCGTGTAGAAGCAAACTCTCCAAATTTATGGCCAACCATTTCTTCAGTAATCTTTAAACCAACAAAACCTTTTCCGTTATAGATTTGTGCATAGCAACCAACAAATTGAGGCAAAATACAGGATCTACGTGACCAAATTCTCCACCTAATCTTTTTTTGCTTGAACAAGCAAGTATCCACAAAAGGACCTTTCCATATAGAGCGTGTCATAAACTAATTTCTGCGTTTTCTTACTACTGTTTTAAATCCACCTTTAGTAGGCTTGCCCCAAGGCGATACCGAAGGTCTACCTCCTTTAGTGCGTCCTTCACCGCCTCCATGAGGATGATCAACTGGATTCATAGCCACACCCCGAACGATGGGGCGTCTGCCTAACCACCGGCTTTGTCCCGCTTTGTTAAGCTTATGTCCACCATGATTAGGATTAGAAACTATACCAATAGTAGCTCGGCATCGGGAATCTATTAGTTTGTCAACACCCGAAGGTAACCGCACAATACATTGTGGTGTATTACCAACTTTCTTAATTATTTGAGCAAAGGTTCCCGCGGCTCGAGTAAACTTTGCGCCTTGACCTGGGTTCCTTTCAATATTATGTACCCACGTGCCTATAGGTATTTTGGCTAATGGTATGCAATTTCCGACCATTTGATAATATGAATCAAGTATGTATTTATTCTCACCAGAAGCGTAGTCTCCGTGTAGCCAAGCTTGGCTATCTCGCGCGGTCTCCACCCCAAGGCCCGAAGGGTCATTAGCTTTCTGGGAAGATTGATGGTAGTTCAACGGGGTCGAAAGTTTAGACCAATGAAAATTCATCACCGTCTTGCCTGCTTCCAATTTTTCACTGGCTAATATATAAGTGAAAGGCTCGGAGGTGCGTAGCACTCGACCCGAACCCGAAGGCCCGACGGCACGGAGTGCGCGGAGAGCATGTTCGGGCTTGTAGAAAGAAGGGTCTAGCACTACGTGCCTGTCCCTTGGGTCTCGTGTCCTTCTCCCCAATATCGTGTGCGGGACTCCACCAGCCATTTCCGGCCTTCCGTTCTTCTTCCCAGTATCGTGTGCGGAAATCGTCAAGCCATTTCCGGCCTTCCACCCTTGGGACCAAGGAAGTACTAGGCTTTTTATTCTCGGCGCCCCGCTATGCGTTCTCCATCTTTGGCCTTCGCTTCGAGAGAACGTATTTTCTTCCCTCAGGGCTGACAGGCGCTCTCTTCCCGTTAGGTAGGAAGGTCCTCGAAAAGCGAAAAAAGCGGGCTTTGCCCCAGCTACCGCTACGCTGGGTAAACCAAGACCCAAAGGTCTTAAGGCCACTTTTTTGGCCCCAAGGTCCCGTGGCCTTAAGACCCAAGAACTTTCCAGTATCTGCCCGCCTCTGGGCCTCGTTTCTTCGTATTTTATTCGCCGAGCTTGTCCAGGCAGCGAAGAGAACGAGAATAAGAGACCGAAAAAGAAGATATTTTTTTCTTTTCGACCATTCGCTCTAGCCGGGTGCTTTCCAGGGCGTAGAACCCCTTCGATCCATCGTACTAAAGCAATCCGGGACGAACGATTTGGGTCATATTCGATTCTTTCTACAATGCCGATAGACGAAGTGCTTCGTTTGAAATCAATTTTTCGCTGCAATCGCTTCGATCCACCCCCTCGGTGAAAAACCGTAATACGCCCTGATGAATTTCTTCCAGCAGAACTCCGTTTTAAATGAAAAGTTAATTGTTTTAGTGGTAGGAGATGGGCCACCAACCCCCATGATCTCTCGTCTGGTTGGAAGGCCTTCCTCCGAACCGTACGTGCGGGTCTCCCCGCATACGGCTCTCCAAGCGATCCTTTTGACTTAGCCGGTTGGTTAAGAGTATCCGTTAACGGGAGTCCTTCTACACGGGACTGTTGTCCGTACTTGTTCGGGTAAGCTCCCAGTCAGGATGAACGGGATAAGATTCTTCTTTATCGAAGTAATCTCCGATCTCTTTGGCTCTGGGCCCCTTCGCGGTATTTCCGTTACTACGAGTCCCCCGTTGCCCTCCCTTCCTCGATTCTGACACGAAGGATGGTAAATATTTGTATTTTCCTAGCTAGCCAGGTTCCAGGAAGTGGCCCTAGGCAATCCCAAGTTTCGTTTCTAGTGTGTCGGGCCGGTTCATTAGGCTTTTTGGTCATTTCCCGTATCTGTACGGTAGCTGTCTCCCAGTGTGTTCCACTCCGTTTTCTAACCCGAAAAGCAGGGGGCGGTGGCTGGGGAGAAGGTCGCGCTTCCCGCTGGCGACATGATAGCTGGGCCGAGGCCACAGCCAGACTGAGTGGAATACCTCCAGTAGACCTCCGATACGATCCATAGAACCTCTAGCTCGGAGAACGGCTTAGCGTTATCGGTTTCACGCCGTGTTCCCCTTCTTACCCACATGCTACAATACCCTTTGGGCTTTCCCCGCGAGGATAGTGGGACGCTTTACACAGAACACTCCGTGCCGGCTTGTCGCCGGAGACGCATCATTACTAACTTGGCGCACCTTTTCCCTTCCAGCAACTATTTCTCATAGTGTATTTGCCTTTTTTTATCTCGTTCGAAGCATCAATGACACGGAAAAACCGAATGTACCTACGGTACACCTCTCTTCGACTGTCAGTGTCATCAATCATCGTAGATGATTGATGGCTTCGCTACTAGCCATAAAATATATCACGTAGGGCCGAAGGTGCGGAAGTGGGCCCTCAGCCCGTGGTTGGCCGGCGGGGCGGCCCTACAGGCACTCCCTTCCAATCAACTACATAAGTGTTACGATTTCAGAAGTGCTACGCGCCTCCTTTCTCGACATTTCGTCTCGTGCCCTGTCAGTTTATTTCTCTCTTTCCGACAGTCTCCCTTTTTTTGTCAGTTCTTTCATTTCCTTGAAAGCATCGGTCAGACAGTGCCCCGCCCTCCGGGCATGTTCCGCCGCGTGTTACGCAATGCAACATCATAGATTTGGTAGCCCTTTGGCCCTTATTCGATTATACGTGGTGCTACGCCCTTGGACAAAGCGGTGTGATTTTGTATTTTCATAAATGGAGACTTCCCCCCCTACTTAAAAGCAATTTGACTAGGGTTTGCAAACTTTATCCAAACGGGTTTGATAATAAAAGATAATTTCCAATTGAACTCCAAGTAGATCATGTAGTTTTAACCAATTCAACTTTTCACGCAATTTATGCGTTTCCGTTTCTATGACCAGCAATTGTTTATGTATTCCCGTTCCAAATTGTTCTCTAGACTTTTTATCAATATGAGGTGATCGTAATACTGTATATAAAATTTGTTTTTTAGGCAATCCAATCTTGCGTGTATTAAGTAGAAGCCCCGACCTTTGATTCTCAAAAGATTTAATAACGATGCGTATTTTGGCGGTCATTCCACGTGGTTTTTTAGTTTTTCATTACGCCATTACGTAATAATGGCATAATCCTGATGGTTTTTATCGGCCTCGGGCGATTTCATCGTTCCACCCTTACCCATCATTCTCTATGCTGGGGTAAAGCCGGGAAGAGAATGCAAAAAAATCTTTTTTTTGCTTTTTGCTCCCCCATCCGCCCCCCCCCATGGAAAGCTGACGCTTCACGCGGGGGGGGGCGAAGCCTGAAAAATTTATATAATGCTCCGCTGCCCCTCGTTCGCAAAGCAAACGAAGTGCGGAGCTACAGGGGGGTAAAAGCCTCAGAGTTGTCAATTGCGCGCATCTAGCAAGTCGCTATCTATATACCTCTCCGCAAGCTACGTCGATAAATCATCAGAGATTATTCATCAGCGTTATGAGCTTCGGTAAAATAAATATTTTTTGGTTTGGGCGCAGCTCGGAAACACGCGAAAATAAAAAAAATATTGGGTAATATCCTTTTTTTTTGCTCCGCGCAGCCCGAAACCGTTGGCCCTTCCTTGTACAAGCCAAAGGAGTGTTCTTGGGTCCGAAGGCCCCGAAGGATACTTATTTGGCTTTACAGGATCCGAAGGAGACTTCTGTAGCTTTGCGAAATAAGCGCCGAAGGCCGGAAATGTCTTTACCGCGCACGATACCAGAACACGCTCCCCGCGCACTACGTGCCTGGGTCCGAGGGTGCGTAAACACTTTCAGACGGGGAACGGCTTTACGAAAAAGGGACCTGAAGGGTTCGGGTCGAGCCCCCCCCCCCCTCCGGGGGGGCCGACCCCGTTAGATCAAAGGGCACGGGACTATAGGAAGAAGGACGTATCCGAGTCTAGTGTCCTTCAAACAAGTGTCAAAAAAAAGATTTTACTAACTTTTACGAACCTTCGCAACGGCGCGGAGGCAAAGAAATATATATAGTTTTTCTCTCCCTTTCTATGCTCCACAGGCCATTTTTCAGGTCCATCTATTTATTGATAGATAACCCCCCCCCCGCCATGTTTTTTGGAGCTCCCCCGTGCTTTTTGGCAATTACATAAGGCTACCGAAGGGAAGCATTATGGAGGCTTGTAGGGCAGATTCGGGGATTTTAAAATACATATATATTTCTTTATTTCTTTCCTTCCGTGGCCTTCATTTGCATCATATTTGTGATAATCCCAATCAAGCAAAATATATAGATATATCTATATATTTCTATATTTGAAACAGGAGGCCCGGGGGGCACTGTGAAACGAAAGAAGGGCGGAAAATGATAGGGATAGGTTTCTGGAAAACAATATAGATTTTTTTGGTCCTACCTGTGCAATTAGTAGTCTTATCTATCTACCTCTCCAAACACAATATCTTGAGTACCTAGGATGGTGACAACATTTGCTAGCATGGTATGGTCGATCAAGGGTCCTGGCCGCCAATTCAGAACCATAGGTGACAGTTTCCCGTCCTACGGCTCTCCGCATCCGATCGAGCCAGTTTCCTGAGATGTGCGCTTTTCCGTCGTATTTTGGTCGTGACAGCGCCCCCCGGGCCTCATTAAATAGTTTTTCATCCTTTTTTTACTGGCCTTTACAAGGGCGCCCACAATGTGAGGCTCCCACAAGGTACTGAGGGATACGGAAGTCGCCGGTAAAAAATATTTTTTATAGCTTTTCCCTATTCCTGCCCACCTCACGGTTGGCCCGTCTAACCTCAGAGGTGTTCGGGGTTACCCAGTTCCGATTTTTCCATTTATCCCTTTGGATTGAGCCGTAAAGCTCCCGCTAGACGCCGGAGGCGCGTTGAAAGAATGAGAAAGGACACCACCTCAGGCCTATATTCGATGTTCCGGATGCGAGGGTCCTCTTATACATAGGAGTAGGAAGCAATACCGCCACCCCGCTTGTCCATGACGACGCTTCAGATGCTGCGGTTCATTAATTAGCCTTCGGAGGAGGTTAAATACCCGCACTTATTCACCCGTAGAATAGCCAAGGAGGTTGTTATGGTCACGCCCTTGCTCGATTCCTCGGGTCTTCTTCCCTTTGATAGCCACCCCTCACACCCTTGGATGCCACTCCTCTCCAAACGCGTGCGGGTACGCTGTTACCCCTCCCGTTCCCCGGACTTCCACCTCCATTAAAAACTCAGTTCGATCACTCTGTCATCCCGGTGCCGATGTACGCTGAGTAGAGCGCACAAGTACGACTCATCGTCTTATCCCGTGAACGGGTCACGTGTCATGTTTGGACATGAAATCAAGTTCTTGTAAATGAACAAAACCTGGTGCTCCTATTTCACAACGATAAGGACGATTGGTTCTTCCATCTCACCGACTAGCAACACACCAGAATAATTTCCTTTGGGCTCTTCTACTGCTGTATAGGTAGAAGAAGCTGGTACGGCCTTCTGTCTAAAGTTTGAAACGTCGAATTAAAGATTCCATGGATTGTTTCATTTTATATCCCGCTGGGGACGTAGTTTACGATCATTTGATTAAGACATTGCGTAATGATTCGAATACTTTGTCCTCTCCAATACGAATACAATAACGATATAGCAATCTCTTCTGGTACCTACTGGTACATCGAAATTCAATCAGTCGTAAAATCGTAAGGCGCCGATTTTATTTTCGTAAATCCCAGCATACTCCGGAGCCTCTTAACATTACACCGCTGAATCCCCAATCCGCCGCAGCTCGCTGTGCAGTGACAATACTAATATCCACTAATCGTTGTTTCCAGATACGGTTGTTGGTTAACATGTCTTCTAATTCGTCAATACGATAAGCGAATTGTTGCATAAATAGGGAAATCTCTTCACTTAAACTCAAGGGCAACGCGCAACTTTACCCGGTCGTATGTAACTGGCATGCATCTCGGCTCCCGAGACTCTTTCATAGAATTCTAAAAGTTTTTATCACTCTTCAAAAGCCCAAGGGAATGGAGTTAGTGCTTCCACATCCGTAGCATGGGTAGTTAAAGCAAGTAAATGGTAAGGGATGGACCACTAACCCCAATTATTCAGCTGCGGGCCTTTCCACAGGTATCAATGGCCTCCCTCCGAACCGGACGTGAGGCCCTCTAGGCCAAGCTTTTGACCCAGACGGGGGCCTTCCTCTTTATATTTCTCTAACAGTCCGAATCGCCTATCGGGTGATTCGAGAGGTTGGGGCTTGTATCTTATCTTCAATTCTTCACAGAATTGGTCTAAGGGGGGGGGCGGCGCAGGTATATGCTGAACAGCATAGGCGCGTAAGGTACTCCCCCGTACCCCAACTACTCACTCCTTGGGGGCTCCTTTCTCAGTCCATACCCCGCCCCAACCAGTTCCCAGTAAAGTTGTAATGGGTCTCGAAGTTTCGCATCGGGGAACGGAGCTAGTCCGTAGTGGTTGATATTGTCAAAGTTTATCCTTTGATTGCCCAGCCCTCTGGGCCTTCGTTCTTATCTCTCTCAGTGCAGTGCGAGGACCGGCGGCTCGGACGGGAACCATGACTGGAGGTGCGTAAGCCGAAGCCGAGGGCGGCGGGTTCGATAACTGCCCGTATAGCTTCTTGTACAACACGTGGAAATTGCATACCCGGCCTCTCCATTTGGTTTGGGAATGAATTATCCAAGAGGTTTTTTGAATTGGACTCCGCTACGCGTCTCGAGTCCGGCAATGGTTTTTTTTTAATTTTCTCATGCCATCCAGGCGCGTAGCGGAGTCCGCAGTCCTGGAGTCGCCCCCGGCCCTGCTTTGATTTCGGTTTGCCATAGGTTGTTATGTGTAAGTTTGTGCCGGATACTTTACGGTATAATCCTTTCCGAGCGGTCAATCGTAAAAGGTTTCCATGATTCTGTAGCTGGTATATAAGTTCCGTGTGAAACGTGAGTAGCCATTTTGTAAGATATAGGTAGTTCATGTAGTCTTTTTCTAATAGTTTGTAAGCTGGAATCAGAGCGATAGAGTTAACTTGGGCCCTGGAGTTTGGTGTTTGAGGTCCTCGGCCGGGTACTAACCGCGTACAGTCCGTAGGCCTGGACTGTGTCGGGTTATCCGTGCATAGGTAAGCCCGGAGGCTTACTTTGCTACGCGCCTGGGTGTTACCCGATCCCGCCTTGAGTGGTTAATAGACTCCCATGGAATGATGCCCAAGGGTCTCAGCTTATCGTGTCATCAGCTGGGGTCATTCCGGATCCCTTCGCGGTCCTTCCGTGGTAAGTGTCCAAGAGACGGGCGTTCCTACCTCGTGTCCCCCCCGAAGCCAAATTAGGGTGCGAAGCATAACGAGATCTCCTTTTATAAAGTTGCATTCTCACAACCATTTATTCTATTTCTTCCTGGTAGATTACTCATATGGAGACGATCGGATTTGAACCGACAGCTTCATGCTTGCAAAACATACGCTCTACCAATTGAGCTACGTCCCCTACGGAGGAAATGGGATTTGAACCCATGATACAATATTGTTGTATTTGTCGGGATAGGTTAGCCCTCTCAAGCTTTCCCCCCTAAGAACCGTACGTGCGAGTTTCCCCGCATACGGCTCAAGCAACCTGTCCGAAATGTAACCCCGCAAGAGTCATGCTTGCATCAGTGGCTATTAGAATTTGTTCCATGTATAAAATTCTTGCGGCAAGTTAAGTGTTACGGGTGAACCCGGAGTTCTAAGCCCCCGTCCCTTGTGCAAAAAAAAATGAATTTTCTATCCTTTTTTTCAAAGTCTCGAGAAAGATATAGTACAAGTCACCCATGCTCAAGTCTGCCACCTTTGTAGATCACAAGATCCTCTACCATCAATTACAGACGGTTCTTTGCTTTTTGAGCTGTCCTCTACCCGCATTGCGTTACTCCGCATCACCACAGAGCCTCCCAAAGGGAGCGATACGGGTTTACCAAGTTCCGCGCAATGTACCATTTCTCTCAACAGGAAGAACCTAGAAAAACCCCGATGGAAATCTGAACCCACGATGATATCAAAATCGTAGATACCACCCCCTTCCACGGCTGGCTTCCTGCTCGGGATGCCTACCATTCCAATTTTTTGACCTAATTCCATCCAGGAGATCTTTCGGTTCCGCCTTGAATTGCTTCTTACGAGGTCTCTGTATTAGTTCGTTCGAACTGTTCATCTATTGAGGGCCCGCCGCCAAAGGGTCCGAAAGATACCTTTTTTACAGGCACTACGTGCTTCTTTGGCTTTACGGGTCTTCTGGTCGGCTTCTTAACGATTTCCGCACGCGAAGACCCGGCGGCGGGTCTCTTCACCCTAGCATTAGCTCGGTACGGAATCCCAAGCATCATTACATTGTCCCTAGAGCTTCACACCTCGAGATTACTCCCGACGCATGTCCGGGTTGGGTAGGACGGGGGTTACATCCTGTGGAATTGAACCACATTACATTGCACAGTTTCTTGTCGCACTGATTTAGCAAACCAATGCTTTCAACCACTCAGCCATACCTCCAAAGAAAAACAGAAAAATATTTTTGGTTACCCCGGCTTTGGCATATGCGCGGGGGGTGCGGGGTGTAAGAGCTTCGCCAGTATGCCGAAACTTAAAAAAAAGCTTATGTAAGTTTTTTTCAAGAAAGGAAATATATATATCTTGATGAACTGGTTTTTTTTATAGTCGGATTCCAGTTTCACCGGGAAAAACGGGATTTGAACCCGCGACTTCTGGCTTGACAGACCAGCGCTATAAACCACTAAGCTATTTCCCCAGAAATAATGAATTATCTACGATGATTCATTACAAAAAAAAAGACATTATATTTTTTGGTTGTTGATGATTTCGGGTATAATACATATAATTGCACATCTCGGGGGAATTGTACAGTGTGCGGTGGAGTTTGAGGGGGCGGCGGGGACCGGGGATTGTCTGACAGGCCCCCCCTTCTTCCGGTCTTTTTTCCGCCGATAACAACAACTCGATGTACTTATCGATTAGGTCCCTTCAACAAGCCAATTTATTGCGAGGTTCGGATACGAAAGCGAAGGCGAAATCTAAACTTGAATATTTCCGAAAAAACGGCAGGTTAGAAACGAAATTGGAACTAAGGTCTCGTCAGCGCTACCACGCACAGTCGAATTGGAGAGGCATATGCAAGGAAAGCTCGCACCTACGGAAGAAGGCCATCGATCAAACGAGAACGTGAGTTCAGCAGTCACTTGGTTGGTGGCCCATCCTTCAACCCCCACGCACTACGGGCCGCCCCCCACTCGTATCGCGGCGCACATAGTGCCTATCGCTTCTCCCACGGTCTTTTAGGCGCGAGTCGTGTTCGACTGACCATTTTTACTGTACCCAGGGGTTCTCGGAATCGCTTTTTGGAAAAAATATAGTTTAGTAGGGTGGAACAGCGGCAGGATCACCATCCGTACACGGGGGTTAAAATCCATCTTCCGATACCGACATGCCTTGAAAAGCCCTGACTAGGCGTTTACGCTTCAAACCTGTCTTCTCATTTGTTCGGGATCATGGGAGCTACTATCTCGATGCTACATTTTATGACTGGCGATGACGGGGTCGTCCCCCCCTCTCATCGTCCTAAAAAAGGAATGGAATTGATATGATCCCCCAAAGACTGGACCTTACTATGAACTTTCATCTTTTTTTGATATTTCTGCCTTTCCGGTTCCACAAATTCCATTGTTTGACGCTTTTACATGTTTTACCTGATTCTTCAACCGTCTGTATAATTATATATCTATTTGAAAAAACCAAAATTGCCCCTCTATTTTATTCGTTCCATTTCGATCTCTTCCAACTGTTTGTTTCATTTGGGCCTCGTCTGGAAAAGCGTGAGAGGAAGAATTACTGGAGTGGCTGTTTTATCTCGTTCGTTATTCCGCATTCAATAATGAGCTCATTTTTTAACCAATTTCATATTCCACACTTCGGTGTCTGCCACCATTTATTATATACGCTTGCGTCATCATGTGGGAAACGACGATCAACTGGAGTTTTATGGCCCTGACCATCACTTCGAGTGGAAATCCGTGATAGGTGGTTTTAATTGGTACTTCATCAAACAGCACGTAGCAGGTTTTATAGATGATAAATTGGATTTTCAACACAGCTTTAGGTTTATACCTGAACGAAACACGGGGCAATGCGCGGTTGAAGCAGCTTGAAAATCCAAAATTCCTTCTGTTGATACGATCGTGGAAGGGGGCGAACTTGTGGCTGGTATGTTGGTGGTGCGGGTCTCGCTTATTTAGCTAATTATAAAGTCAATGATGACTAGGGAAAATTCATAACTATAAAGATAATAGGGATAAACAGCTTAAGCTTACGCGGGATGATACCCGAACGAATGCAGTCGCTCTTAAAAGATGATGTTGATATCAAATTGGGGGCCGCCGCGGCCCTCCCGTTACAGAAAACTAAACCGTCCCGGGGTAATTAATACTCTAAAAAGAAATTATGGGCGGCAAATTCTCAAAAGTCGACCGCAGCCGCCATGGAGATACGATCTCAGTATTTTCACGAGAAAGAAATAGAGAGAAATCCGTTGCCTCTATCAGTAACAAAGGCGAGATATCCGAAATTACACCTATAGCAACTCCTCTCGAACTATAGCCTGGAATCTGTCGATAGTTCATTTCGGGAATTGGTATAATTACTCGGGTAGTTATATTCTGAATTATTTCGTGAAAGACATTACACTTCGTTTTCATTACCCGTACCTGCAGAATTTTGGGCTTTATTGATGGATACCACTAATTCAGCCAATTTGAAACCATTAGTAGAATCGGATCTTTTTGAACAAATTTCCATGCAGTTTAAAAATCCCTAAACGCATTTTTTTTTATGGAATAACAATTTTTATTGGAAAGAATGAAGAATGATGCATCGTATATGAAGTATTACGGTACAGTAATATTATATGAAATAGCAATTTCTATTGAGAGAAATATGAAAGGGAGAGAAGGACCGAACTGTAGCTATAGATAGGGAAATGAGGGACGAGCTAAGCGTGGTGGACGGCTAAGCATCGTAGACAATTAGCCGTCTACGACGGGCAACAGACGGGAACGCTACCTTCGCCTTCCGGGATGCGTCGGCTGCCGTTCTTTCGTGGACGTGGTGCGAGCGGGGGGGGGGGGGGACGGCTTGTGGTCCCGCCGAGATATTTTGATAGACGGCGCCGTGCCCTTTAGGAAGCCGCCGCCGGGCCCTATTATTAGTTCCAGGCCATATTGTATCGATAAGGCGTATCCATTATTGGTAGTAATAATAATAGTAATAATATGAAACAATTGTTATTATCACTATTTCCCAATATCTCCGTCACATTCGCGAGAATTCGTCACCATTGCGCATTTCGGTCTCCGCCCGGGAACTAGCCGCCTTCCCAGCCGCTCATTCTATTTTTCTATATATCAATCTATCTGTCACATCGTAACATTCGCGGCGGATTTATTTTCACAATTGGATCACATTTACGGGGGTTCCATCTTGCTTGTAATCCTCTCATTCGATCCTTTTCCCGGCCATCCCGACCCCTCTTCTACCCCTCACGTAATCTGTCTATTAATGGGATCCTTCATCGTTCGCGTTACTCAAATTTTAGTAATAGGATTCTTTCATTATCCCTTATGGGCCGTTTATCCCCTCTGCCGTAATCTCTATAGCTCAGGTTACCGATACCATAGAATTCACTTTCTCCCCCCTTTTTCATATCCTTGTAACCAACATCAATCGAATCAGTACATGTATTCATACGCTAGATTCAATTCATAATTACATATAATGGAAAACCCCCCTTGGGTAATAACGGACTTGAACCGCTGACTCTCTCGGTGTAAACGAGGCACTCTACCAACTGAGCTAATTACCCCGATGTGTCCAACAATCAACTGTTGAGCAGACACAACGAGTGGTTTGTTTTTGCGATCGTGTTCGTAGCTTTCCCATAGAGAGAAAGATCTATTATTTTAGGTACATAGTACTACGGGGGAGAGCATTCACTGTGCGGGACATAGAGTCCCGCGAAGCGTTTTATATACTTCCAATCCGGAGGATTAATTAAACCGCCGAGCGGGCCGGGGGCACGGAAAAGCCAAAATTCTTTTTGGCTGGAACCCGCACACGATACCCGGCAGGTATCGTGTCCTTTGGACCAAAAAAGTGTCCGGAGAGGGAGAAAGAGAAAGAGAGCGATGAGAGCTTCAGCCCTACGGGGCTATATTTTTTCTTTCCACTCCATTCGCTTTCGCGAATGAAGAGTTACTCCCAATCTAAAGCGCCCTTTTTCCATTCATATACAAATCCAATCGTCGAAATAAGTAGAAATACCATCATAGACCAGAATCCAAACGAACCAATCTTGTTAAGAGAAACCGCCCAGGGAAATAAAAAGGTGACTTCCGAATCGGATATAATGAATAAGATAGGAACAAGATAAAATCGTATATCGAAACGACTTCTGGCATCATCAAAAGGAATAGGGGTCAAGACTTCGGCCCATGTAGGGCTTACTGAAGTGCCCTCCGAACCGTGCGAAATAGTTGCCCATTACACGGCTCACTAACTCTACTTACTTTGGGCCCCTTTTCACTACGGGCGCAGCATATATATATATATTAACATATATATATATATATATATTTATATATATATATTTATATATTTTTTCTCGGTTCTCGAAAACCAAGGATCTCGTCTAGGTCTTCCTCAATGATCTCCTCTAGGTCTTCCTTATGGGCCTCCGGCAGGTGGTATCTCCGAATAAACGGAATACGTTTCTTCATCGTATCAAAAGCATGATTCCATTCCGCGCTGTCCGTCGATGCGCAGCGGGGAGCCTTTTTTATTTTTTGTAGTGCTGAACAGCCGGAGCCACGCGAGGCAGGGCATAGAATGATCTCGTATTTGTCGGGCTGCTCTGCTTTTTTAGCGATTCCAGAGTTTATACTTATCGCCTTGCAGAGTTCGAGCATCCTTGGGAAGTTTCGCAGGGGGAGCCAGGGCAGGTGGACCGAGTGAATTAAAACTGTTTTGTGCTGCGCCGTACCCGATAGCTTGATAGAGAAGCTAGAGGACTTTCAAGCCGCTTTGTACGACTGTTCGCTTCTTCTCATAGCTAGAGATCCAAAGGCTTAACAGGGAGCAAACCCCATAGCGTACCGTATCGGTCACATCCAATCTGAGATCCGTCAGAGTTGCTTTGATGAGCTGTGTAGAGTTAAATCCGCTTAGACCAAGCAGATACCTAGGCCCCTTCCCGATTACTGGTATTTACAGTGCCTTCCCTTTCCCGAAGCGAAGGTTTAGGCGGGTACTGCGGGCCTTCTGACTTCCAACCCGCCTTGGCCGGCGCTCATTCGGCTGGACCTCGCCGGTATCGCCTACAGGCTGTAGCACTTCGAGATGTCGTTTAGTCGTCTGTCCCCAATGTGTTGGGTAATCCGCCCCCATATTTCCACTCCGACCTGTGGCCTGGCCGATTCTGATCATCTGCAGGCAGAGGGCATGACTGCTGCGTCCGTTCGCGTGCGTTCCCGCGTGCGCAAGGCAGCACGGAGTTAGCTGCAGCAGGCAGGGTATGCTTTCCCGAAAACGACTCCGATTCGGCATAACAGCACCTCATCTCGTTAGTGCCGGGAGGCTCGCATCACGGTCTCGGGCGGAAAGCGAGGTGGTCCGTAGGGCCAAAGCGCCTTCGACCCGCCGAACTCTTTGGCCCAAAGTCCGTACCACCCCGCATGGCAAGTCTCGTGCCCTTTGGGCCCGCCGACGGGTCTTCGCGTGCTGAAATCGTCACGCCATTTCCGGCCTATTGACCCTGCCAAATAAGTATCCTTCGGACGGACCACCCTTTGGTTGAGTGTATCGCTTTGGTTGGCCCTATCCCCCATCGTGCCTCCGGCCCTCAGTGATGCTTCTATGGCATGCTTCGGTTCCTCCGCCGTTACCAGCTTCCAGTAAGCCATATACCCCTCGTGCGAAGTTCGGCCACACACGTTTATCACTGTAGGTAACCTAACGGCCGCCCTCAAAACCACATTCGTAAGCTGACAATTTCTCTGGGTAAGCCAAACCGGAAGAAGAAGCGAATAGAAAAGAAACACCAATTAAGATCAAAGAAAGTAGCAAACTGATTACTAAATGGACAAAAATAGGTGCAAATTCCATGAACCAAGAACCACTTTTTTTTAAGGAGAATAGTTCCAATGGTAGAACAATGGTCTCCAAAACCAAAGGTTAAGGGTTCGAATCCCTTTTCTCCTGATTTAACAACGAATGCGTAAACCCGAGGCGCTGAGCGCTTGTTTATCCCATCCCTAATTCCGGAAAGGAAGCGTCGTTGCGGAGGGGGCGCGGTTACGATTATAACTAAAAAATGAGATACTTTACAAAACCCCCCCCCCCCCCCCCCCCCCTATAAATCATTAAGCTCATAAACATAGGCAAAGTGCCATTTGGTGAGTAACTAGAAACAAGGGAGAGGGATATGGGAAAAAAAAAGTAATAAGAAAGACAGTGATTGCTAGTAGTAACGATTTTTCACGATCCATGGGTTTATATAAAATCCATGTTTCGGGTGTATCAAAATACATTATTTTCACAAAGCGTATATAATAAAAACAACTGATAACGCTAGTAACTACTCCTATCAGGGCTAGTAGGTAGGCCCCACAGCCTAAAGCGGCGAAAAACAAATCGTACTCGAACTTTTCCTTATCCAGCTCATACTTTTCCTTATCCAGCTCATACTTCTTATCATTTTAGGCGAGCTCTTCATCTTTCTGCTCCAGGGCTTGGTCTTTTCGAGCGTTTCCACGCTCATTGCCATATATTTTATAACCGACAAACCCCGGCTATAATGACAGTAATAGACGCCCCAGAATTTTAATAGACCCAATCAGTTGCTCATTGTCCCGCCACGGATTCCCCGCCGGCCCCAGCGGCGGCAGATCCACCATCACCGGGTGCTTCTCTTGCAACTGGAGCATAATAAGGCCTTGTAAAAAACGGGAAGGTCACTGACTTAGGAGGATTTATTCGATAGTTTATTTACAAAAAAAGGCCTATAAACTCTTCAATATTATCCTTGTAGCCGGCCGACTGTTGCTGAATAGCACCCCGTAGCTGACTCAATATAAAATCCCACGTTATTATTTTATGTTAATTTTTGGTGGTTCGAAACAAAAAAAAATCGCGTCTTAATCGATAGTAGATTGTTATAAACATAGTTACTATTTCTGCTAAAACACTTACGAGTTCATTACTGGAAGAAAATCTGGAGATAGCAGAAATAAGTTGAGAAAAGGTCAAAAATTCCAACACCCCAGAAGGACAAAACGTTCGCTCGAAGGATAGAATTTTGAACAAAATGAACTGGAACACTGTAGAATTTGTTTGTCGGATATATTATACGAAATTATGGGTTTGCAGGTTGTGACTGACTCCAAATCCGAAGTATATCAAAAGAGTTATAATTAATGGTGGCTGAGATTGAGACCGTTCTTGGGATAGCATAAGTTTCGAACTATAAAACGGAATACTGAGAATGGGTAACAAGAATAAGCCGGCTAATGTGGTATTTGGCCATTCCGGCCAGTGCTGATAGTTATTATTTCAGAATATTTCCTTTTTCTTCGTCCGATTCAATAAGGTATTTGGCCATTTGACCAGTGCTGTCGGATAATATTCAATAAAGCTAGGAGAGCTGCACAAAATAACATAAGAATTCCGGAAGTATACACTTTGGATAATTCTAGGAAAAGACCCGAATCCCACAATAAATGACGAACTCCATTACTCATATGATAGCACAACGCTAATAAAGTGAAATTGACTAAGCTTATAATGACCCAATTCGAATAGAGAGTAAGAAAGAAGAAATACTGGTAAAAATGATAAAACGTGAGGCTGAGATCACCTATTTTGAAGGAAGAAATACTAAACAAAACCATAGTGGCCAAGAACGCCCCGGATATTCTATGGAAAATAGGAAACGTCGAAGTAAGCTGTGGCTTATAGATGGTAAGGTGAGGTGATAACGGTCGATTTATTTTCATCTTTTTAGTTGACTCCGATTTTGATTCAAGGTGACAGGATTTGAACCTGTAACTTTCTGCGCCCAAGGCAGACGCGCTACCAGATTGCGCTACACCTTGCTTGGCTCCCGCAAAGAATATTATATTAATGGTTAGAATTTGATTGATCGGCATTAGTAATGGGAAGGGCTAAGAAAAAATAAATAAATTTTTGGCCTCACGGACGTGTATTAGTTCGTCAGCCTTTATACGTTACACGTTCGCTCAAGTCCGTAAGAGTCCGAGTCGATCATTGTCCGCCGCCTTACTGATTTGCTTAAAAATGCGATTTATTATGTAATTGCATTTTCAAGTATCGTTGTAATCGCATTATTAGAGTATCATTCATCGGAATATACGATGAATTTTCCAGTTATGCTATTAACTATGTAATTCCATGATGAATAGCTCGTTTCCGTTCCCAGCCCCGAATAAGCATAGAGGAATGAGGAATCATTATAGATGAATAGGGAGGAACCCTCATGGATAAAGGCTGAATCCGATGAATCCTCATAGAGGAATATGGTAATAAGAGGCGACAAGGGACCCTTCGATGAAGAAGTAAAATCCGAAACCTTCCGCAACCTTCCGCCGTTTGGGCCGTGCGTAGCACCTCTCCTTATAGTCGTCTCGTGCCCCTCATCAGGTCTTTCTCCCGTAAAAAAGTATCCTGTCTGAAAGTGCTTACGCACCTCCTCCGGCTCCGGTCGGCGGAGGACCCATAGGCGCGGAGTGCGCGGGGAGCGTGTTCGGGCTTGTAGATTGAAGTACTATGTGCCCTCCTTCTCAGCCATTTCAGCTCGCGTCCTTTTCTTGTTTCTTCCGTCAATTTTTTTCCCTTTTACGTCCGACTGACAGTCCCCGTCGGCTTTGGGGCCCTTGAATTCATTCATAGTAAGTCCAACAGACTTCCTTTCCGAATCCAGGAGACCCTGCTGGAGCATGGCATTGTTCTCCGGTTCTCACCTTCCCTACGTTGGACGGATTCATTACCAGAGTCATCCCAGCGGGATTTTACCAGGTTATGGGCCGCCGGCTATAATAGTCGTGTACCACGACGGCAGATCCACATCTATGATCCGGCGTCGTAACCCACTACCAATGCCCCCTCTTTTCCCTAACATCGCGCTTGACAGAATTAAAGGAGTCGTCCCGCTTTGGAGAATGATCCGGTTTGTAATAAAAGGGCTCCTAATAGTTGTTTGTTATCCTTTTGGTAATCTGACTTTTAAGGCTCCGAAGTAGATTTCTTTGGTTTCACCGGCCCTTTTTTATCCGTGTGGATTCCAACCAACATATGCCCTTCCCCCTTCTCCGCTGTCTCCCAGCTCCTCAGAGGCCGGGGAGCCTTTGCTGAGCTATGTCAGGAGCCGCCGCGCAAGTCAGCTCGATAAATTGTACTATACGTTCCGTTTCGAAGGAATCGATATCTCGGAGCAAATCACTTAGCTCCGTGGTAAAAGGCCCCCCCGGGGTACGGGATTATGGCGGTATGACCCGGCAGCATAAGCTACGAATGTGCGACGAGGAAGATAGACCCTTGATCCTATTCATGATACGATCACCTTCAATTATCTGCTTTGGAACTGCTATGTCCCCTCGATAAACTTCGACGTCAGATATAGGGACAAGCGATTCTACAACCAACTAGGCTTGTTGGCTCAAAGGCATTCGTGTTCGGTTCGCGGAGTGTAGTAGTCACGAAAATCCGAGGAAGCTTATTATCTCGGCTTCGAGTATGGACATACCGCTCTTATCCCAGGTTCCCTCTATCGGGTCATATAGGAGGAATGAGCCTATCCCATTGTAATTACAAAGGTTTCCAACCGAATTAGTCATTCGAAAATTCTCAGTATTTGCTAGTATCAGTTCTCATTCTTAACCCAATAATTATTACTATTCTTAATATTTTGTCTAATAATAATAATAATGTCATCTTACGTATAAAAGAGAGGGGATCGAAGTTCCTGGCCCATATAGAGAGATAGATGAATCGATGAATGAAATAAATAGATATATATATATATCTATTCGGCCCGTAAGCTACTATTCCATATGAATTGCCACCTATATATATATATATGTAATGTTCCAATCTTTTAAATTGCGGTGGTGGGAGAAAGTGAATATAGAAACGAATAGAGAAAGGGCAAAAAGTCAGTCGACCAACCAAAGGGAGGAGCAACGGCCTGAAAGATGCGTGCGAATAGGCGGCATAGAAACTTAATCTTGTATTAATCGACCCGGCACTAAGGGCCGTATAAAAGCGGACGTAAGCCTCATCACACGGGATATCTGCTTGCATAACTTTTGCCATTCCATAATCCATAAAAGGTTTATTTTCCTACTTAGCGCTTAGGCCAGAAAGCGGCCGCAATGGATATCCCTGGCCGCCTTGTAAGACGGATGACGAAAGGCTCACATACAACCGCCGCGGCAACGAGTGCTGAGGAGACTACGAAGGAGCGGGAAGGAACAACGGGCCAAAGAAGACGATAAACTTTGTGGGTCCGAAGGGCCAGGGACTGGCTGACAAGGCCCCTGGGAGGGTGGACTGTCAGACAGGGACCGGGGGGCCGTCGTCTATTACGAATCGTACCGGACCAATTTGCCCGAGTAAGAAGCTTAAACAGCCCCTCGAGCCGGCGAGGACGGAAGCGGATGTCCCTCCCGACGCCTGATATGCGCGCCTGGACGACCGATAACCGGTATAGGTCCTGCGCGAGGAAAAGTACAAGCCCACGATGTGCCAAGGCTGGCGCACTTATCTGGGTTCTGCAATGAGGCCCAAAGGGGTTCCTATTTTCCATCAAAATGCCTAAAACCCTCCTCCGGACCTTGTTCTCCATCAACTTACTTTTAAAACCCCTACTTCGTCATATACGCTGCATCATTCTCCGATTCAGCTTTTAAAACCAAAAGATTATGCAGTTCTTTTTCTTCGTATATTCAGAGCAGTGTATCGGGTAGAGAAAAAGCACAAGGCCCGGCGGGGCCCGATACGACATCATATTACGTAAAACACAGGCCCGTAAGGTCCGAAGGAGGCGAAACGGAATCGGCCAAAAAACGCCCGAACCGAACTAGCGATGCCGAATCGCCGAATCAAACCTTTTCGGGCCAAAGGGCACTTCTTTGTCTTAGCTCCTCCGGCCAGAAATGGCTTTACCGCGCACGATACCCAAATACGCTCCCCGCGCACTAAGTGGTGCCACCCATGGCCCGTGCTCAATGGACGATAGGTTATGTGTTTGGCCTTTGCCAAAAGAGGTTCGGCAAAGGGCGTTGATCGGTGGCCTGGCAATCCCCACCGAGTCGGATAATCGGATTTCAATACGGCCGGTTTCGAGTGGGTTAACACAATGAAGAAATGAAAAAAATTGCGTGAAATATTTCAATTGATCCGGTTGAGGCCAAAGGTGTAAAACGTCCCACATAACATTTCTTTGGTTTTACTCCCTCCCGCTGATTCGGTCTCTCCAGGTTGGATTCGAACCAACGACCCAATAGTTAACAGCCATTTGCTCTAACCGCTGAGCTACTAAAGAATAAGCAGCGAAGGAACGAATCGGGAGAAAAACAAAAAGAAATTCTGGAGCCTTTATGCAAGCGTCCATTTTAGTCCGCGCCTCTTTCAACTGGATGAAGGTGGGGTGGCCGCCGGGCCCGACCGCCCGGAAACGAGTCGCGAACCCATTCAGGTTCGTATAGAAATCCAGCGGGTTGCACTACGCGTGTTTTGTTGAAGGAACTGAATAGATCCGAGTAAAATTTTTTGCGGTCTATAGGATTTGACACATCATTGACATATTCCAAAATGTCGTAGCGGAGGGAAATGGAAAATATAGATTTTTCCTTATAGTTGTCCTTTTCTTGTCCGACGGGGAGCTCGCGGAAAAACCGCCGCCGGCCGGGGGCCTCTCCCGTTGTTATAGATATATCTATATATTTCTCTATTCGAAACTTCGAAATAGGAGTCAATTCAGTCGCCGGCCCCCCGCGGCGGGCGGTTATCTCAATGGCGTTTCCTGACGAATTAGGACTGAGAATTTCTGAAAAATTCGAGACTAGGGGATAAACCACTTCAAGCCCCCGATGTTGCGTAAGCCGGGGGGGGCTACCCACGTAACCGGAGGCACGTAGTTCTTCTTTATCAGCCATTCCTAGAAGTTTATGTTGGTCGAGTGTCAAAAAAGATATTTTTAACTCTTCCCGAGCACGTAGCGACTCTCTCTAAGATCCCGGCTAAAGCCAATTTCCATTTATCTTATTCCCCGCCCCATGGCCTTTCTCTGTACCCCGGTGCTCTACACCGCCGAGGTCGTACACACTGCAATAACCCGATCAGTTATCCATACCACCCGATGATGGTCATGGGCGGGCACTCGACCTGCCGTTTGAAATACAGGGCGGTAGCCCTTGTTCTTCTTGCTGCGCAGTTTTTTCCCCGGAGCCCGTAGGTAAGGCTCTCCACGACTACTAATCAGCAGGTTCTGGAAGTAAAGAGCGGTAGGCCTTGTGAAGGGATTAGTTAGTTTAGCCGTCATAACTATTTTCATAATTATTAAGAGATTGACTGGCCACGTGCTTAGCAGATCTATACTTCTTGTAATAATATTTTGCTCCCGCTTCGAGTTCATATACGAGCAAAGTAGCGCCCCCTGCGGCGGCGGGACCTAGAGCAGCTAGCGCCAACTGTAAGTAAGTTGGCTAAAGGCTTTAGGTTAACCGATTTATACACGAATAACGAGGATTGAACAATAAATAACTTATTGGTGAGGGGCTACACTGGCGGCGTTCACACCAAGCGCGAGCTGCCGGGTTGTTTCTTAACCGGGCGCATGTGCAAGGGGTAATTTATTAGGGAGATCCCGGACTTCTCTACGTTTGGTATAGGCCCCGCCGCCGCAGGGCAGGCCTCGGATTTCCAAGCATTTGGTACGCTCGAGGCTCATAGTGACGGAATGAACGCCGAAGCGATACTAAACTGATAGTTAGTCGCATAAAAAAAGATGAATTGGTAGATAGAAAATGCAAGTTCCCTATATGAATCAATTTAATAATTGCGAATTGTTTTAGCGGACTCCAAGCCATATGATTAATTTCATCTTTTCCGATCCTTAGCAAGGCGAAACCATCAAGCCGCTTCGTGGCCTGATGGATTTCAAGCCCAAGTCTTGAAAGGAGAAGCCCTACGGGCTTTACTCGAGGATAAAGAGAGAGATAGACCCGAGTTCCAGACAACCTCATTTGAAATTCTAATCGATACCATTATGTTTTACCAAAAAACGAATTGACAGCATTTTCAACGAACTTTTCTGATAGTATTCCGAAAATCTATAGCATTTTGTATGAAAACATCCTGACGTTTGACCCTAGTCGTTTTATGCATCGTAAGTACTATTGCCCCAATAAGTGCTACTAATAAAATTGGACTAGAAACCAGAAACAAGAAAAAATGGGTTGTATAAAGTAAATTGCCTAATGTCTCCAAATTAGTCCAACTATGTATCTTTCCAGCATAAACTGTATATGTCAGATAGGTCGCACCCGATTTCGTTGGTAATATTGGGATGTAATCATTATCTACCATTAGAAAGATTTCCAACAAAAAAATAAGTCCGATAATACCACCTACAGGTAAATAGCGCAATACATTCTCGTGAATTTCTTCTATCCTTATATGTAACATCATAACGACAAACAAGAATAAAACGGCAATAGCTCCTACATAAACCACTAGGAAAATCATAGCAAAGAAGTCGAGACCTAACAAAACGAGTAAACCAGAAGTATTGCGAAAAACTGGGATTGAAAATGAAACAGAATGAACTGGATTTTTGGCACGTATCACCATAGCGCCTGACACTAAAGCAAGGACCACAAAAACATAAAAAAGTATCGTGGTGAAATTTTCCCCTTTTATTTTATTAGCTGTGAACAAAAAATCTATATTTTTGCTGCGAACCGCGTCGTCAGCCCGAAATTTTCCAACGACGTACATATATATGTCTGAGATCTCTCCATTACGGCATTTGGCACGCTGATTATGAGTCCCAACTTCAATAACAGGAGATTAACCCATCGCGAGCTAGCCTCTTGAAACTTACACGAAATAGCTTCTACGAACCTCTTAAAGAGAGGAGGGTCCCGACGCAGCAGCCGCGCGCACCTCGTTATTTTCGCAAATCAACAAGAAGAGTTGACGAGCAGCTCTATCATTTGCTCGCGAGCTTGGTATCGCTTATTCAGACAAAGCCCCCGAGCCTTTAACCTAACGGGTAGAGCCCCGGAGGAGGGTTGACCCGAACCCTTTGGCCCGGCGGGACGACTATAGGGAGAGGTGCTGCGCACTTCGTGGGCGGTCGCGCACTCCGTGCCTATAGTATCGTGGCCTTTGGGTCGCCGGTTAATGCCCTATCCCGCGTAATAGGAACCGTTAGGATTCGAACCCGGCCGCGTACCCGGGGGGACTTCCACCAGACCCACAATTCCGACCCGGGCGAGGATACAGTAATGAATGGAGACAAAGAAATCCTTCTTTTGTGATCCGGTAAACTAAAGCCTAAGGTCTCGAAACTAGCACCCGAAACGATTGAAAAACAACTAAGCCAAAAACATAGTGATGTGCTTAAGGATTCTAGCAAAAATATTGAACAGAGAGGGATCGCTATGAATAATAATAATAATAATAGCTATTATTTTACGCTGAAAAGATAATCTACGGAAAGTCCTCCCAATAAACCAGAGTATTTATTCATTAATACAAGGTTTCCGTTTTACAATGGTCAAGGTTCGCATTTCTTCCATAGAATGAATTAGTACCAATTTTATATAAATGCCAGAAATGTAACAGATTAAAAGCATTACCAATAATTGGCGATATATAACAACAGCCTGGATTCATGGATGTTGAATTCATTGAAGTATCCTACTGGGGTGAGGGTCCACAAGGCCCACGGCGCCGCGGGTTAATTAGCGCTGAGGCCACCGCAATCACCCTCGTCAGAGTCCAGTTGCTTGTAGCACTCGCTACGAGATGAACTCACCCCGTGCCCTCAGTTTTGAACCTACGCCAGGTTGTTCCGGCGCCAACATCGCCGAAATGTTGATCGATCATCTTCATACCGCAAGGTACTCCCGCGTAGCCTGGAGGCGCCGAGAAAGCTCTGGAAGTAGATGGTTTTTTCATCGTCTCCGAGGTGATTTCGATAACCAAATGCGCAAGCCCATAGCTTGCGCCGATTCGACGCCGCGGCGGTATCCGCCCAGGCAATTGGCGAAATCGGTAAGGGTTTTTGTAGATTTTCCGTTCCTGCGGTGATCTCGTGGGGTGGGTGGGACCTCCACCAGCTCTATTCGACCCGATATTGTTGCTTGAGTTGCCAAATCGCCGGCACCGGGGCCGGAATACCCGAAACTAGAGTATTAAGAACTCATACTGAAAAAGAGCCTCTACCTAAGGACCTGTGTCCCGGCAGTTTCTTTATCTTCCTATGAGTTTGTTTTTTTCCCCGTCAGTGTTTTTTCCTCTTTCCCTCTCCCTCCCTTTCCAGTTTTTCTTCCTTCTCCGTCTGACAGACATAGTCCGGGGGCATCAAAGTACGGCTTTGGTCCCTTCGTCGGACCCGGAGATCGCAGATACTGAAACTAACTTGGCGGAGGCAGTAGCGGATTTGGTTCGTTGATACAGCTCCGAGACCCCGGCAATATCTGAGACTGTGGCAAATTCGGTCCGTTGATAAAGCTCAGAGACCGGTCCTGAGACTTTATCGACGGATCTCATCCACGGGAGCATTCCACGAACCAAACTCGTGTAGTAGTGCGAGATGCCGCAAATTATCGAGCTCTTAGACATTCGGGACAGAGGAAATGCGACGCAATCCCATTTCACTGTCCCCGCCCGGCTCGGAAATTACATTCGGTAATTGTGATATAGCCCCTTTTCCAAGTCCCCTACCGTCGGGGAGGAAGTAGAGCCTTGATACGAGCGCCTCAATCGGCCAGCGAAACAATCGCGGTCGGAAGCCCGAAGATCCGATTAAATCGCAAAAATCAAAACCAGACTCCGTACCTAGCTCGCCACAGCGAGCTAGGTACGGATTCAACGAAGAGTGCTGTTGCGAAGGCCGGCAACTCCAAAGCTGAGGCGATCGTGAGTAAAACCAAAAGAGGAAGGCCGATGTATCGGAAAAAGTCGTAATCTGCGCCCTTCCAAGTATCGTACCTTTTTACGAATAATTCGGCTTTACATTCGCAAAGAGTGATCGTTACAGCGAAGTAGTGGAAAAAACCCACTGGAGCAATTTGTCCAATAGTAACATATGGTGCTTCCACGGGTTGACATCCAATCCAACCTAAAGGCGAGCGATCTGCTACAAGCAACCGAAACAATTTTTGGTTTTGGTGAATTGGTCAAAAGAATTGAACTACGTACATATGAAGTGTTAGTGAAAGGTGGAGCCAATAATGACACAAAAACAGGTCCTATGGCGGCTACACCCCCTAATTTGTTAGGTATACTTCCTTCGAAGGCATAGACTGGTAGTAAGAAATACTATTCCGGCACTATATGAGCCGAGGTTGACATGGGATTTGCGGGATAGAGTCGAGAGTCCACCCTATACGGCCCCAGGTTTACCCTGTTTAACGATCCGGGCTACTTCAGTGCTCTCCTAACCGTACAAGATAGTCGCTCATCACACGGCTCTCTAACCTGATTTTCTTCGGAGCTTCTTCAAACCCGGAAGGTCTATTCAACGCATATTCCTTCTCTCTCGAGTGCCTATTACACGGTCCTTGGAAGATGGCCTGATAGACTGCGTCAAAGTGAAGCTTGCCAAACGGTAACCATTCAGTAAGTACATAGGCCCCTTCCCTACTGTTCGTTATCAAGCGATTTTTTATTACTAGGTACCTTTCGCTTAGGTGGGCAGGCCCTCTGACTTCCTAGGGATAAAAGCAACCCCTAGGACCTCACCGTTGTTTCCCACACGGCGGCTCGTCCCTTATTTTTTACATAAAAATAGGGATAAAAACTATTTCATCTACGGAAGAAGTTATACCCAATGGATTATTGGAACCATATCGAGATGCAGCCGGATGAAGGATACTAGCACCTACTATTATAAAGGGAAGTAAGTCATGAAGGCTGGAAAAACGATTTAAGATCGCATTGTCTAGCCGCCCCAAAGCCAAGTTACTATCTATAGTGTCTCCTACGATAGGTATTGCGCCAGCTGTGGCTCCATGAAGAGGACCCCGAGATACTACGTATCCGATAGAAGCTGGTACCATAATCGAGAATAGCGTGACCACTCCAAGACACCGAACTAATTTGCTAGGACTCGCATAACTTTTGTAATATGAACGACGAAAGGAGGAATATGAACCACGATAAAAACATACTGGCTCCATTAGCATGCATATAACGAAGCAACCAGCCTACTTTCACATTTCTCATGATGTGTTTTACGCCTAAGAAAGCTACATTCATATGAAGTGTATAATGCATAGCTAAGGAAACCCCTGTAAGTATTTAGATAACCGAACAAGGGCCAGCCAACGAACCAAAACCCCACCAATAACTTATATCGCTAGGAGTTGTATAATCCATCAAGTTATTGTTAAGTGTGGAAGATATAGGTTGTTTAAGAATCGATAGTCGTCTCGCCATAAATTTCGTGCCTTTTTTTTGCGTATCATGGAAACTTTGTCTTCTTCATGATTGATGTCACGCATAATGGGCAGGATTGACCCATCAATACAAGGCCCCGCCGGGTTGAGAAAAATAAATATAGATTTTTTCTCCCTTCTATAACGCCACCTCAAGCCCGCATTGACGGAGTCCATAGAGCGAATAAAAAGAATTCTTTGGCGATGTTTCGAAGCATTTTAACCTTGCTTGAGCTGCTATGGCCTGCTGGGCTTAGCTCTATCCCCGTAAGGGCAGAGGGGAGGGGCGGCTAAAAATATATATTTTTTTTGCTTGCCGTTTTATCCTCCGAAGTTTATGATTTCCACATGCTGAGTAATACTCGTGTAGTTTTGTTTTGCGCACCCTTGCGGGTAGCGCATGAGTACCCAACCCCTGATTCTCAGGGGCGAAAGGGACCATTGGTGTGCATTGCTTTGCGTCAGCAACAGCAAACCCGGTTCTTTTATTCCGGTTGATTATGACGCGCGAAGGAAGTGAGGCTCTTTAATGAAGGTTTATAACATCATTTAGGTAAATACATAGCAAAATTGTGAAAACATAAGCCTGTAGAATGGCAACACCTAATTCTAAACCAGTTGATGCGAATACTATAAGAAAGGGAGCAAGCTGCGCCAGATACAGAATACCCCCCATGGATAGCATGGTCCAAGCGAACCCGCTTAAAATCTTGACTAAACTATGACCAGCCATCATATTGGCAAATAAACGTATTCCTAAGCTTAATGCACGAAAACAATAAGAGATTAACTCAAGAAGTACTAAGAAAGGTGCTAACGGTAGGGGTACTCCTTGCGGTAATAAGATACTGAAAAAATGGAGCCCATGTGTTTGAAATCCAACTATGGTTATTCCAATAAAAAGAGAGAATGAAAGACCTAGGGTAATTATAAAATGACTCGTTACTGTAAAACTATATGGTATCATACCGATAAGATTACAGAATAATAAGAAAGTAAAGGTGACATAGATGAGGGGGAAAAACCGTTGTTTCACCGGAGAAGCACCACTTATTTGTTCGTTCACCAAGTTAAGCACAAAATCATAAATCATTTCCACAGAGGATTGCCAAGCATTTGGTACTAAGTGTCCTCCATTCAGGGTGACAAAATGAACCAGAAGCAATACTAAACCGATAGTTAGTAGCATGAACAAAGAGGAGTTGGTAAATGGGAAATGCAAATTTCCTATATGAATAGGAATCAATTGAATAATTGCAAATTGTTCTAGCGGGCTGCACGCCATAATTGATTCTATTTTTTTTAGAAAAGTAGGCCGCTGATAGCGACCCACCATAATAAGAGATGAAAAATTGAGTTTGAGCGAGAAAGGCCTATTATTTTTTTGGATAACCGGTGCGGTGGGAAATGCCATTACCCGGCCTAAGCATTACTGGGCGGGAATCAGAAAAGGTTCTGTGATAAGCCGCCCGCTCGGTCTACTATACGGGAAGGCCCGACGCATAACACACAAAATTTAGCTACTTCCCATAGCTTTTGATGGGGTGTATACCAAAGAAAAAGAAGCGGTTTGAACCGTAGAGTTTCTCATTATGAATTTCTTTCCATGTCGAATCCAGAAAATAACCAAACTGAGGTAATAAACACCTATAAACAAATTCGAACCGGCCCCTACGAAAATGGAAATATTACATAAGAATGAATCCTTATCCAGATATTTTCCAGGAACAAAAAGGGATACGTATGGGAATTCCAACAATTTGATACTAATTAGCCTTTCTAACAGTAAAACAAATCTGATTTCATCGGGCAAATAAGTTTGCGTAAATTATAGAGCCATTTCCGATCCGTAAGGCCAAAGAAGCACGTAGTGCCCGCAAAGGAGTGTTTTTCGGACCCATTGGGTCCGAAAAACACTCCTACGAGAGAAAGGGCGAAGGGTTCGGCATGAAGACCCGATAGGGGAGAGGCCGATACCCGTTGGTCGCGCGTCTTGGACCCGCGTAAAATTTTTCTCTTCATACCCGGGGCGATTAAATCAATTGAAAAGGTAATCCGAGTAATCTCTATATGAAATAAGTGAATTAGCTCGTACCATATCAATATTCTAATAACCAATAGTCTAGTAGTTTATCCCTTTTTTGTATCATATCATCCAGTACTGGAAGCTTTCCAATCGCTGCGGGCCTACCTATCGAATTGACAGAATATGGCAAAACAATCAAAGTGAGATAAAATTTGGTGCATAGTCAGATATTTCATTGCCAAGTGGAAATTAGGAACGAAGTTTAGGATGGTGTATCTGCCTAGGTATAGCAAAAGATCACCCTGCCAAATCGAAATGAAAAAATGTTTTCAGTTGCTCGCGGGTGAGCTTTTTTATAATCGATAAAGTAGATAGTTTACCACCATCTATAATGGGAGAAACTACGATTGGCTTCAGCAAGTTTATGAAGATCATCCCTTTTTTTACGGGCAATCCCCATCTTTTGGGAAGCCTCCAGTATCTCAGAGTATAAACATTGATCCAAGCTTATGCTCTTTTTGCCCATACGTCGTTTGGCTGCTGATTCGAGCATCCAACGAATAGCTAAGGTTTCTTGACGATTCGTTGCTGTAATAGACGGTACTAATCGAGTAATGCCTGAGATTCTTACTTTCTTCACTCCACAAATAGGCTTGACATTTTCTATCGCGTTAACCAAAAGTTTTATGACATCGCCATGAGGAGCTAGACGATGAAACGTTTTATAAACAATAGCACGAGATCTCGTTTTTTTCCCATCAATCATGCAAATGTGAACCAATTTTTTTATCAATTGTTTTTGTTTACCATTCAAGCCCCGGATATAGCCCAAATTGTCTGAGCAATTGTATGTGCTTGCCCCACGGCCCCTAGGTCTTGATGGCAAAAGCCCTCCCCGGGCATAGCATGAATATCTACGGTGGAATAAGCAAAGCGCATAAAAGCTTTCTGTTTCGCGACAAAATCTATTTCTTTTCGTTCCCACCCCCTCCGAAAGTCCTGATGAGTGAAACCAATCGAGAGATGAACTAAAAACACAGTTGAAATTCGATTTTTCGAATAAATTCATATATAATCTTTGGGTTTTTTCGTACCATATTTAGATCTGCCTCGACGTCGACCCGGTATTCCTTGAAGATCTTTAACTCCTCGAATACAATGGTATTTTACGCCTGGCAAATCTTGCACTCTACCTCCTCGAACCATAACCACAGAATGCTCCTGCAAATTATGACCTTCGCCGGGAATGTAAGCAATTATTTCATTTCGATTGGTTAAACGTACCTTAGCTATCTTGCGTAAAGCTGAATTAGGTTTTTTTGGCGATCTTGTCGAAACACGCAGGCAAACCCCCTGCTTTTGAGGACATTTATTTAAAGCTCGAGTACGCTTTGTGCGTCGTTTCGACTCTCTGCCTTTACGAACAAGCTGATTCATTGTTGGCATATTTCGCTTACTTCGTTTTTTTCCATTAATTTTTCAATCCTTCGGACCCGAGATTCGGCTCAAAATCGTTTGATTAATCCCCAAACGATAAATATGAATTTCTAGATATTTTCAAGGCCTTTGGCCCCGTACTCTCCTTCCTACGTTCTGTCGGGGAGACTTCAAAAATTTTTCATTTTGTTTCTGCTCCTTGCGCCGCCTTTCGCCCTATCGCATATCGCTCAGCCGGGGTCTGTTACGATTCATCCATAATAGGTAGAACTAATTTTACGTCACCGAACCGTACGTACTAGTTTCGCATCCCTAAAACGTTACAGAACGGGGATTTGGGTGGCCTGCGCCTACAATTACTAGTCTTCGGGCGGCGGCCCCCTAGGGGAGGGGGTCAGAGGCCACGGCGGAGCCCCAAAATAAACTTCTTATTTGCTAGCATCAGTTTCATTATGCTGAGAAAGTTGGCGGAAAAAAGAAATATGTTCCTCGTGCCCAACTGAATGGACGCCGGAGGTGCCCGATAAAGTGAGTCCGACTTCTTTGCCTTTGTCGTTTCGAAGTCCTGTTAAACACCAGCCGGCTCGCCACTTTTCTTTCAAGTCGCACTGAGGCCGTCTTCTGAACATACGACGCCGATAAGCGAGTGAAAAAGTATCTCCTCCATCCCCGCTCGAAGGTCGGAAGCATTTCGCACTGAAGAATAGTAGGTTAGCGTCGGAACAGATCGTCATCCCCGACTCCCACCAAGTCTCGCGCGCGCGAAGAAGAGGATTAGCTAAGTCTGGACGTACCTCATGGATGATGCTCGTCCACGAACACGGATCTCATCCAACCCCCGCCGTCAAGCTTTTTATCCCGTTTCAGCAGCTGCATATTGTGCGGAATGAATGGCACATTACATTGATGGTGAACTCGGGATACTCCTATTGGTAGCCGGGCTAGCATATTCTTCGGGCCAGCCAATGTGGTAACCAACCGGAGTGGTTCTGTAGGGTACGATGCTAGTACAAGGGAACGGGGACCACCCACCGTAGACGGCGGCGGCCATGAACCTCTCGCTTCTCTGCACGAGATAGCGTTATTAGTATGTATCGCAGATTGGAAGATGAAGAAGATTCAATGGATGGAGATATTTTTTATTTATTTTTATTTCGAAAAGAACGAGTAAATTTACCGATTTGCCAGAGGAACGCAGTGGTGGGACCAAGTAGTAACGTAGTCGGGGAGGTATGAAATCACAAACTCATTTGTTTGATTATAAGTTTTTCTCCCGAAGCGCAACGATTCGCTCAGCATCATGCCTTCATCGGTAGTCTTAGCGAGACGACTTCTTCTCGGCTTTACCAAAACCACCTTTCTCCATGTCGTCGTAGCTCTCTCCCAAGAGTTTTGGGTATTCTAAAGTTTGGGCATCCATTGTATTTTCGTGCTGTCCTAACGAATCAGATAGATTTCAATTTCGTTCCTGTTGCTTAAAACCCAACTCTGTTTGCTCAATACGTTCGTTTGCACGTATCCCCTCCATACGTTTCTTTGATCGTTGCGGGGATAACTCGATCTCGTCTTCTTTATGCCCAAAATATGCACCTATAGTCTACGAAGCGACCCCTTCCCGCAGGGCAGATGCTTAACCTGCGATAGGTTTCCAATTTTCACTTGCAGTGCGCAGCGCATCACTGCTGGCCGGCGCCGCCCCTAATTGAATATCGGTAAATTCATTGTCCATAGCCACCACCGATACGTTCCCAGGGCGCATTAGTAAACTATTTAGCACTTTTCTTTCGGTGCGGATTCCGTTTTAATGTAGTGTAGGTGGAGCCAAAGGCTCATACGAGGGAGATAGAGTAAAGTTGCGGTTACGCTAATGGTGAGGGAGACACGAAAACATAATCATCAATGTCTGATAGCGGATAGACCGCTCGAATGTGCAGATAATGCAATTACAAGTAATGAAAGTTGTTGGAATTGACAATAATAAATTTCGGAATTGAGACATTAAAAAAGACACTTTTGAAACCAATAAGATTCGTGAAACCAAAAAAAATGCCAGAAAACCATGCAAGTAAAAAAATAATGAATTCGAAACAGATATCTTCAAACTTGAGTCAATATTGAACAAGTGAATAATTCTATACCGAACGGAAGCCGGGATAATTAAAAGCATTGAAGTTTATTCTTCCTTTTTGTCGAAACCGCCATAAAGCCTTTTTCCCCCCGCTTTTGGAGCAACCTCAGTGAGGGTAAGGAAGATTATCCCTTACGGGATTTGAACCCGTGTCTTCGACATGAAAAGCCGATGTCCTATACCCCTAGACGAAAGGGACGAAATCACTTCAAAAAAAGGTGTGCCTAACGGTGGCCCAAGTCTACTATTTCGTCCCGGAGTGGAAGCATAAAAACGAAAATATTTTGGGTTTTTTCTCGGTGGTCCGTATTCACCGGAGGTATCCGCTAGGCGGCGAAGCCCGAAGCATTACGGGGCCCGTAGACCGAATGGCTCCGCGGCGGGTCAGCCGCTTCATCGATGGAAATAGATATCAAAGTCAGAAAGGACTTTTTGTAGCGTCTTTTTACTCCCACTCAGCAGTATACCATATCCGTTTGAGGTTGCGAGCCAACCATTGTGTTGCGCTTGAAGTGTTTAGAAAGATTCTCAAGTAGAATGGAATTGCCCGTTGTATATTTCGAGGTCCGAAGGTCGAGACCCGCGGGGGTTTTGCGTATTCGAGATGATGAATTACAGGTTCAAGCTCCCCGTACGCAACGACTTATAGGAGAATAGCGCCCCCTCGTTCAACAGTGACGCTGGATTCGCAAAAAGGGGGGTAGGGTATAGTAAAACCTTTACGGGTTCCAATACTGGAAGAGATGTATATATCCCCTTCGATTATACCGCCGGATGAATAGTCCACGTAACGCTTCAATGTTCGATTCTCTATCAAAATCCGAGTTTCTCTCTGATGTTGTTCACAAAGGGAGTGCGCACGATGAATAGGATTTTGAGCAGCACCTGTAGCCGTCGCAAACAAATGACTATTTTCCTATCGAGATAACTCCAAATTATTTGCTTCGGATTCCTCGTCTTTATCGGATGTATCGAGACCAAATTTTAGATCGATCATGCTATGTCGACCTTACGGCGTATTGCGCGTATTCCCGCCCACAATTGTAGGCCTCATTCAGTAAAGATCCTGGAAATTCAACCCATACATTTTTCGCGAAGCACTTTCTACTAGAGCAATCAATTCTCGCACAGGCTCTATAAACCCAATCCCGACTCTATATGCTCTTAGTTTATTGGTGTCGTTTTCGAAAAGAACGGAATAGTACGGAAGAGCGGGACACGTCATAAGTAAATGATGCCGTTGTGAAAAAACGGCAACTGGCCGAATGTAATAACCAAAAGTCATACGAGCATTTTTTTCGAATAAAATCTGTAAGCTACTATCGGTTTCGAAAAATCTCAATAGGTACTCCACACTTAGGATTGACGGTTCAGAAAACAACAAGTTTTCTTGTTGCATAATAGTATTCTTATTTATGATTGTAAAGTATTTTTTTTCATTTTGACGAAACCCGTGCACCAGAAAGCCCTTCCGCCCGAGAAACGCGAAACGAATAAATATATATCCCTAGGCCCCGGGAGAGCTTCAGCCCTATACCCTATCGAGGAGATAGCCTCTTCTCGCCCTCTCCCAGAAACCGGTTTCCCTTTTTTCGCCAGTTTTTTCCCCTGACTCTGTCTGACAGTACCCCGCGCTATGGGCCTTTTGTCTCGGCTTCAGCTCTATCCCCGACACGGGAATGGGAGAAAACTAAAATCCGAGAAACAAAAAATATGAGAGATGAACAAAGGGAAGAGAAGCTTATCGCGCCTTCTACTTGCTCCGCGGATGATCACGAACATTTCGTGCCTGTTAAACAAAAGACCCGGTACCTCCAAGCGGAAAAAGGGACTTGAACCCTCAACCTTAGCCTTGGCAAGGCTATACTCTACCATTAAGCTACTTCCGCCATAAATTGAGATATATATACATGACTTGGCACAGGGTCTGATGGCTCTTCCCTCCGTCCGCCTCACGGCGTACCAGTCAGGCCTTGGATCTCGGCCCCCCTCTCCCGGAGCCAGAGACTGGGGGAGGCCGAGTAATTTAATACTCATATCTAGTCCTATACCGAATTTTGGGGTAAAGCCACCAGGCTCTAGTGGTACCTGCGGCGAGCAGTCCACCACATGTATGGGAAAATTACCAAACTGGCGATAGTTTACACCACTCCCAGGGACCATTTACGATTTGGAACCCCATCTTTCTCTCGGCGCCACGAGTCCATAATAGTCGGACAATACAAGAGCACAGTGTGCTTAAGCCATTGGTCGGGGGACGTAGGTATATATATTTTTTATTTCTTATTTCCCGCAGCCTTTCCCGCAGCGGCAGAGCTAGAGAACGTCTGCTTGGAACTAGTTATTCTCTACTTATCTGACGTATCCTCTACTTATATGACGTATTCTCTTAGTCCAATCCGATGGATAGATAGGTCCATGCTTGGAAAGATTCGAACTCTCAACCCCCAAATCCGTAGTTTGGTGCTCTATCCAATTGAGCTACAAGCACTAGTTGGCTATTCTTAAGCACTACGTGTCGTATACGCTTGATCGCTGCGGGATAAATATAAAATATCTATATATATATATATATATATATATATATATAGATATAGATATTTATGCTTCATCCTATTAGCTTAAGCTGCGGTATAAAGCATCGTAAATAGCCACATGACTAGCGTATCGCGTTATTAGCCGTTCGTGCCAGAAAACTGCCCTTTTTCGACCCCCCCCCCTTAACGTCCCTAGATCTCACTTAAATAAAACCTACCTCAGAGTGCTACGCCCTACGGGCAGAAAAATCTATATATTTTTTTTCCGTTACAGTTTCCCGCCAAGTACTGTGTCGGTCAACATCTTGATCGCAGTCCCGCAGTCCAGTCTCGTACGGTCAGTATAACGCGCTAGTAATCAACCATCAAGCGATTGTTTTTCGATTAGCAATCAATCAAAGACTAGCTCTCGGTGAAATTTTCTTGCTATTTTCGTTGGGGGGGGATGGAGAACGAAATAAAAAAATTTTTTATCCTTTTGACGAAAAAAAAAGTGCTTACGCACCTTCGGGTCTACCCGAGCCCCCCCTGCAGGCCTTAACCCGAACCCTATGGCCTAAAAGGCACTCGCCCAAGTGGCTTTTAATACTTTTAAGTAATTTCCAGCTATCGAGGTTCGAGGGAGACGCCATTTGTGTAACTTAAGCACTGATCCGCTCTGTCCCAAAAGGCCTAGTCCTTGGCGGGGGGACCCGCCCCGAAAGTTAGGGACTTGACCGAGCCGCCGCCAGGCTCGGGAGTCGAGTAGGCGTAGCCCTACCCTGCAGTGGATGAAAGAAAAGGGTTCAAGTACCGAGGTAAGTTTTTCTTTATGAAGATTATGGATCCATAAGTTCTATTTGCATATGCATCCGAGGTGGTGCCCGACCAAAGGGAGAGGATCTATTATGTGTTTTTGCATTCGACGTTTCGTCCAATAATGTTTTTCCCCCTTTTTTACGTATGCGGCTTTCGGAGTTGAAGTTCCTTTATTAAGTGCAATCTATCTCTTCCTTAATGGGATGACCTTCGGGATTGCATGTTTCACCGGCATTCTATAAATGGCTCGAGCGATCGATAATTTCTCGCTACCCGGCTAAGGAGAAAGGGGAGGGGGCGGGAAACGCGCCGTTTTCGGCTATCGGAAGGCACGGCGTAGGTAGAGCTACATATTGTGCCGGTCGGACGATCGACGACCTAATTAATGACTGGCGGATGGAGACTTATGCAAGGGAAATATCTAATCACATGCAAAAGGCCCCAGGACTTTCGACGCAAGCAGATCTGAACAGGATTTGGCAGCAATCCGGAGATAAAATGGGCCCATCCCTTACGAACAGGTTTTAAGATGTCTTATCGAAAGCTTTCTCGGGAGCGCGTGTCACGGATGTAATTACTAAAAAATGGGCGATAAAGCACGCGTATTCTTTCTCTTCAGAGATTTAGGGCTACTAGATGCTTCTCTCAGGCCAACATCTAGAACGTGATCTCTATTTGTATAGTTAATAACTTGCCCCTGTGATTATTGCTGGCTTCGCTGCAGTCATCGCCTTGTAAACCCCCACCCCTAGTACTTCTTTCTGGGCCAACAGCTACAATTTGCCCAGGTTTCCTTATATATACGACATAGGCTCTTGCGGTGGCCAAGATAGAACCATGACATTGCGGTTGTATCTCCACCCTACCGATCCCGACGGACACCTTGCTTCTAATTTCATCAGATCCTTTCTTTCCGGCGGCTAAATCGGTAACAATCGGTAAAAGATAAATAGGAAGCGAACATCAACTCAATGCAAAAAACGTAGACATAATCCGATAAACACTACGTGCCCCGGCAATATCGTGGTTTTTGGGGCTTGGATCCCAGCCTTTATTTTTCAAATACGAAGTATACTTGGGAGAGGCAGGATTCGAACCTACGTAGAAAACCTTCAGCAGATTTACAGTCTGTCGCTTTTAACCACTCGGCCACTCTCCCTATGATAAGTAAGCTTATATTTTACGGCGGTGCCACGGGACTCCGACGAAAAATAGGTCAATCTACGCGTGTAGCGTTGTTCCTTTGGACTAACTAAACAAGTATAAGGATGTACCGTTGGTAGATATTATTCATTCCGCACTTTACGCATCCTACAGGATTTGAACCTGTGACCTTCAACTTAGAAGGTTGTTGCTCTATCCAACTGAGCTAAGAATGCGCCACATTACTAACCACTTTGCAGAAAAAGAGTGAACTCCAGAGAAGAAAGAAGCTTGCTTCTTTCTTCTCTCCCGCTTTATTCGCATCGCGAACGAAGGCTGGGAAAGAACAAAGGGTCGATGGGGTGAAACGAACAAAAAAATATATTTTCTCGCTTCGCGTCCCCTTTCCCGGTTTGGATCAGGTTCAACACACGACGAAATATAATGAATTTTGTATTAAAAACTATTCTGTAGGAAATTCTAATTATAATTCGTGTTTTTCGTATATTGATTCGCTCCAGTTTCACATAGTTTACATCTCATTGGTTCCCAGAAGGAGACGGCGGCCCCGGGGCGTGTCGCGGAGTGCGGCGGCGTAACGCATAGCATGGAGGACTATATCATATAGAATACACGAAATTGGAGTTTCGTATACAGATAAATCATTGGAAATAGTATATACATATACAGAAACTGAAGTTTCGTATATATATATATATACATATAACTTCGAATGGCATATACAACATATGCAGAAACTTCAGTTCCGTTTATATAATCGCTTTTCACATTCGTTGTCGGGGTGCACGCCGAAAGAATTTATGTGAAAAAGCTACCGAAGTTACTATCTAGTTGCAGCAGTCAGAGGCGTTTATGTGCTAATCCGCGTTTATTATACCTATGCCCCCAACCCCAAATTTTGTTTGAAAGTTACTCATTTCTTCGGAGTGCCCGAGTTAGGCCGCGTATCGTACACCTTTATGTTTCTCTCCCCGTACGCAGAACGACAGCGCGTACTGGACTTTTCCGAGCCTTTCATTTATTCATGGATAGTCCGCGCAGTTTGCAGTTGATACGTTCTAAACTTAATTATAGCCTTTGCGGTTCCTTCGAGGTAATGACAAAGCAATTTGTGGAACACTCCGTAGATCGGGGTTATGCGACAGCTCACATCAGCGATCATCCAGCAGCCGCGAATGTCTACCGGATTTAAGCGTTGTATTATTCGATGGAGGACTCGACCAGGGGCAAACCATTGAGATAAGAACAAGGTGGATGCAGCCAATTATATCGAGTCGATGAAATCGTCCAATAAAGAACCAGATCCATGGCAAATAAAATATTTTCGCAACAGCGTCGGCACAAACGCATATGAGATGCTATTTGGGAAAAAAATAATATGAAACGGAAGACCGAGCCGGGTAGAGAGATGATGGAAGAGGAAAACGTAATGGAGCACGGATAACATAAGGCTTCCATTTCGTGTATACAGAAATAATAATAGATAAATCGGGAAATTTGGGTGGGAGCAAATTAGAATCATTATATATGCATATACGACGAATCCATAAATCGAGGGATTGAATCCATAAGTCGAGAGATTGAATCCATAAATCAGGAGATTGAGGTAAGAGTTAAATCCGGAAATTTGGAGCAAATAATAATATTTAATCATATGAGTTCACGAAGTAATAGATCCTACAGGAATTCTGGGCCACCATATTGGAGAAATGGGTGGGAACGCCACCACATTAGATGAATGGATGAAAATCGTCAAGATTTAACCATTCATCTAATCTTGTGGCCCGTTGGGGAAGACTTCACCGACCTCTTCAGTAACCGGTTGGATTGGCCACTCCTGCGCGGGTGTTACTTCCGTCTCTTTGCTGAGGTCAGATGGGCGGCCAGACCTTGGACCCTTCGATTGTTATGGCTATTTGGAGAACAAAATAGAGACTCGTGATGATATATGCTCGTAATGATATATGTAAAAAATGATATATGTAAAAAATGATATATGTAAAAACTCTACCCAAATATCCCTCTTTCAAAGCGCCATCAATGATTCCCATTATACGGCAGACGTGCTCCCTTTCTTCTCTCGGTTTTATCCCTTTTGCCTCCAAGGTTTTAGATAATGTATCTGAAACCTCGTGAGCTTACAATAAGTATTTACATAAAAGCGGGATTGTACCAAAAATCTTTGAAAAGGCATAGATAGGATAGTATTTATTGAAATTTATTGGTTGATTGTCAATAAGCCATTCTTTTATAGCTGGATCGCGGTCCCGGGAGATAAATTGAATAAAATGATATGCGAAAAAGGAGGGGATTAGAGAAAGCAACATAGTAGTTAATATCCGAGAAGTCTAGCATGGTAACGGCAATCGGGAAAAAAAGTACTACGCACAGACTGATATAATTTTCGTATATCCAAGTGAAGGAGTCAAATATTTGCGAAGAAACAGTAAACGGTGGACATTGTTTTTTCCCGGGGGGTTTCCTTATACCGGATTGAGCAATAAAAAATCAAGCAAAGAGGACCCCGAGTCCTAAGGTGTCTCGAAGGGTTTCCCGTGGGGGCAGGTCTCTACACCCCCCCTTCTAATCAATCCAGCGATTAAATGAGCACGCCAAAAGTAAGCCGGCCCGTAGCGTGCAATACGTTTTTCGTGACAAGCAAAGCAATTCATTGGGTTTTTTGGGCTACGGTTTCTTTTTGATAGACTCGGATAAAATAAAAAGCTTTTTGATTTTACCGATAATTGCCAGCTCTTAGGAAGATAGAACTCATAATTGAAGGACGAACTAGAATCAACGATTTTACACCGAAAAACCTTGTTTGCTTCCAAATGTTAGACACTTCAGTTAACTTTTTTGATAAAGACCGTCTCACGGCGGAAAGGTAAGGCCTTCCAAACAAAGCGGCTTGGCCCCGAATCATATGTTTTTTATACGAATTTAAATTAATGGTTCGACCCCGGGCCAAGTGAAGTCGTCTGGGCTCCGTTGCCCTTGGCTTAACCCCCAACTCTCAGGGCCTCTGAAGAAATGCGTAGGAAGGGCCGAAGGATCCGACCGAGTCAAGGTGGTGCCACTATCGTCCCGCAGCGAAGAGCCCGATGACAGCCTTGTTTGAGCCGCACGAAAAAAAAATATACATATTTTTTTTTGCTCTCCCCGTGGGGTGGCCCTTTGGATGTAAGACCAGAGGGCCACGAAATCAGAAAGCCTTTTATGCACTACGGGCCTGCGGAGAGCTGAAGCCTTGAGGGGGGATTTCTCTATATATGCTAGAAAATCAGCGGCGAAGATTTTTTTTCGTGCTGCGCCCTCCCCCCTATAAATCATTAAGCTCATAAACATAGGCAAAGTGCCATTTGGTGAGTAACTAGGAACAAGGGAGAGGGATATGGGAAGAAAAAAGTAATAAGAAAGACAGTGATTGCTAGTAGTAACGATTTTTCACGATCCATGGGTTTATATAAAATCCATGTTTCGGGTGTATCAAAATACATTATTTTCACAAAGCGTATATAATAAAAACAACTGATAACGCTAGTAACTACTCCTATCAGGGCTAGTAGGTAGGCCCCACAGCCTAAAGCGGCGAAAAACAAATAGAATTTGCTACAAAATCCAGCTAATGGGGGTATTCCTGCGTATGAAAACATAGTAATAGACAGGGTAATAGCTAAAATAGGATTAGTTTTGGCTAAAGCACCTAAATCTGCTATATATTTGAAACGATTTTGACGTAACGCTAAAACCATAGCAAATGCATTAACGGTCATTAATACATAAATAAAGGTACCAATTAGTAGTGATTGAATCCCTTCTATGGTTCCGCATGAAAAACCAATTAAAAGATAACCTACGTGGCCAATAGAACTATAAGCTAAAAGTCTTTTGACTTTGTTTTGGGCCATGGCGGCCAGTGCTCCTAAGATCATGGAAGCAATGCTGCAAAAAAAGAATAGTTGTTGCCATGTTGGATCGTAGAAACTATAAATAGAAACACGTAACATATTGGCAAGAATAGAGATTTTAGGTGCAATCGAAAAGAATGCTGTAACTATAGTAGGTGAACCCTCGTATACATCGGGTGCCCACATATATAGGGTCAAAGATACATTCATCGAGTCGCGCAACAAGTCAATAAAAAATCTATATTTTTCCTATCCCTTACCGGTTCGAGGGCTCAAAAGCCCTTCAATCGGGAAGCGCTCCCCCTCTGGTCGAGTGCTATGCACCTCCCTATCCCGAAGCACCCTCCCCGCGCACTACGTGCCTATGGCCGCCAGGGGCGGGGGGCTGTGAGTAAGAATAGGTGCGCAGCACTTTGTGGGTGGTTACGAGGGAGATTTCCTTAGCTTCACAGGGTCCTCCAAAAGGTCGAAGGCCGGAAATGGCTCGTAGATTTATTCCCGCGCACTTATTTTCTGGCCGGGGCGAGCGGGAGAGGCCGATAGGTCAATTTTTCTGTTTTGCAAAAAAAGGGCCGGGCACTGCCAGACAAAAAAAGGGATGATTCTGAGAAGGTTCTGGAAATAGATATATATATTTTCTATTTGTTGCTCACTCGCTGTTCGCTTGGCAAACGGTTGAGAAAATTCCCAAATGACTTACTACAGTGCTCTCCGAACCGTACTAGATAGTGGCCCCATCATACGGCTCTCTAACTCTACTTAACTCTCGGATTATATATCCAAAGGGCGCCGCCGCAGCACTATCCCCGTTGGGAGGGAAGGGCGCAGCGAAAAGTATATATTTTTTTTAACCGGCAGGTCGAGCTCCCCTGGGCCTTTACCTCTTCGTGCCTTCGGACCCTTCTTGCTTTCAGCCATTCCACTCCACACGCAGCCGGATCCACTTGGATCACCTGGAATGATATCAGTTGATTTTGTAGAGTTCAACCCGCCGAGTATAGGCAGGTACCGCATAGACCCCTTCCCTTCTGTTGCTGCCAGCGCTTCACTGAGCGGAGAAGAAAACCAGTTTTCTTATCTCGCTTTCGCACTCGATTGCGGCCGAATGAAAAAAAATATTTGGGCCCTAAGGTACTAAAGGTCCTCTGACTTCCAGCCGGGGATTTATTTCACCGTTGGATCTCGCCGGTACAGCCTATGGTTTTTGGTGCCTTGAGATATCGTTTTGTTAATTGTCCCCAAAGAGTTGGGTAATCAGCTTCCATGCAGTTTACAGCTCCAATCTAGACCTTGTCGCCTTTTCACCTCGACAGGCAGGAAGCACACCAGCGTGCGTTCGCGCGTTTCCCCTTCGACGGGTGAACTGGGTAGCCAGTTGACAAGAAGATAACTCCGATTCGCCAGGCGGGCTTATCTCGTGTGACACTATTAGAGCTCACGCGGTGCTATTGAGCAGCAAAGAACTATTTAGGGCGCTCTCAACCGCGTTTTTGTGACATGCTATGGTCTCAACGCTCTCACGAGGTAGTGATGAGTTCTCCACGCTCGGCGCACAGGGCGCCCCGAAAGTATTGAGATTGGCCGCAATCTGTCGGTACCCATAGGCCGTCTAACGGCCGCCCGAAAAGGAACTGCAGTGATCTTGAATAAGAAACCTACAGCGATAAATAAAATTCCCATAAAGATACCACTAGATTGAGCACCGAACAAAGTGATTTCATATCCAGTGAAAATCTTAGCTAATTCCTCAAAGTTGGTAACTCCAGTAAACCCATAAATCATGGAACAACCAAACAATAATATTCCGGAGGAGAAAGCACCTAAAATAAAATATTTTAAGCCGGCTTCTGCGGAAAATTCAGAGTCTCTTTTTGATGCTGCGATCACATAAAAACATAAACTTTGAGGCTCAATAGCTAAATACATGGCGATTAAATCATAAGCCGAGATCATAAAGAGCATACTGCAAGTAGAAAATAGAATTAATACAATAGATTCGAAAGCATTCGAACTCTCCTGTTTGGAATAATCCAAACACATAACAATGGTACTAACCGTACTTAATAATAGAAAAATTTGGCAGAAATATGTAAAATTGTCTATTATTAAATTATTATATACTGAATTGGCAACAGCTAGAGGTGAGCCAACGGCGACCAATAGTATGGTTATTAGAACACTGAGTAAACCAAGCCAACCCACATTACGCACTAACGGTGGATAATCGTATTTTTTAGAGGTACTAAATACAACTCCATAAATAAGCAAAATGATGGTTGCGTTAATGAGAAAGATCTCCGGGAAAAGCGCTAAAAAATCATGCTCAAACGTTTCTTCGAACCTCTTTTTTATGTTTTTTAATCAAATCTTCCATGTTGCACTAAGTTACTCACGGAAGTATGCATACACTCTAAGAACACTTCTGGGTAAACACCCATCCAAATAACTCCCGCAATAAAAGGTAAAAAGATCAGAACTTCTCTTCTATTTAAATCGGAGAATTTAAGGAGAAAATTGGGTTTGAAATTACCGAAAACCACACGATTATATAGCCAAAGGGAGTAAGCGGCGCCTAAAATCATCCCAAGTGCTGCTAATGTGGCCACCAAGCTATTTCTTTGGAAAGCCCCTACTAAAATAAGAAATTCCCCGATAAAGCTGCTAGTACCGGGTAAACTCATATTGGCTGGGGTAAAAAATGGGAAAATGGTAGAGAAAATAGGCATGGTGCTGACTAAACCTCCATAATATTTAACAATTCTTGTCTTGTGCCGGTCGTATAGAGCCCCAACACATAAAAAGAGGGCTGAAGAAACCAGTCCATGACTTAACATAAGTAAAATGCTACCTTCTATTCCCTGTATGTTTAGACTGAACATACCAATAGTCACAAAATTCATATGGGCTACTGAAGAGTAAGCAATAATTTTCTTCAAATCGATTTGTCTTATTGTAGTTAGGGAAGTATATATAATAGCAATCACACTTAGAGCATAAATGAAAGGAGTGAAATAAAGTGTCGCTTCGGGAAACATGGGTATAGAAAATCTTAAAAAACCATAGGTTCCCAATTTTAAAAGAATTCCTGCCAAGATTACAGATCCAGCCGTAGGTGCCTCCACATGAGCTTCAGGTAACCAAATATGAACTGGTACCATAGGCACTTTCACGGAGAAAGAAGCGAAAAAAGCAATCCATAGCAAGATTTGGCGCCGCTCACTAAATTCTGTGGTTAGTAATATTTGTAGATCAGTGGTTCCTGTTTGAAAGGAAATAGATAAAATGGCTAGAAGCATGGTAAGAGATGGGCCACCAACCTCAACTACCCAATAAAACCAAGTCCTCAGCACTTTCGAGGTGTGGCTTATACCTCGGTCATGCTGATATCTTCATCAGGTATCAATGGCCTTCCTCCGAACCGTACGTGCAAGTCTCCCCGCATACGGCTCTCCGAGTGATCCTTGAGCTTATAGATTGGTTGGAAGTTTTTAGGGCCATCTGGCCTCTACTCGCTCCCAGTACACCCTGTCTTCCTCTCAATTCCAATCCGACTAACCGCGGTCGGGCCCCGCCCGGGCCTTCTTGTTCGGGTTCAGCCTCCCTCAAGACGAGATGAACAGTATAAGGTTTTCACTTACAATGTCATCTGTTCTCTCTGGGCCCCTTAGCAGAATCATGTCCGTTATTATGGGCCCCCCGTTGCCTACCCCCCCTTTTACCGCCGGGTCTGACATTCACCCCCAGAGAGGTTAAAAAGCCAGTTCCCGGAGTAACCTTAGACAATCCCACGTTTCATGCTAGTGTGTCGAATCGGTTCCTTAGGTTCTGAGTCCTTGCCCGTATCTATACGGTAGCTGTCTTCAAGTGCGTTCCACTCTTTTTACTAGCCCCCCGTTCAAGGGCGGTGGCTGTGAAGAAGATCGCTGTTCCCGCTGGCGACATAATAGCTGGGCCGTTTCCCAGCCAGACTGAGGGGGATACCTCCAGTAGACTCACAAGACGAGCCATAGAACTTCTAGCTCGGGGAACGAACTCCTTAGCGCTATCGGTTTCACGCCGTGTTCCCCTTTTCCCACATGCTACAATACCCTTTGGGCTTTCCCCGCAAGGATAGTGGGACGCTTTACATAGAACACCCCATGCCGGCTTATTTTATTGTTGCCCGGAGACTCACTAGTACCAACGTGGCGCACAACAAGGATCCCATCAAGGTGTACAAGAAGAACTGATATGCTGCTTTGATTTTCCTTTGTCTGGACCCCCAAACACCTATAATAATAAACATGGGAATTAACACGCTTTCGAAAAAAACGTAGAATATTAAAAGATCGAGTGAGCAAAACACAGCAATTAGAAAAGATTCACAAATGAAAAACGCTATCATATACTCTTTTTTATAACTCTTGACGCTATAAAATCCAACAAGAATGCAAATAGGGGTTAAAAACGTGGTCAGGATGACAAAGAATAACGAGATACCATCTATACCTATATAGAAATTGATATTTGGATACGGAAGCCATCGAATAGTTTCCACAAACTGAAATTTTGCTGTATCATTCTCGAAGCGTATCCGGAAAAAAAGAGAATATAAAAAAGTGATCAAAGAGGTCCAAATTGTGATACCCTGTATCAGACGTACCCTCGAATTCGGGATCACCAAAATAATAAGGCTTCCTAGCAAAGGAAGCAAAATGAGACCACTTGAATTGGAATAAAATGGAGCTAAAACTTGTAACATATACGTTTACTCTTTTTCCTAGAGATCCCGAAAAAAATATATATATATTTTTGCTGCGAAGAATATATATGCTGCGAAAAGGCCGGTAGCACTGCCCTACGGGCCGGAGGCTTTTGCTTGTTAGGCAAGTTTTTGCCACCCTTTTTTTGTCCGTTTCTTTCCCGTCAGTTTTTGGATAATAGATAGTTAGTCACAATGGAATTAGAATGCGCTAATCTAATTATTATGGAAAATGCCGGTACAATAATAAATAGCCTGGAGCAAAAAATTAGCATTTGATACTAAAAATCTGTGGACCCGGTCCGTTTTTTGCGAATCAAGTTGATTATTTCCATCGGGCGACCGGTCTAGATCCCGCACGATAAAAAGCACAAGTCCATTTCTGTGCAAAGGCGTTGTACTCATCCCTGTTCGGCAACGAACACAGAGACCTTAGCATGTGCAAGAAGCTCTGTTGAGGGGGTTTCATTTACCTCCTACCCCGCCGGGGGGGTAACCCGAAAGTATGGAGCAAGCCGGTTATCTTGTATTTAAGATGAGGTTCTGTACCGGCGAATCGGAGACTCTTTCGGTCCTTGTCAACCAGCAATTAACCATTGGCACCTGAGCTCTGCAAATAACGAAGCGCATGAACGTACGTTGCTCGCTCCATGCCTATTGATGGTATATATCAACCGGGTCATAAATGGTTTGTCCTCTACTTACTCTCTCGTGTGGAAGGATAGAGTTCAAGATGGAGCGGATTACCTATACTACTAGGGACAGGAGTCTAAACGCCTTTCCAAGGACCAACGTGGAATAGGCGCTGGTGCGCCGTGAAGCTCCTAAAAAAGTCAGGTCAGAGGGCCGTGTGATCGGCAACTATCGCTTCGGTTATTTTTTTTGTTCTTGAGGCCCGAAGGTCTCGACCAGCGGTAGAATCATTTTATATCAGAGAAAAGGCCCGAAAACCAAAGGGCGGCTCTCCCCGCCGCCCGGGGAGGCCGGGGGGGACCCCCGGGTCTTTCATAGCTAGCTTTGTCCTCTCATTGGGTTCCTTAAAGATTCAATATATTATACAATGAAGTGTGGGCCTTTAGTTCGTACCAATGTTTCCTCAGATATTTATAAATAAAAAGCTAACTATGTAAATGAAATACAATCGATTATCTACCCAGAAAGAGATGAAATCCCACAGGCCTATAACGGAAATGAATATTGTTAATCCGAGCAACATAACAAAGGCATAATGATAAACAAATCCACTTTGAATTTTACTCATTTGCTGGGCCATTTTTCGAATCGTGTACGAAATTCCATAAGGACCCAAGATTTCAATAGCACCTTTGTCTAAAGCTTTGAACGAGACTTCATATCCAAAACGCAAAAACGATCTAGCTAAGAAGTCGTTAAAAACTTTATCAAAAAACCAACGCTTATTAAAAAAGCAATATAGTCGATTACCAAAAGTACTAGTTTTCAAAGCGAGAATGAGTGGATTCACCACAAAATTTACACTATACGCCACGAATGAACCTAGAGTACTAAACAAAATAGGAATTAGTTTGATAATGGTTGGAGTAGCAAACTCAGATTCGGCCAGAATTTCATTTCTGGGTAATATGAAAAGTGAATTAGCCCAAAAATTGGTACCTGAACCAATCATCATATCTTTGGCCAAGTATCCTACAAAAATACTCCCAAAAGCCAAAAGGATTAGAGGTATTGCCATAAGAATGGGCGCATCATGACATTTACTTAAATCTCGCTTGAATGAATTAGTTGGTGCTAGAAGGGTTAGAAACAGTAAACGGAAAGAGTAATAAGAAGTGAAAAAAACCGATACACTTCCTAACCAGAAAGCGAAGTTACCACTGATAGTATATTTCGTGTAAGCAAGTTCCGGAATAACATCTTTTGAATAAAATCCCGTTAAAAAAGGGAAACCAATTAAGGATAAGCTACCTATAAGCATCATAGCATAGGTAAAAGGTAACAAGGAAGCAAGCCCTCCCATCTTACGCATATCTTGCTCATCCGACATGGCATGAATCACTGAACCTGCACTCAGGAATAAAAGTGCTTTGAAGCAGGCGTGATTCATTAAATGAAATACGCTAACGGAATAGTTGGAAATCCCGCAAGCAAAGATCATATAGCCTGACTGACTACAAGTTGAATAAGCTATAACCCTTTTTAAATCGTTTTGTAAGACTCCGGTGGTTGCCGCGAAGAATGACGTCATAGCGCCTACGAAAGTAATAACAATCAAAGCATTGGGTGAGTATTCAAATAAAGGAGAACACCTTGCTATCATAAAAACGCCTGCTGTTACCATAGTAGCTGCGTGAATCAAAGCGGATACTGGAGTGGGCCACTCTTGCATAACCGTTTACGATTTCACAAGGCCGGAAAATATATATATATTTTCTCCACAGCATTGGGTAATTGGTTGGTGAGTCTACCTCTGGCAAGAGTAGGGACTGGATCTTCCACTTATGAAATATGGGCTCTCCCAATAATCTTACGAGTGGCCGCTGTGCCCTTAAAAACTAAGATGTGGTTTTTCCCTCATACATGAATAGACTCAACGCCAAAAATCTCGATTCTTACAAAAACTTATCAGTTTATTTTTTCGCCTATTTTTTTCCGTAAGTCCGTTTTCCCGACCCCCCTTTTTTCCCAGTTCTTTTTATCTCTTCGTCCGACAGAAATAGCCCGGGGGGCCCTGTCAGACAAAAAAAGTCCTACGATGCCCTTCGGGGGGCCTCTTCCTCTGGTCTTCGTGCCCTTTGGGCCAGCGGAGCGGGTTCGGGAGGAGAAGAGATTCCATTTCGAACAAGAGGTCTTACGTACAGTCTCTGAGGATCCTATAGAGCTCCTTCGGCCTTGACTTCGCCGAGTGGTTTTTACCCTGATAGGTTTCCTGCTGATTGGTCGAAATGAGATATTTTTCCCATAGGGACTCCCATTTGGCCGACGATTCCAGCATACAGTGAGATTGTTGGAATGTACCTAATGGCACATGAGAGCCCTCAAACAAATATTATAAAACCCTCCATTGCATCGGGTAACCAAGTATGCAATCCAATCTGTGCGGATTTCCCAACAGCGCCAATAAACACTAAAATACGAATAACAGTTATGGCATGAAATTCCATGTTACAAAAAAGGAAATAATGATGGGGTTCGGAAAAGGCACTGGCACAAGCAAAAATAGTAGAAAAGTCAACTGTTTGAAAAATAGTAAAACAACCCATAATCCCGAGAGCTAATCCAAAATCACCTACGCGATTTATGAGCATAGCTTTAATAGCCGCTTTATTCGCCTGAATGCGCGTAAACCAAAAATTTATCAATAAATATGATGCGAGTCCAACCCCCTCCCATCCTAAAAATAACTGAATGAAATTATCCCCAGTTACCAACATAAGCATAAAAAAAGTAAAAATTGACAAATAGCAAAAAAAACGTGGACTGTGCGGATCCCCAGACATGTAGGAAATTGAATAAATATGAACTAAGCTACTTACAATTGTGACGACCAATAATAAAATGACTGTAAGGCTGTCAAATAAAAAGCCCCAAGCAGCGTCAAAGAGTTCCGAAAAAATCCGAGGAGCAATCCTTATATAGCAAGCACTGGCACACAGCGCGACTTCGTAGAATGCAATACGGGATAAAATAGAAGATAGTGAGACACACGTGGTTGTGACTACAGCCACTCCCCTTGAACCAAGAAAACGACCAAAAAAACCTGCCGCAAAACTCCCAATCAACGGTAAAATGACTATAAGTAAATACATAAGTACTATTTTTTTTTTTGCTCGAATCCGACCTGCCGGAAGGCATTCTTATTTATCGATGGAAAAAGGATCCAATTTATCTAGGTTCTACCTCTAATCCGCGGAATAGATTCAGGCAACCTCAGGGGTCGGCCGGGGTTCATATAACCTACGTTTATAATCTAGCGAGTTCCCATGGAGTTGCTTCTATCCCTTGTAGTCTCTCGCTCAGCTTCCCTCACATTGGCTTCGTACTCAGCCACTAAGTATTATCTTTGCCCTATTCTATGAAAACAGTGTTCTATCCGTCCGTGTAGGGTTTACCCGTCGTCTGACGGTGCCTGGCCATCACTAAAATTTTAAATGGAATTACTGGTATATCCACTTTTAACTAATGTGATAAATAGTTGCGGACTCCGGCTTGTAAAATCGAAAACGGAAAACATATGTTTTCCGTTTGCCAGAGCCGTACCGATAACTTCAACTTTTTATTCTAAATAATGTCTGTTTTTCGATTCCCACCTCGATTTAGTAAGGTCGGTCTAGTCGGTTTCGATCGCCTATACACCCTTTTTTGCCATTTTCTAGCCTATTGCTAAGGGAATCGCTTCGCGAGAAGATTATATGATCTCGTTTTCATGTACAATCATATATTAAAGAATAAGAATCGAATAATACATTTCCCTAATAATTAATTAATGGCCCGTACTCGAATTACGGTTTGATTTCGCGTCATCGAATTACAGTTGGATCGCAGAAGAGAGACTAATGCTTCGGAATACGCAAAATATATGGCTCGGTATTAGCCATAGAGGAAGAAGGCTCTACGCTTTAGCAGATGTTGTCAAGCGCACAGCGAGGCGAAAGAAACAGAAAGGACTAAAGCGATATATCTATAGCAATATTTCTATTTTTGTCTCCGCTCCTCCGCGCATTTGGTGAAAGAGGTAAACACGACGGATTTAAAATCCGTTCCTATTGGTTATTGGTTCGAGTCCAATAATGCGCATCTCTTATAAACTTCATGAGAATGATAAATTCCCGTGAAGAGCAAGATAAAATCCTACGACCTATGGAAAGTATAAATATTAATAAGGTTAAAGCGTCGTCAAGAAAAGACCACTGGGGAGCGAGTATATAGAAATTCCGTTTAGGATATTCGCCTCGGTATTATGATAAGCGTGTGGTTAACGAGGCTCCGGAGTGAGTGGTTCACCCGAAACTAAGAGCAGACAACGGGATAGCTTCGGTTTGGTAGGGTTCAATATTGGATTGATAACTGGCTACAAGCTCATCCTTGCTTAAAAAGCAACTATCCTTTGTGACAGGAGGCCTCTTTGAAAAAAAGGTCAAGCATAGGGTAACGGGTGACAGGATTTTGAACCCGATATCGAACCAGAAACACCATCAGGCAACCCGTTGATCTATTATACGGAGGAGGCCCCGGCTGACATGGGCTGCTTCAAATTGCTTCCAGCTTTTATGGCCTTGAAGACTTATATCTCTGCTTCTGCGACCCCATCCGACTCGAACATCCAGTTGTCTATCCGGTTGTTCATCCCCAATGACTCGTTGGTTATCTCTCGTGTCAAGCGGTAATACCATAATTGGACGAAATCACGTTAGTGGGCGTAAATTCGGATCGGTTTAATAAGCTAGATCTTTATTTTCGGAGCATATTTTTTATCCAATCAATCATACCTATCATTCTGAGCCTCTCGAAACCACGCCAAAGGGTTCTCTGAATTTGCTCGACACACTCACTGGCCCGACGGGGTCTCGGGCGAGAATGATCTGAATGCTGGTCGGGAAATTCAGTGCGTAGCCATCCAGGTTCCTAGGAAGACTGCGAAACTGAGGTAAGCAGTTCAGGATAATTTGTCGAGGACTTAATTCGCCCGATCGCAAGCGATTCTTGATCAATGTGAATGTGTTCAAGGCGTATTCCGCCTACGACGCCCCGTTCGATAAAATACGCATTAAATTTGAGGTATATTTCCCGGTTTTACCGGTAGGTTTATGCGACGCACGGAGAAAGAAACTGCCCTACGCGACTCGTGCCGCGCAGAGTGGCTTTGCTTTTTTGATTCTGGGTCCCTGGCCTTCTAAGTCTCATCGATAAGTGGTCTTTGATAATTTTCATAATTTCATCAATGGTCGACGAGGAATACAAAAAGGGCGGGGCAACCGCTGCAG